TGCAAGATATAAGTTAATAATATATTAATAGGTGTAATTATGAGTAAAGTAGTTGGTATTGATCTAGGCACAACAAATTCAGTAGTTGCTGTAATGGAAGGTGGAAAGCCTACTGTAATACCAAATAAAGAGGGGTTAAGAACAACTCCGTCAGTAGTAGCTTATACTAAAAAACAGGATAAATTAGTTGGTCAAATAGCTAAAAGGCAAGCTGTAATGAATCCAGAAAACACTTTCTATTCTGTTAAAAGATTTATTGGACGCAAACAAGAAGAAGTTAGTTCAGAATCTAAGCAATCATCATATAGTATAAAAACAGATGCTAATTTAAATATTAAGCTTGCATGTCCTGCTTTAGGTAAAGATTTTGCACCTGAAGAAATCTCAGCTCAAGTATTGCGTAAACTGGTTGAGGATGCCAGTACTTATTTAGGCCAACCAGTTACTCAAGCTGTTATTACAGTCCCAGCTTATTTTAACGACTCTCAAAGACAAGCAACTAAAGATGCAGGGCAAATAGCAGGTTTAGATGTGCTTAGAATAATTAATGAACCTACAGCAGCATCTTTGTCTTATGGCTTAGATAAAAAAGATAATGAGACTATACTTGTATTTGATTTAGGTGGAGGAACTTTTGACGTTTCAATTCTAGAAGTAGGCGATGGTGTATTTGAAGTCTTATCTACTTCTGGTGATACTCATTTAGGTGGAGACGATTTTGATCGTATAATTGTTGAATGGCTAATAAAAGAGTTTTATAATGATCAAGGAATAGATTTAGCTCAAGATAGACAAGCATTACAAAGATTAACAGAAGCAGCTGAAAAAGCAAAAATGGAATTGTCTAGTTTATCACAAACAGATATTAATTTGCCTTTTATAACTTCTACAGATACAGGCCCTAAACATTTAGAGAAAACTATAACACGTGCTAAATTTGAACAATTATGTAAAAACTTAATCGATCGTTGTCAAATACCTGTAACAAATTCTTTAAAAGATGCTCAATTGGAGTCATCAAATATAGATGAAATAGTTCTTGTGGGAGGTTCTACTAGAATACCTGCTATTCAAGAGTTAGTTAAAAGAATTATTGGTAAAGATCCAAATCAAAGTGTAAATCCAGATGAAGTTGTTGCAATAGGTGCAGCAGTACAGGCAGGTGTGTTAGCAGGTGAAGTTAAAGATATATTGCTTTTGGATGTTACTCCTTTATCTCTAGGTGTTGAGACTTTGGGTGGAGTTATGACAAAGATTATACCTCGTAATACGACAGTGCCTACAAAAAAATCAGAAGTCTTTTCAACAGCAGTTGATAATCAGCCAAATGTTGAAATCCATGTTTTGCAAGGTGAAAGAGAGTTCACAAAAGACAATAAAAGCTTAGGCACTTTTCGATTAGATGGTATTATGCCAGCTCCTAGAGGTGTACCGCAAATAGAAGTAACATTTGATATAGATGCTAATGGTATTTTATCTGTAAATGCTAAAGATAAAGGAACAGGAAAAGAACAATCTATTACTATAACAGGTGCATCAACTTTACCTAAAGAAGAGGTAGAAAAATTAGTTCAAGAAGCAGAGAAAAATTCAGATTTAGATAAGCAAAAGCGTGAACAGGTAGATTTGAAAAACCAGGCAGATTCTTTATGTTATCAGTCTGAAAATCAACTAAAAGATTTGGGAGACAAAATAGATGATCAGGATAAGCAACAAGCTAATAATTTAATAGAAAATTTGAAACAGCTGATACAGACAGAAGATTATGATCAAATGAAAAAGGTTCAATCTGAACTGCAGCAATTAATGATGATGATTGGTAAAAAGGTATATAACAACTCTGCTACTCAGGCAAGTGATAATGACATAAAAGATACTGTAATAGATACGGATTCTAAAGAAACGAATTAGTTTTAAAATTAAGCGGGTAACGCGATTCGAACGCGCGACATCAACCTTGGCAAGGTTGCGCTCTACCACTGAGCTATACCCGCAATTCCACTTATATAATTACAAATGAGCAAGATTTTGTCAACTCACTTATTAATATAAATATATTATAAATATATCTATATTAATTTCATGCATAACATATTTATTATACAATGAATGAGTTAAATACTCCTGTAATTATTACAAGACCTGCCCAAATACCAGCTCCAGTATATATTAAATTTTTTGATTTTTCCCATTGCTCTGGCGAAGCAAGTGTAACGGGTATGCCTATAACTAATAAAGTTGAAAATACTACTAAAATTAATACGAGTAATTGTACAATTATTGTCATCATGAATATTTTAAAAAATTATTTTTCTATTTAATTAAATATAAGTTCTATAATATATTATTAGTTATTAAATTTGAAACTTATTATTAAAACCTACTTAAAAATAATATCTTATATTTTTAAATTTATTTATGTATTTTAAAATTATATTACATATAATTTATATACATACTTTTTAATATGTACAATCGAATTAACAAAAAAATTGTATTTGATGTATATTTTTATATAAGATAATTTGTAAGAGGTTTACTATATGTTTACATTCATGTTTTTAGCTAAATTACCTGAAGCTTATGCTGTATTTCGACCTTTGGTTGATATTTTACCAGTGATACCAGTATTTTTTCTGCTTCTAGCTTTTGTTTGGCAAGCTGCTATTGGTTTTAGATAATTAATAAGTATGATTTATAGTTGAGTTATTTAATTAAATAGGTGTTTTTTATGGTAGAACCTCTTTTGTCTGGTATAGTATTAGGATTAATTCCAGTAACTTTATTAGGTTTGTTAGTAGCAGCATATTTACAGTATCGTAGAGGAAATCAGTTTGGTTTATAAAATTTTTTAAATAAATTAATGTAATTTCCATTACATATATTTTTTAGATACTCTATTGCAGATTAAAAATGTAGGGTATCTATGAAAAAAGTTAAAATTAGTATTATAGTGTTTTAGTTATGATAAAAATTTTACCAGCTAGATTTGGTAACACCTGGTAATAAGCATTCATGTGACATTTCTCTGACCACGTGTCGAGACAATCCAAAATCTCGATAAAATCCTCTACTTCTTCCTGTCATCCAGCATCGATTTCTTATACGGCATGGACTGCTATTTCTCGGTAATTTTTGTAAATCCTCTTGTAATTTTATTTTTTCTTTAAAATTTAATGTTTGCTTAATACTTTTTTTTATTTGCTTTCTTCTATCTTTATATTTTTGTGTTAGTTTCTTTCTTTTGTTTTCTCTTTCGATCATACTAATCTTGGCCATATCTTGTAATTACTTGAAAATTATATGAATTAAATATTAATAGATTTTTTATCTTATTGCAATAATAAAAGACCACTATATTAATACAGTGGTCTTTTGTATTATTTTGAGATTTTAGTTGTATAATTAATTAGTTAAGTTTATTATCCAAATTTTCCAGATGTAGATGCTATAACAAATGCAGCATATGTTAGAATATATCCAACTGAAAAATGAGCTAAACCTACTAATCTTGCTTGTACAATTGATAATGCAACAGGTTTATCTTTCCATCTAATTAAATTTGCTAGCGGTGTTCTTTCATGTGCCCAAGCAAGTGTTTCTATTAATTCTTGCCAGTAGCCTCTCCATGAAATTAAGAACATAAAACCTGTAGCCCATACTAGGTGACCAAATAGGAACATCCATGCCCATACTGATAGATTATTCATGCCATAAGGGTTATAGCCGTTAATTAGTGGTGAAGAATTCAACCATAAATAATCTCTAAACCAACCCATTAAGTATGTTGATGATTCATTGAATTGACCAACATTCCCTTGCCAGATAGTTATATGTTTCCAGTGCCAATAAAAAGTTACCCATCCTATTGTATTTAGCATCCAAAAAACAGATAAATAGAAAGCATCCCATGCAGATATGTCGCATGTACCTCCTCTGCCTGGACCATCGCATGGAAAACTATAGCCGAAATCTTTTTTATCCGGCATAAGTTTCGATCCTCTAGCGTCTAAAGCTCCTTTTACTAAAATTAATGTGGTTGTATGAAGTCCCAGTGCAATTGCGTGATGAACTAAGAAATCTCCGGGTCCAATAGTTAAGAATAAAGAGTTTTTATTACTGTTTATAGCTTCTAACCATCCAGGTAACCAAACATTACTACCGGCTTGACTAGCTACATTTGATGCTGATGATAGAAGTACATCAAATCCATACATTGTTTTGCCTGAACTTGCTTGAATCCATTGTGCAAATACAGGTTCAATTAAAATCTGCTTTTCAGGTGTTCCAAAAGCTATCATTGTATCATTATGTATATATAATCCTAATGTATGGAAACCTAAGAATAAGCATACCCAACTTAAATGAGAAATAATTGCTTCTTTATGGTCTAGCATTCTGGTTAATACATTATCTTTATTCTGTTCAGGATCATAATCTCTTATAAAGAAGATAGCCCCATGTGCAAATGCCCCAACCATTAAAAAGCCTGCAATATATTGATGATGTGTATATAGAGCCGCTTGAGTTGTAAAATCTTTAGCCATAAATGCGTAGGGAGGCATTGCATACATATGTTGTGCAACTAGTGAAGTAATAACTCCTAAAGCTGCTAATGCTAAGCCTAGTTGCATATGTAATGAATCTGTGATTGTCTGGTATAAACCTACATGACCAGTGCCCATTTTACCACTAGGCGCTCGATGTGCATCTAATATATCTTTTAAATTATGACCTATACCCCAGTTAGTTTTGTACATATGGCCTGCTATAATAAATATTACAGCTATTGCTAAATGGTGATGAGCCATGTCTGTTAGCCATAAAGATTGGCTTTGAGGATGAAAACCACCTAAAAAAGTCAATATAGCAGTTCCTGCACCCTCTTGAGTTCCAAACATATGACTTGCACTATCAGGATTTAAAGCATATTTACTCCATTGACCAGTAAAAAAAGGTTGTAAGCCAGCAGGGTGTGGTAGAGTATTTGTGAAATTACTCCAATTTATATCTTGTCCACGTGATTCTGGAATAGCAACATGTATTAAATGACCTGTCCATGCTAATGAGCTAACTCCAAATAGACCTGATAAGTGGTGATTTAAACGAGATTCATTATTCTTGAACCATGATAGACCAGGTTTGAATTTAGGTTGCAAGTGTAACCAACCAGCAAACAGCATAATTGCTGATAAAATTAATAAAAATAATGCTCCGTTATACAAGTCTGTATTAGTCCTCATTCCAATGGTATACCACCAATGATATATACCTGAAAATGTAATATCTACAGGATATGATGCTCCACCTTTTGTGAAAGCTTTTACTGCTGGTTGTCCAAAATGTGGATCCCATATTGCATGTGCAATAGGTTTAATTTTTAAAGGGTTAGTAACCCATTGTTCGAAATTACCTTGCCAGGCTACGTGAAATAGATTGCCAGATGTCCATAGAAATATTATGGCTAAATGACCAAAATGAGACGCAAAGATTTTTTGGTATAGATTTTCTTCTGTCATTCCATCGTGACTTTCAAAATCATGTGCCGTAGCTATCCCATACCAAATTCTTCTTGTTGTTGGGTCTTGTGCTAATGCTTGGCTAAATTTAGGGAATTTTGTTGCCATTATTATTTTTCCTGATATTTTTGTATATTATCCTACTGCTATTATTCTTGCTAAAAAGAATGCCCAAGTAGTTCCTATTCCTCCTAGTAAATAATGTGCTACGCCTACAGCTCTACCTTGTGTAATACTTAGGGCCCTAGGTTGAATAGCAGGAGCTACTTTAACTTTATTATGTGCCCATACAATAGATTCGATAAGTTCCTGCCAATATCCTCTTCCGCTGAATAAAAACATTAGGCTGAATGCCCAAACAAAGTGAGCTCCTAAAAATATCAATCCATATGCAGATAATGCTGATCCGTAAGATTGTATAACCTGCGAAGCTTGTGCCCAAAGAAAATCACGTAGCCACCCGTTGATTGTTATAGCGCTTTGAGCAAAATTACCTCCTGTAATATGAGAGATAGTCCCTTTAGGATTTATAGTGCCCCATACATCTGATTGCATTTTCCAGCTAAAGTGAAAAATTGCTATAGATAAAGAGTTGTACATCCAAAATAGACCTAAAAATACATGATCCCATCCAGAGACTTGGCATGTACCTCCTCTGCCTGGACCATCACAAGGGAAACGGAAGCCTAAATTTGATTTATCAGGTATTAATCTAGAATTTCTTGCAAAAAGGAATCCTTTAACTAATATTAGTACAGTAACATGAATTGTAAATGCATGAATATGATGTACCATGAAATCAGCTGTACCTAAAGATATTGGCATCATTGCTATTTTGTTTCCTATAGAAACAATATCTCCACCAAATGCATAACTTGCTGTAGCAAGAGAATTAGGACTAGTATTCCCTGGTGCTAATGTATGTATATTTTGTACCCATTGTGCAAATACAGGTTGTAATTGAATTGCTGTATCTGAGAACATATCTTGAGATCTACCTAGGGCTCTCATAGTATCATTATGTATATATAATCCAAAAGAATGAAAGCCGAGAAATATACAGACCCAATTTAAATGAGATATTATTGCATCCCGATGTCGAATTATTCTGTCTAAAACATTGTTGTAATTTTTAGCTGGGTTATAATCTCTGACCATAAAGATTGATGCATGAGCTCCTGCTCCTACTATGCAAAATCCGCCAATCCACATATGGTGTGTGAATAATGATAATTGTGTAGGATAATCAGTTGCTATGTATGGATATGGTGGCATTGCATACATATGGTGTGCAACTATAATACTTAAAGATCCCATCATAGCTAAATTAATTGCTAGCTGTGCATGCCATGAAGATGTTAAAATTTCATACATGCCTTTATGACCTTCACCTGTGAAAGGGCCTTTATGCGCTTCTAGTATATCTTTCATACTATGGCCAATACCCCAGTTAGTACGATACATGTGTCCTGCTACCAGGAATAAAACAGCCAACGCTAAATGATGATGTGCCGTGTCGCTTAACCAAAGACCACCTGTAACAGGGTTTAATCCGCCTTTGAATGTTAAAAAATCAGCATATTCACTCCAATTTAGAGTAAAAAAAGGTATAATACCTTTACTAAAACTTGGATACAATTGACAAATTAGCTCTCTATTAACCAAAAACTCATGAGGTAAAGGTATCTCTTGCGGAGATATACCGGCATCTAATAATTTATTTATAGGTAAAGCAACATGTATTTGGTGACCAGACCATCCAAGGCATCCTAAACCCAATAATCCTGCTAAGTGATGATTCATCATTGATTCAACGTTTTGAAACCACTCTAATTTAGGTGCTGCTTTATGGTAATGAAACCACCCTGCAAAAACCATCAAAGCAGCCATGAATAAGCCTCCAACAGCTGTAGCATATAGTTCGAATTCGTTTGTTATTCCTGAGGCTCTCCAAAGTTGGAAAAAACCTGATGTTATCTGTACACCTTGAAATCCCCCGCCTACGTCACCGTTTAGTATTTCTTGTCCTACTATTGGCCATACTACTTGTGCACTCGGCTTAATTCCTATAGGGTTACTTAACCATGCTGTGTAATTAGAGAAACGCGCTCCATGAAAATACATGCCGCTTAGCCAAAGGAATATAACTGCTAATTGTCCAAAATGTGCACTAAAAATTTTGCGTGAAACTTCTTCTAAAGAACTTGTATGACTATCAAAATCGTGCGCATCGGCGTGTAAATTCCAAATCCAAGTTGTAGTTTTAGGGCCTTTTGCAAGTGCTCTAGAAAAGTGGCCAGGCTTAGCCCATTTTTCGAATGAGGTACTTACAGGATTTTTATCTACAGTGACTTTTACTTTTGTTGTCTCTTGCTCTTTTGAGCTAACTGTCATTGAGATACTCCTTACGTTAGTTGTTTTGTATTGTGATATCTAAGAAAGTAAATAAAACACTCACATAATATACTGTATGTCTTGACTTAATCTTATCTGGTTATTCTAAACTTATTATAAAATTCCAGAAATGTGAGTTTTTATATAACTATATTATATGCATAATGTCTATTCTTCTTGAAATCTGTTAACAATAGTTAAAATCTTATTATCGTGAATTAATATAAAGTTTTAACTTTCATTAGAGCCTGTCCACAGTCAACAATATCACCATCTTTTACAAGTATTTCTACTACTTCACCTTTAACTTCGGCTTCAATTTCATTCATTAATTTCATGGCTTCTATTATACATACAATCTGTTTTTTCTCAACTATATCATATTTTTCTACAAAAGCTGCTTCATTAGGGGCAGGAGATCTATAGAAAGTGCCAACCATAGGTGAAATAATAGTTGAATAAATTTTAGACTCATTAATCTGATGAGTAGGTGTATTGTCTTCTATTGTTTTTAATGATATATCTTCATTAACTGTATAATTATGAATTTTGCTGTTGACATTATTTTTGTTAATTAAGATACAAGTGTCTTTGCTTTTAATTTGCAATTCCTGGATATGATTTTTTTCTATAGACGTAAGCATTTTCTTTAGTTCTCCTATCTGAAATTTCATTGCTATGATTTCCTTAACTAATTAATGATTTATATGAAATTATATTTTATTGTATTCTTCTATCTCTTGAGGTAACATCCATATTCTACTATAATCTGTAAATTGTATAATCAATGTATAGAGAATTTTTTTTTATATTTAATGGTTTTTATTCCAACAATAATCCCATGCTGATATAGATAATAAAAAATTTCTTGACTGCTTTTGTTATATATACTTGTGATTTTAATGATTTTTTCCATGCCTATGAATCTTTGACTTATTTTTAGTTAAGTTTTGGATTATATTATTTGTACAATATCTAAAAAATTTATATTTTTTTGTTATTCTAGTTTTAAGTAATAGAGAATATTTTATCGACCAATTTAATAATTAAGATAAAGCTAATGTTAATAGCAGATGATTTAAATGAACTACTTGAAATTTTGCCTGATTTTGTACGTTTACCTTTACATAATCATCATCAATGTAAATATTTGATTGAAGTGGTTATGGATTTAGGTAGAAGGCCTGAAGCTCGTTTTCCTCATGGTCCTGAGTATTTATCTGCGAAAACTATTTCTTGGCAGGATTTAGATTTTTGCATACGTAGAATAGGTAATTTTAGCGGAGATAATCGTTCTGGAATTGAACGTACTCTGCACAGAATAAGTTCTATAAGAAATAGGAAAGGTAATATTATAGGCTTAACTTGTAGGGTAGGTAGAGCTGTATTTGGAACAATAAGTATTATACGAGATTTATTAGAAAAACGTCAATCAATATTATTACTAGGCAAACCTGGAGTTGGTAAAACAACTGCAATTAGAGAAATAGCACGGGTTTTGGCAGATGAGATGGAAAAGCGAGTAGTGATAATAGATACTTCAAATGAAATAGCAGGTGATGGTGATATACCTCATCCTGCTATAGGTCGAGCAAGGCGAATGCAAGTTGCTCGTCCTGAATTGCAGCATCAAGTAATGATAGAAGCTGTTGAGAATCATATGCCAGAAGTAATAATTATTGATGAAATAGGTACAGAGTTAGAGGCATTAGCAGCTTGTACTATTGCTGAACGAGGTGTTCAATTAGTTGGAACAGCTCATGGTAATTATATGGAAAGTTTAATTAAAAATCCGATACTATCTGATTTAATAGGAGGTATACAATATGTTACTTTAGGAGATGATGAAGCAAAACGTAGAGGTTCTCAAAAAAGTATACTTGAGCGTAAATCCTCACCTGCTTTTCAAGTAGCTATTGAAATTCATACTAGAGATAGTTGGATTGTTCATGAAAAAGTTGATGAAGCAGTAGATCAAATCTTGCAAGGTGCTTCATTATTTGTTCAACGTCGTAAATTTTGTTTTGATGGTTCTATTCAAATAGAATATGAGCAATCTAAAGTAACTGAATTTTTATCACCTATAGTTGGTTCTTCTGATCAATTTGGTTCTTATAAAAGCCCAAAAAAGTTTAGTTATTCATTAAATATGAAGCATCAATATTTACCGAATTCTAATATAGTATATCCAATACATAATCAGACAAGTCAAAAGCCTTTATTAAATATAACGCCTTCAATATCAAGTAAGCAATTTCAAACTCTTAATAAGAAAGTAATTATTGTTTATGCTTATTCTGTTAGTTTAGAAATGCTTAAATCAGCGATTCAAGTTTTGAACTCTCCGATAGTAATTACTCAAGATATAGTTAAAGCAGATGTTATTTTAGCATTAAGATCTCATGTTAAACAGAATAATAAATTACGGCAAATTGCTAAATCAATGCAATTAACAATTTATACTATTCATAGTAGCACAATGACTAATATTATCAGAGCATTAAAAAAAATGTTAACTGTAAATTATTTGCCTTATATGGATTGGGAGAAAATATGTTCTGATAAAACAGATATAGAAGTAGAAGCTCTTCAAGAAACTCGTATAGCTATAGAAAAAATTATTTTATCTAAAAAGCATTCAGTAGAGCTTTTATATAGATCAACAATTATACGGAAATTGCAGTATAATTTAATATCTTCTTATAATTTACAGTGTCGTAGTTTTGGTGAAGAACCAGATAGAAGGTTATGTATTTATCCTTAAGATAAGTTGTATAAAAATACAAATTATTTTATTCTGAATTTACTTTAGATACAGTCCAAATGGTTATTGAATAATATTAGGATAATTTTATGTCTGCTACAGAATCTAATCAAGATATATTTAAAAAAGTAAAAAAAATTATAGTTCAACAATTAGGTGTGGAGGAAAAAAAAGTAACTTTGCAAGCCAATTTTGCAAAGGACCTGGGGGCAGATTCATTAGATACTGTGGAATTGGTTATGGCGATTGAAGAAGAATTCTCTATCAAAATTCCAGATGAAGATGCTGAAAAAATAGCTACTTTAGGTCAGGCAATTAATTTTATAGAGCAAGCTGTCAGTAAGTAAAATTCATTATATTTTACGGAGAGGGTGGGATTCGAACCCACGGAACCTTGCGGTTCATCTGATTTCAAATCAGACGCAATCAACCAACTCTACCACCTCTCCATCTATATAGCCTAGTATATCAGAAAATAGACTATAAAAACAATTCGAGTAAATTAAAGTTTTATAGTCTTAATATTGTTATTTAATCATAAGTTTCCTTTACGGTAAATTTTACTTCTATTGGATTTTTATTTTTACCAATTGAATGGTATATATTGCCTATACCTTCTCTGCCCTCATTAACTTTTTCTGGAAAAACACCGTCTTTTGGATGTAAATATTGTACTTCTCCACTTGGAAATATTCTATATATTTTAAAATCAGTGATTTTGAACTTGGTTTTTAGTTGCACACTAAGAGCCAAGCACTGCTCCTTTCTTGCTAGATATAATAAATTATCCCCTTGCCGCATTATTGCAGCCCCACCAGTAGGCATTTCAAAAAATTGTTCTGATTTGCTAGTCCAAGTTATAGCATATTTTTCTTCTATTTCAGCAGATCTTAACCATCCCCCTGTACTACCACCGAATGTTGGAGAGGGCATTTTTAAATTAATTGTATTTGTCATTTAAAATTAGTTTTATTTTTTTAATTTATATTAAATTATAGACTAATAAAAAAAATAAGCTTCACATTTTTTATATTTTTTAATAATTTTATGATTAGCAACATTTAAATATATCTTTGTGCTAATCATAATGAAAGTCTCTCTGTGACTTTTTATTTGAAAGTTGATGATACGCTTGATGATTCTATCGGATTCATTAGATATAATTTCATTAGGTTCAAACTTATTCTTCCATAAATAGGTAGTTTAGATAAATTTTTTACTAAAGAGTTTTTCTGGCTATTATTGATTTCTATCAATGTTTTATTGTCTGAAGCACATTTATCCAAGCGCTGAAAAAATTCTGGCTTATCAACATCTAATGCTACAGGAAATATTCTAGAAGCGCTTTCATTAGTTTTTCTAATAACTTGTATGTCATATTGGCGTGCATCCAAACCAATAGATTTGTAAAAATCTGGTCTTTGAAAGTCATTCAAATACATAGTAGCAAAGACGCTAAGTAGAAAAAAACGACACCATAGTTTTGCTTTGAGATCATTTAAAAATTGTGGTTGAGATCTTAGCAGAGCAGCAAAAAAATCTCCATGTCTATTTTCGTCTTGACACCAATTTTCAAAGAATTTAAAAATAGGATAGATTCTATGTTCAGGATGCTTTTCTAAATGTCTATATATTGTAATATATCTCCAATACCCGATTTTTTCCGATAAATAAGTAGCATAGAAAATAAACTTAGGAGAAAAAAATGTATATTTTCGACTCTTAGTTAAAAATCCTAAATCTAGTGAAAGATTAAAGTCACCTATTGCTTTATTTAAAAAGCCAGCATGTCTTGCTTCATCTCGTGACATTAATAAGAAGCATTCGGCCATTACGGGATTGGTCTGTTGTAGTCTGCGTGATAGTTCTTTATATAATAAAAAGCCTGAAAATTCTGCTGTACAAGATCGTTCTAAAAATTCTACAAATAAAGCTTTAGTTTTACTATCTAAACTTTGCCAGGTTTGCTCAAAATCTTCGTCTCTAATAAAATGTTTTTTATTGTAATCAGCACGAAACTCTTTTAATAATGCTTGAAATTCATTATAATTTTGAGAGATATCAAGTTCAGCCATAGCTTGAAAATCAGTTGTGTAAAATCGGGGCGTCAATAAAGTTTCTTTAGCAGTATTTTGGGATTGTGGTGTTGTAATTTGCATATGTAATTTTATTTTTGATAAATGACAAAATAGTAGGAAGTTATATTTATATTAACTCTAACTAGGTTTTATAAACTTTTAAATGCAAAAAATTTACATTTCTTGCTTAGAAACTTACATGTATTATTACTGGATATTTGTGTCTTCATATCAATAATACTTTAGTTAATATATTACAATAGATTCATTGTATATATTTGAGTTATTTAATAGTTCTCAAAAATATTGTGCTTGTTAAGATATAATATATTTAAATCATTGTATTAATAAAATGAATTTTATTAGTTGTTCTTAATGAATAAATATTTTCTTAGTTTAATATTTTTGCTTGTAATATAAGAACAATTCTGTTTATTTAATAGTATATTAATGTTGTAGACATATATCTTGTCAAATTTTTTATTTAATGTAATTTACTATAAAATATGGATATTATTAGTTTAGGTTGGGGATCTTTATTAGCAGTTTTTACTTTTTCGATTGCTCTAGTAGTATGGGGTAGAAATGGTTTTTAAAAGTTATGAGAAATTATTTTTAATGGAGTATTGTTTTTATGGGTAATGAAATTTTTTTAACCAGTATTATTAGTTTTGTTTTAATATTATTTGGTTTGATTTTAGGATTTTTTTTGTTAAAAATACAAGGTGAATAAGTTTTTTTACGTAGATATAGATTTTTTAATATAAAAATGGAGTATGTTGGTCCTTACAGTTGATTTAAGTAACATATTCTATTTATTTAGTAATCAATTTAATAAATATATGAAGTATATCTGGTATTTAATTGGTTTTGTAACAATTATTTTAATATTGATTAATAATCCAAAATCTCCAACATTAGGGAATCCGATTAATCAAGCAACTCCAGTAAATTTTACGAAAAGTGCTAAGAATAATTTACAAATAAGCACAATATTCAGTGTTATAGCTTATTTAGTATTAACAGTTTTAATGAATATATATTCTTATTAATGTGTATACCAAAAAAAATATGCCCTGTACCATACGATCAACAGCCAATAAATGAGTATGCTTCTCTAAAGCAGTCATGTTTTTTTGCTTGGTCAACATTCAATATATTTCGTTATATAATGAATATATGGATAATTTTTTGTGTTTTATTTTTTATGTGTTTGCCTTTTACTTTTTCTTTAGTCTCTGTCAAACAAAGCCTATTAGAGACCTTTCTTTTTAATATTATCTTAGTTACGGGTTTTCTTTTATTTATCTTTATAAGACTCTATTTAGGGTGGTCTTATATTGTTAAAAGATTAGTTAGTGCAAGTATATTTTATGAAGAATCTGGATGGTATGATGGGCAAATATGGATTAAGACAGTAGATATCTTAACTAAAGATAGGTTGATAGGAATGTATGAAGTAATGCCTTTAATCAGTCGTATTCAATATAGCTTTATATGTACTACAATCTGTTTTGCTTTAGAAATAAGTCTATATTATTTGCTTTAACAATACAATTTATATTATATTATTGTTATCACGCGGGGTAGAGCAGTTAGGTAGCTCGTCGGGCTCATAACCCGAAGGTCAATGGTTCAAATCCATTCCCCGCTATAGTTGTTTAAAACAATTTATAATATGTTATATTGTTTAATATTTAATTACACTGTAAATATTTAGAGAAATATATTAATGATATCAGAGAATAGTTGCATTAGAGTTGGCCAGCAAGCACCTGATTTTTGCGCTGTTAGTGTCTATGATCAAGAATTCAAGAAAATATGTTTATCAGACTATCTGGGTAAGTATGTAATTTTGTTATTTTATCCGTTGGATTTTACATTTGTGTGCCCTACAGAGATTACAGCATTTAGTGATGCTTATGAATCTTTTCAAAAGATCAATACAGAAATTTTAGGTATTTCTGTAGATAGCGAGTATTCTCACTTAGCTTGGCTTCAAACAGATCGAGAAGCTGGAGGTCTGGGTGATTTAAATTATCCATTAGTATCTGATTTAACTAAAAAAATCAGCTCATCTTATAATGTTTTAACTGAAGAAGGTAAAGCTCTAAGAGGATTATTTATAATAGATAAGCAAGGAATTATACAGCATTCCTTAGTTAATAATTTAGATGTAGGAAGAAATGTTAATGATGCATTAAGGATCCTTAAAGCAATAGATTATGTGCAAAATCATCCTGATGAAGTTTGCCCTGCTAATTGGCAACCAGGTCAACCTACAATTATTAGTACCCCTCAACAATCCAAAGATTACTTCCGTACTATTTGATAGTTTTTAAATCTTTAAGAATTTTAATATAAAATGATCATATAAAGTTTTATTTTATTCTTAAATATATATTAAGAATTCAATAATAATATTATTGAATTTCATCTTAAATATAAGTATTCATTGTTAGTTCATTAGGGAAAATACTTATGTCAACTAATTTAGCTCAACAATTACGTGAAGGAACAACTAAATCGCATAGCATGGCTGAGAATGTTAGCTTTGTTAAATCTTTTCTCGGAGGTGTTGTCGATAAAAAATCATATAGGAAATTAGTAGCTAATCTATTTTTTATATATGAAGCTATCGAGGAAGAAATAGAAGATAATAAGCAACATGAATTAGTCAAATTTATTTATTTCCCAGAATTAAATCGAAAGAATAGTTTGATTAAGGATTTAATATATTATTATGGTTATGATTGGGAAAATCAGATTAATCCTTCATTAGCTACCAAGTCGTATATTACTCGAATTCATGAGATAGGTAAATCTCAACCGGAATTATTAGTAGCTCATGCCTATACACGTTATATGGGAGATCTTTCAGGTGGCCAGATATTGAAAAAAATTGCCAAAAGTGCTATGCGATTATCAGAGACTAATGGTACAGCCTTTTATGATTTTGATCAAATACCTGATGATAAATCATTTAAACAGATATATCGGCAGTCACTTGATGATATACCTCTAAGCGATAATCAAATACGTCAAATTATTGGAGAAGCAAATATAGCTTTTAATTTAAACATGAGAGTTTTTCAAGAGCTTAATTCTAACTTGATTAAAATTATGTTAATGCTATTAACAAATACAGTTAATAATCTGCGCAAAAAAATCACTTGATATAATTTTTAAGTTATGATTGTATTGTAACTATAACTTGTATATACTATATTATTTAGAGTAGCTAAATAAAAAAGTATTTATTATTAGTATCTGTATGTATAAAGTAAAACATTCTAAATCCGTCAGTAAACGATTTAAGGTAACTGCTACAGGAAAGATTCTAAGAAAGAAAACTTCGCGAAGCCACTTATTGCAAAAAAAATCAGCAAAACGTAAGCGAAGATTACGACATATCTCATTAGTAAATGTTAATGATATAGCAAATTTTATTAATAAGATTAATTATAGATAGTTGAACTATAATCTTAGCTATAGCTTTATTTATGGAGTATAGGATCTTTTATTAGTAATCTTATTTATTTGTATAATAAAATATTTAAATTAATATTATATGACTCGTGTTAAAAGAGGTAATGTTGCACGTAAACGCAGAAAAAAAGTTTTAAAATTATCTAAAGGCTTCAGAGGATCTCATTCAACTCTATTTCGTACAGCTAAACAGCAGGTATTGAAATCTTTAAGATATTCTTATAGAGGTAGAAAAAACAGAAAGCGTGATTATAGACGTTTATGGATTATGCGTATAGGCGCAGCTGTCAGTGAATATAATATAACCTATAGTTACTTTTTGCATTCTCTAAAAAAATCAAAAGTAGCTATAAATAGAAAAATGTTATCTCAAATGGCTATTTTGGATCAAGATGCTTTTGCGCAATTAGTCAATCAAGTAGTTTGATCATATGTTCAAGCGCACAAACAAATTTGTGTACTTGAATGTAAAATAGTCTTAATTAGTAGATACGCTGTACAATATACTCGCTTAGTAATTTTAAGCTTTGAACAGCATCTGAAGGTTCAGCCCTCTTTAAGGCTTGTAATGATGCTTGTATATGTTCTCTAGCTAAATCTTTGGCTTTTTCAATACCTTGGGTTTGTTGTATTATTTCAATAGCTTGACTAATATCATCTGAACTTTCGAATTCACGATTAATTAATGACTTTAAGCTAGGTGCTTCTTCTACAGCAAAAATAATAGGAGCTGTGATATTCCCGTTTTTCAAATCTGAACCGGATGGTTTTCCTAATGATTCATTTATACCTGTAAGATCTAATATATCATCTATAATTTGAAAAGCTAGGCCTATATGTTTGCCATATGTATAAAAAGTATTTTGTACCTCTAAATTTTGTTCACTTAACATAGCAGCACCTTTACAACTAGCGGCAATTAACGAAGCTGTTTTATAGAATGATTTCTCAATATAATCATTTATGGAAATAGTATGATCAAAATTGGTTAATCCTTGTCTAATTTCTCCTTCAGCAAAATCTGTAATAACTTTAGATATTGTTTTTACGACTTCTACATTGTTTAAGTTAGCTAGGTACCAAGATGATTGAGCAAACATAAAGTCTCCAGCTAGCACGGCCACTTTAGTATTAAATGTATTATGTACGGTTGTTACGCCTCTTCTTGTTTCACAATCATCGACAACATCATCGTGTACTAAACTTGCTGTATGTATAATTTCAGTAATTTCAGCTAGCCTTTTATGCTCAGTTAAAAGATCATGTTGTTCATTTGTTGCTTGAGCGACTAGAAGAACTATAGCGGGTCTTATTCTTTTTCCGCCAGCATTAAATAAATGTTCTGCTGCAGCATGTAGTACAGGATGTTTTGCTCCAACCATTTTAGTTAAATTAGAGTTTAAAGTAGTTAAGTCTTTATTAACAGGCAAAAAAATTTGATTAAATGATTTCATAATATTTGTTATAGCATAGATAAAATAAATTATTATAACTGAATTAGTATCTAATCTACTAAGTTTTAGTAATTTTTAATATCTATATTTATAGATAGTTACTTGTAGGGTTTTATTTTTTATACAAGAATATATTACAATACTATTGTATTAGTTTAATAAGGAGAGAATAAGAATATTTATGAGTAAAGAAGTTGTATTACCTTCAACTAAATCTCACAATGGTATTGTTGATACTAATATTTTACTGAATTTATATGAAGACATGTTACTAGGGCGCAGCTTCGAAGATATGTGTGCTCAGATGTATTATCGCGGTAAGATGTTTGGTTTTGTTCATCTTTACAATGGTCAAGAGGCTGTATCTACAGGTATTATAAAAGCGCTATCTACTCAGGATTATGTTTGTAGTACTTATCGTGATCATGTTCATGCCTTAAGCAAGGGTGTTCCGCCTCGCTTAGTTATGGCTGAATTATTTGGAAAAGAAACGGGTTGTAGTCGTGGTAGAGGTGGGTCAATGCATGTTTTCTCTGCTCAACATAATTTCTTAGGTGGATTTGCATTTATTGGTGAAGGTATACCTGTGGCTATTGGCTCTGCATTTCAAAGTATATATAGAAAACAAGTAATACGAGATCATTCTGATTTATCTGTTACAGTTTGTTTTTTTGGTGACGGTACAAGCAATAATGGTCAATTTTTTGAATGCTTAAATATGGCAGTTTTGTGGAAGTTGCCAGTCATTTTTGTTGTAGAAAATAATCAGTGGGCTATAGGTATGGCTCATAATAGGTCAACTTCGCTACCGGAAATTCATAAAAAAGCTCAAGCTTTTGGATTACCTGGAATAGAAATAGATGGAATGGATGTTTTAGCAGTTAGAGAAGCTGCTCAAACTGCAATTCAAAGAGCAAGAGAAGGTAAAGGACCAACTTTAATAGAAGCGCTTACATATCGTTTTCGTGGTCATTCTTTAGCTGATCCAGATGAGCTTAGATCGGATGAAGAAAAGGAGGCTTGGATTGCACGTGATCCTATTAAACGTTTTCGTAATTTGCTAGTAAATAATATAAAAGTAGAAATATCTATAATAGATAACATAGATTTGAAGGTCAAGAGTATTATAAATGAAGCAATCGATTTTGCTATAGATAGCCCTGAGCCTCAAATAAAAGATTTAAAGAGGTATTTATTTGTCGAGGATGAGAATTAATTCTAGTAAGTATATTATGTATTTAATAATTTGATTAATTATGGTTCAACTTTTTATGTTCGATGCCTTAAGGCAAGCTACAGATGAAGAAATGAGTAAAGATAAGTCTGTTTTTATTTTAGGTGAAGATGTTGGTCATTATGGAGGTTCTTATAAGGTAACTAAAGATTTACATGCTAAGTATGGGGATTTACGAGTATTAGATACTCCTATTGCTGAGAATAGTTTTGTAGGCATGGCTGTAGGAGCGGCAATTACAGGTTTACGTCCTATTGTTGAAGGTATGAATATGAGTTTTCTGTTATTAGCTTTTAATCAAATATCTAATAATGCTGGTATGTTGCGCTATACTTCTGGCGGAAATTTTAAGATACCAATAGTTATTCGTGGTCCGGGAGGTGTAGGAAGGCAATTAGGTGCTGAACACTCACAGCGCTTAGAAGCTTATTTTCAAGCAATACCTGGATTAAAAATTATAGCTTGTTCTACCCCATATAATGCTAAAGGCCTGTTAAAATCAGCAATTCAAGATGAGAATCCAGTAATTCTATTCGAGCATGTTTTATTATATAATTTAAAAGAAGATATTCCTGAAGATGAATATTATCTTCCTCTAGATAAAGCTGAATTAGTAAGAGCAGGCACTCAAGTAACTATTGTAACTTATTCTAGAATGCGTCAGCATGTTATGCAAGCAGTAGCACAGTTAACTGATGAAGGATATGATCCAGAAGTATGGGATTTAATTTCTTTAAAACCAATTGATATTCAGACTATCGGTAAATCTTTAAGAAAAACACATAAGCTTATTATTGTAGAAGAATGTATGAAAACAGGTGGAATTGCTGCTGAAATAATCGCTCAGGTTAATGATAATTATTTTGATTTGTTAGATGCACCTATTATAAGATTGTCGTCTCACGATATACCAACACCTTATAATGGTAGACTAGAAAAAGCTACAGTAATATATCCAGAACAAATTGTAAGCTCTGTAAAAACAATAATATCTAATTAAGATCTGTATTTATAAGTAAGATAAAAATTTTGTCTTACTTATATGTTTTATCGATAATTTAATTTATTAAAAATTTATTTCTGCTGCTTGTACTTTCTCCCATTGTTTTTTCTTCAATACAAAGAAAATTTGTGATAATGTAACTAAACAGAAAAAAACGATCATACCTTGAATTCTAGCAGGACTTTGCAAAACAATTTCAGTCTCATTTTGACCAAATCCACCGTTATTCGGATCTTGGGTTAAATTTTGATTTATACTTACATTGCTACCCTGTTTAATATTTAAATCTAATCCTGCTGGTATATTTTCAATATATGTATCACCATTACTTTTTGCTATTGTAATCTTATACCCTCCTTTATCTAGTTTATTAATATCTAGCACTTTCCCACTATTAGAAGAAGTAATAATATTATTATTAGATTTATCACCTGTAGGGTAGATTTGACCTCTACCTCTATTTCCGCCTACATAAATTGGATACTTTAAAAAATGTATATTTTTGTCTTTACTTGGATCAGGGGATAAGATGGGAAAGCTGATCTCTTGATTTTTTTCTCCAGGCAAAGGCCCTACAACTAGAATATTTTCTTTTATTGTACTGTAAGGTTGAATATATACAAATTTATTTTTTTCTTGCTGTTCTTTAGATAGTAAATTCTTTGGAGCAAGCTTGAACCCTTCTGGTAATATTAATACAGCACCTACATTTAGGGATCCTTTAGCACCATTGCCAAGTATTTGTTTAGTGTTTATGTCGTATGGTATTTTTACAGTTGTTTCGAATACAGTGTTTGGTAACACTGCTTGAGGAGTTTCAATTTCTACTGTTTTTTGTGCTAAATGACAATTAGCACAAACTATTCTTCCAGTTGCTTCCCTAGGGTTTTCATAGCCTTGTTGGGCATATATTGGGAATGCATTTGTTGGTAAGCTGTACATAAAATTTAATACAATACAACTAACTAGGATAATAATGTAATTATATAAATTTTTCTGTTTTATAAAATTGTTAAGATGATTATAAGTCATGTGTTTTCTAATATAAAATAAAAAGATTATTGCTATTACTTATAATAGCATTCTATATTTATTATTTTGACTAAACAAAGTGATTAATTCATATTTGATAGAATATTTATTCTTTAGTGATAGAGTATATTCTAATATGTTTATTGTAACTTATTTATTCAATACTTTGAGAATAATAATTCCACTAAGGTATAAAAGGAAAATGGCCAAAGACATTAAAATTTGTGTAATAGGATCAGTTGAGGGAGTTAAAATAGCTCCAATAATTGTGGAAATGAAAACTATGTATTTCCAGTAAGCTAGCATAGTTGTTGTAGATACTATATTAAATATACCTAAGACCACTTGTATAATAGGTATTTGAAATGCTAAGCCAGTACTAAGTAATAGTAAAATTACAAAATTAAAGTATTCACCAAATGACCAAATAGGTTCTACAACATCTGATCCATATTGAATTAAGAATTGTAACGCACTTGGTATTAGAATTGTGTATGAAAAAAATATACCTACAAAGAACAAAATGATTGAAAAAGCAATTATTGGTATAATAAAAGAAGTTTCTTTTGGTGTTAAACCAGGTAATATAAATAGAAGAATTTGATATATAGTAAACGGACTACTAATTAAAAAGCCACTATAAATGGCTACTTTTATAGAAGCAAATAAATATTCTCCTGGTCCTAATTGCAAAAATTTCACACCAAACGCAGGTTGCTGTAAGATATAAGATATATCTTTAGTATAAATAAAACATATTAAAGTGATTGTTATAAATCCTATAATAGCTATTAATACCCTACTTCTTAATTCTTCTAGATGTTCAATAATTGACATTTCTGCATTTTTATTTAATTGATTTTTCATAATTCTCAGATAATATTAACTTGTTAGCTTTTTTGTATATATTATACAAGTAAGTAGTAAATATTTGTTATATGTTTTTATAGATACTTTGTTCTTGCTTTCAATTATTTAAAAGCAAGAAAAGATTAATTTTAAGGAGATATAATTAAATGAGTGTTAAAGCAAGTAGCGGAAGTCCACTAGCAATACCTCAACTTTATAAGACAGCATCTATATCAACAATTATACAAGCAGAGCAACAAGATAGGTTTTTACAACTAGGTGAATTAAATGAGTTAGTTGCTTTTTTAAATTCAGGTAGTAAGAGGTTAGAAGTCGCAGACCTTTTGGCTAAAAATTCTAATATATTAATAGCAAAGGCATCAGATAAAATATTCGCTGGTGGCTCAGCTATTTCATATCTAGAACGTCCTCAAGCATCTTTTTTGCAGTCAAATTCAGCAGAGTTTAATTCTTCCACTAGTTCACAGCAATTATTAGGAAATACACAAAATGATGTGTTAAGTAATATTGCTTCAGTATTTAGTACAAGTGATTCTTTGCCTCCTGGATTTAAGCCAATTAATATAGCTCGTTACGGTGTTACTAGAATGAAAAAATCTTTACGAGATTTAGATTGGTTTTTAAGATATTTAACATATGCTATAATTGCTGGTGATCCTAATATATTATCTGTTAATATTAGGGGATTAAGAGAATTAATAGATAATGCTTGTTCTAGTGCAGCTGCAACTGTAGCTTTGCGTGAGATGCGTAAAATAACATTAGAAATTTTCCGTGATGATTTAGAAGGACAACAATTAGTTCAAGAGTATTTTAATGTAGTAATTAGTGAATTTGAGGCACCATCATTGACTGATAAAATACGTAAAAGAACTTCATCTGATTTACAAGGGTTGCGTTTACCTCAAGCGTATGTTAAAGCAGGCATATCAAATCAAAGATTTGTTATGAAAACTAGTTTATCTACAGAAGAGAAAAATACTGTTATTAAAGCTTGTTATAGGCAAATTTTTGAGAGAGATATTGCTAAAGGATATGGTTTTACATTCTCTGACTTAGAATCTCAAGTTAAAAATGGATCTTTATCTATTAAAGAATTTTTAAGACGGCTAGGTAAATCATCTATATATAGAAAACAATTTTTTGAGCCTTTTGTTAATAGTCGTGTATTAGAATTATCATTTAGGCATTTTCTGGGTAGAGGTATTAGTTCTATTAAGGAATTTCAAAAGTACTTTGCAGTACTATCTTCTAGAGGGTTAGAGGGTCTTGTAGATAATTTAATAAACTCAACAGAATATGCAGATTATTTTAATGAAGAAACAGTGCCTTATTTGCGTAATTTAGGTGAAGAACCTCAGGAAGCTCGTAACTGGGGAGCTCAAATAGATTTACTGAATTATAGTACTGCATTTAGAAAAATACCTCAGTTTATAACTCTTTTCAGTGATTATAAAACAAATTTACCTGATCAGCATCCTTATGGTTTAAGTAACGACCCATTAGCTATACAATTTGGTGCCATATTTCCTAAGAATTCTGTTAATTTGCGGAAAAAATCTGCTCCTTTTGGCAAAGATACAAGAAGAATTTTACCTCGTTATGGCCCAGGAATTTATAGTCAAATTAGTAGTCCTGAGTTAAGATCTAAAGTAATAGGTTCATTAGGTCCAAAAATCTTCAAAAGAAATTATTTGAATAATAATTTATTAACTAATACAGATCAAATTATTAGAGTAATATATTTGAGGATTTTTGGTCGTTTTGTTTACAATGAGGAATTATTGACTCTTAAAAAGAATGAAAATTTATTTAAAGATAATCAAATTTCAGTGAAGGAGTTTATTAGGCTATTAGTAAAATCTTCTGTGTTTAGGTCGCTATATTGGGAACCTTTCTATATATGTAAGGCTATTGAGTACATTCATAATCGTATTATGGGTAGACCTACTTATGGTAGGCAAGAAATTAATCAGTACTTTGATATTGTATATAAACAGGGCTATTATCAAATGATAAATTCTATGATAGATAGTTCTGAGTATAATGAGTCTTTTGGCGAAAATACAGTCCCGTATGAAAGATATTTAACCCCATCGGCATTAGCTTCTAGAAGCTTAAGATCTATAGCTACAATGCAAACACCTAATAATCTAAGTTTTAGAAATAGAGAAAGTTCAATAACAAAATTTATATCTTTAGGTCAAAGCAAAAAAAATCTTAGTATAGAAGCCATTAATAAAAAATTACAGCAAGGTGTTAGTCCTAGAAGAGATCAATATAGAATCTTTAGTATTACTGATAATATGAATGAATCTCAAGTTATTCAAATATTAAGAGTGATATATCGTCAACTTTTTGAAAGAGATTTAAACACTTTTAGCATAGGTGATGAGTTTTATAATTTGGAAAAAGCTTTTTTATGTAAGGAATTAAGTGTTCAGCAGTTAATTGAAGCACTAGGTTCATCATCTTTATATCGCAAAGAGTTTTATGATCCTTATCCAAATACTAAGGTTATTGAATTAGGTACAAAACATTTTTTAGGTAGAGCTCCTAGTAATCAAGCTGAAATTAGGTATTATAACCAAATTTTAGCTTCACAAGGGCTAACATATTTTGTTTCTATATTAGTTAATAGCAAAGAGTACAATACAATTTTTGGTAGTTCTATTGTGCCTTATCGCCGTTTTCCAACTTTACCGGCTGCTAATTTTCCTAATACAGAAAGATTATATGGCACTTTAACTAAGCAAAATGAATTAATAGTTGTGCCTAGTTTTATTACTAGTTTAGGAAATCAGTAGTCGCTTTTGTCTTTCTTGCTTGAGTACTTTTTGTTTTTCATTTTTTGTTCCTAAACATAAAGAAGATGTTGTTTTTTGATATGTTGTCAAAAAAGCTTGTGGAATAATATTATAATAATTAAGTGTGATCTCATTTACTTAGTCCAACACTTAATATAAATATCTTAGGAGTTTTATTAATGAGTATTGTAACGAAATCAATTGTTAATGCAGATGCAGAAGCAAGATATCTAAGCCCAGGAGAATTAGATAGAATTAAAAGTTTTGTTTTGTCAGGTCAACGACGTTTAAGAATAGCTCAAATTTTGACAGACAATAGAGAACTTGTAGTTAAACAAGGTGGCCAGCAATTGTTTCAAAAGCGACCAGATGTTGTGTCTCCTGGTGGTAATGCCTATGGAGAAGAAATGACAGCAACTTGTTTGCGTGATTTAGATTATTATTTACGATTAGTAACTTATGGAATAGTAGCAGGCGATGTTACTCCAATTGAAGAGATAGGTTTAGTCGGTGTTAAGGAGATGTATAATTCTTTAGGAACGCCAATATCTGGTGTTGCTGAAGGAGTTAGAGCAATGAAAGATGTTGCTTGTTCACTATTGTCAGGAGAAGATTCCGCAGAAGCTGGTTTCTATTTTGATTATACTTTAGGTGCTATGCAGTAGATATTAATAACTATTTTATTAATATAAGTAAATTTTTATATAATTATCAATTAAATAATAAGGAAATTAAATACTATGCAAGACGCTATTACTTCTGTAATTAATACAGCAGATGTACAAGGAAAATATTTAGATGATAATTCTTTAGATAAGTTGAGAGGTTATTTCCAAACAGGTGAATTGCGAGTACGTGCAGCAGCAACAATTGCTGCAAATGCTGCAATTATTATTAAAGAATCAGTAGCAAAAGCATTATTATATTCAGATATTACACGTCCAGGTGGTAATATGTACACTACTAGAAGATACGCTGCTTGTATTAGAGATTTAGATTATTATTTACGTTATGCTACTTATGGAATGTTAGCGGGAGATCCATCTATACTGGATGAGCGTGTTTTAAATGGTTTAAAAGAAACTTATAATTCATTAGGTGTACCTATTGGTGCAACAATACAAGCAATTCAAGCTATGAAAGAAGTAACTACTAGTTTAATTGGACCAGATGCAGGTAAAGAAATGGGTTTATATTTTGATTATATTTGTTCTGGCTTAAGCTAAAAGCTTAAATAGATTTTGATCTAAAGGCGATAAGATTATAATCTTATCGCTTAAACTATATTTTATTTAGTTATTAAGCACAGTTGCAGCTTGTAATCTTGCTTTTGCTTTTCTTACATCTTGAGTTGCTTCAATTTTTTCTTTCTTTGATATAGCTTGTGTAAGTTTATTAGTAGCTTTTTCTAGATTCTGTTGTGCTTCTCCTAAATTTATTTCAGATGCTTTCTCTGCTCCATTAACTAGAATAGTGATTTTATTGTTCTCAACTTCAGCAAATCCACCTAATAAAATAATTGGCTGCCATTCTTTCTCTATTCTTACTCTCATAACACCTATGTCCAAAGCAGTAAGTAATGGTACATGGCCAGTTAAAATACCTAATTGTCCTGTACTACTAGGTAAAATAACCTCTTCAGCATTGGCGTCCCATACAGTTCTGTCTGGAGCTATAACACGTATATTTAATGTCATAATATATTCTTTATTTTAGTGTCTCAGCTTTACTAATAGATTCTTCTATATCTCCAACAAGATAAAAAGCTTGTTCAGGTAAGTCATCTAACTCACCATTTAATATCATCTGAAAACCTTTAATAGATTCTTCTAAAGATACATATTTTCCTGGGGAGCCAGTAAAAACTTCAGCTACAAAAAAAGGTTGTGATAAAAATCTTTCGATTTTTCTAGCTCTTGCTACAGTCAATCTATCTTCTTCAGATAGTTCATCTAATCCTAGAATAGCTATAATATCTTGTAATTCTTTATATCTTTGTAAGGTTGATTTTATCTGTTGAGCAACTGCATAATGTTCAGCTCCCACTATACCTGGTTGTAACATTGTAGATGTTGAACCTAAAGGATCTACTGCAGGATAAATGCCTTTAGCAGCCAGGCCTCTTGAAAGAACTGTAGTTGCATCTAAGTGAGCAAAAGTAGTTGCTGGCGCAGGATCTGTTAGATCATCTGCAGGCACATATACAGCTTGTATAGAGGTTATAGAACCATCTGTAGTAGATGTTATTCTTTCTTGTAAAGCACCCATCTCAGTTGCTAAAGTTGGTTGATAGCCTACTGCTGATGGCATACGTCCTAATAATGCAGATACTTCAGATCCAGCTTGTACAAATCTGAAAATATTATCAATAAATAATAATACATCTTGTTTATTAATATCTCTAAAATACTCTGCCATAGTTAGTGCTGTTAATCCAACACGCATTCTGGCACCGGGTGGTTCATTCATCTGGCCATATACTAAAGCAACTTTAGAGTCTGTCAGTTTTTCTGCATTAATAACTTTAGATTCCTTCATTTCTTCATATAAGTCATTACCCTCACGTGTTCTTTCACCTACACCGCCGAATACAGAAACACCTCCATGTGCTTTGGCAATATTATTGATTAGTTCCATAATTAGTACTGTTTTACCAACACCAGCACCTCCAAAAAGACCTATCTTTCCTCCTTTTCTATATGGAGCTAATAAATCAACTACTTTAATTCCAGTTTCAAAAATAGAAGGTTTTGTTTCTAACTGTGTAAAAGAAGGTGCTGATCTGTGAATAGGTAATGTATCATCTGATTTTACATCTCCTAAGTTGTCAACAGGTTCACCTAAAACATTAAAAATTCTTCCTAATGTTGGTATGCCAACAGGAACTGTTATAGGAGCACCTGTATCAACTACCTTAATGCCTCTTTTTAATCCTTCAGTTGAACTCATTGCAACAGCTCTTACTCTATTATCGCCTAGTAGTTGTTGAACTTCACATGTTATTGTATCATCATTACTGTTAACTTTTAGTGCATTAAATACTTTAGGTAATTGACCATTTGGAAATTCAATATCTAATACAGGGCCAATGATTTGTATAACAAATCCATTTGTTGTTGTTACCATAATTACTAATTAATTATTCTAGTCAATAAACTCTATTTCTTACTAATAAATATTAGATATTTTCAATTGTAAATATATCTAACTTTATTGTAAATCATTGTAATCAATTTTATTATTTTAATGGTTATATGTTTAATCAATATTTTTTATTCTTCCTGTTGTTTTAAGCCAATTTTGGGCTTCTATATAATTGTTAGGAGCTAAAGTTATAGCTTTTTTCCAGTATATTGCAGCTTTATCAAACATAGCTTTGGAAGCTTCAAATTTTTGTTTATTTGCTGCTTTTAAGCCTTGATAATGGTATATTACTGCAATATTATTAAATGCTTGTGGCATTTGTGTATTTAGTTGTAGTGCTTGATGATAATATTCTAAAGCTTTGATGTGCTCTCCATTACTTGCATAGATTAATCCTATATTATATAGTATATAGGATCTATCATATGGGTCTTCTTCCAATGTTAAGGCTTCATAATAATTTTCTAGTGCTTCTGCATATTCTCCTTCTGATTGAGCAGACATGCCATCCCGGTAGTAACAAAAGGCTTCTTTTTCTTCTTTACTAGTAGGTAGTATTTTAAGAACTATATCAGCTAGTACAGTAAACGTTTTATCTATAAAATTGTCGTTTTTTTGTAAGCGAGGCATTGTATTCTTTGTGTTTATTATATATTTTTATTAAAGCTTAGTATAACAATTTATATATTTGTTTGTATTTAAGCCTTTAAGCTAAAGAAAATATATGATTAATTGTAAATAATAAAAACTATAAAAAAAGAGATAATAATGCAGCATAAACCATATTTTAAATTAGGTTCGACCATAAATAATAATGATATTATATGGAATTTAACAAAACCTAAATTAATTGATTTTTTAAGAGAAAAGAAAAATACAAAGTTAAATATAAAAGACTTTAGTGTTAATAATATAGATTCAAAATTTTATAAGGAAGATAAGGAAAAAAAATACAAAACTACTTCAAAGATTGATAGTGAAGTAGATATAAAAAAAAATAAGTCAAAGTTTAAAAAGAAAAGTCGTACAAGAATCGATATAAAGGATAAAGATCTGTTTGTTGATAATACTACTAGTAATTTATTAAATAGTAATGAGATAAACAAATCTCTAATAAAATCACATAAATTATCTAGAAAGAAAAAAAAATCTAAAATAGAAACAGGTTCTTTAATTAATGTAACTACGAATTCAAAGACAGATAGTAATTATCCTAAGAATGTAAATTTAGTTTGTATTAATCATCCATTAACAATTTATGAACTATCAAGCAAATTAAAAATCCCTGAAACAGAAATAATAACAAACTTATTTTTGAAAGGTATATCTGTTACTATCAATCAAGTGATAGGTATATCTATAGCTACAGAATTAGCAGAGAGCTATGATTTTGAAGTTGTACATAAATCATCTAAATTACTAGTGAAATTCGATGCAAAAGTAGAAGATTCTATTACTAGTAGTTTAAAACCTCCTGTGATTACAATATTTGGACATGTGGATCATGGTAAAACCACTTTGTTAAATACTATTGTGAAATCTACTGCGAAAGAAGCAGGTGGTATTACACAAGCTATTAATAGCTATGAAATTGATTGGCCTTATAATAACTCTTCTAGAAAGTTAGTTTTTCTTGATACACCTGGGCATGAGGCTTTCTTTAAAATGCGTTCACTAAGTGCACAAGTAACAGATATAGCTGTTTTAGTTGTAGCTGCTGATGATGGTTTAAAAAAACAAACTATTGAAGCTATTGAACATATCGTAAATTGTAATTTGCCTTGTGTAATTGCTATTACTAAAGTGGATAAACAAGATATAGAAATTTTAAAACTCAAGGAACAATTAGCTGAACAGGGTATTATTGATGAATCTTGGGGAGGTAATTACCCTATTATAGAAGTAAGTGCTTTAATTGGCAAAAATATAGATTTTTTATTATCTACAATATGTATTCTATCTGATATGCAAGATCTAAAAGTTAACTTAGAACAATTAGGCTCAGGAGTAGTTTTAGAATCACATTTGGATAAACAAAGAGGATATGTAGCAAGTATAATAGTAAAAAATGGCATAGTAAAACAAGGTGATATAATTATTGCAGATAATAATTATGGAAAAATTAAATTAATTACAGGCACAAAAGGTATGAAACAAGAGAAAGTTTTACCATCTTCTGTTGCCGAGATTTTGGGTTTTCAGTCTGTTGTACAGGTGGGTACTACTTTTAATATAGCTAAGACAGAAAAAGAAGCTAAGTATTTGATAGAAAAAAAGCTATACCAAGAACCTATATTTGATATGACAAAAATCTTGAATACAAGAGTCACTTTAGAAGGTTACAATAATCCATCTTCTATTAAGCAATTAAATATTATATTGAAAACAGATACACAAGGATCTGTCGAAGCTTTAATTTATGCTTTTTCAAAAATTTCTCAAGATAAAGTACAAATAAATGTCTTAAATGCTAATTCAGGAGAAGTCTCTCAAAATGATTTACAGCTTGCTTCTAATACCAATGCTTTAATAGTGTGCTTTAATAGAGATATTTCTACCCATTTGAAAAATTTGTCTCATAACTTGAGAATAGTTGTCAAAAATTTCCAGGTTATTTATGATTTAATAGATTATGTAGAAAATTCTATGATCAATCTTCTTGATACAGAGTATGATAAAATTTTAATCGGTGAAGCAATTATTCAAACAGTTTTTTCTATGAACAAAGGTTCTGTTGCTGGATGTTTAGTTGTGAAAGGTAAACTTGAAAAAAATTCTTGGATAGAATTGTACTATAATAAAAATCTAATGCACGAAGGTAAGTTAGATTCTTTAAAGCATTTGAAAGATGATGTAAATCAGGTTTATCAAGGTAATGAATGTGGAGTTTTGTGTAAAGATTATAATTTATGGATGGCAAAGGGAATAATTAAAGCTTATAATTTACAAGAAAAGCTAAAAGAGCTCTAGGCTAGTTTATAATGAAAAGTATTAATAATAAATTCTTTTCATTTATGTAATTACTTCAATAATTAATCTTTATTTAGAAAAGGAAGTAATGCAAGAACTCTAGCTTGTTTTATACATTGAGTGACTTTTTTTTGTTGCTTTACAGTAAGACCAGTAGAGCGACGTGATAAAATTTTACCTTGATCGGTTATGAATTTGTTTAATAAATCTACATCTTTATAATCTAAATTCTCATGTTTTGTTAGAAAAAAAGATTTTTTGTGATTGCTATTTAAAACCATATGTTTACTTGATTTCTTTAAAAGTATTATGCTTATTACAATTGGGACAGTATTTTTTAACTTCTAAGCGCTGTGGCGTATTTCTTCTATTTTTTGAGCTAGTATAACGAAATATACCAGCTCTTCTTTTGTTAAGATTAGATACATTTCTGCAAGAACACTCTAATGTAATAATAATACGTGCTCCTTTGTTTTTCCCCATATTATGATTATAAAATATATTGTTTATTCAAAGATATTATCTCATAGTAGATGTTGAATTATCAAGTTAAATCTATATTAATTCAAGTCTATTGTATATACTATTTATAGATGTTATAATTACTATGATAATTCTACTAAGCTTTATATTTTGTTGTTATGTCTAAAAATTTATCTGCTATTAAAAAGCATAAGGTCAGCTTGCGTAATGCTCATATAAATAAAGTTTATAAGTCTGTTATTAAAACTAGGATAAAAAAATATCTGTTAAATATACAGAAAAACGATTCTAATAGTATCGAATCTTTAACTTTACTTTCACAAGTTTATCAGATCATTGATAAGTCTGTTAAAAAAGGAGTATTACATAAGAATAAAGCTGCTCGTAAAAAATCTTCTTTATACAAAAAAATACAAGTAACATGATCTTTTAAATAATAATATTTATTATTAGACTGAAACAACAGTCTATAACTTAAATTTATTATTTCCATAATGAGTTTTCTTCTACTATCTAATTAATTACCTATTATTAAATTTGAAATTTGATAAGATAAATATTGATTCATGGAGTTTATTGATGCCACCAATAATTAGTGAGTTTAATTGTCCAGATTTTGCAGAGATACAAAGACAAAGCTTTAAAAATTTTTTATTGTATGGTTTAAGTGAAGTGCTAGATTCGTTTCCTGTAATTATGGATCCAACAGGTAATTTGGAATTGCAGTTTTTTGGTAATGATTACAAATTAAAATTTCCACGCTATAGCGTTAGGAAAGCGAAAAGTAGAGATAAAACATATAGTGCTCAGATATATATACCTTCAAAGTTGACTAGACGTGATACAGAACTTATAAAAAAGAATAAAGAAATCAATCATAAATTAAGTTTATTAAGTAAGCACAATAGTAATAAAAAATATAAAAAGAGGTATGTCTTCATAGGTGATTTACCTTTAATGACGAATAGAGGTACATTTATTATATCTGGTACAGAAAGAGTAATTATTAATCAAATAGTCCGTAGTCCAGGCATTTACTATAAACAAGAATTGGATAAGAATAATAAACAAATATATAGTGCTAGCTTGATTTCTAATCGTGGTTCTTGGTTAAAATTAGAAATAGACGCAAAAGATCAAATATGGGTTAAAATTGATAAAACTCATAAAGTCAATGCATATATATTTTTACGCGCTATTGGATTAAGTAAAGAGGATATTAAAAAAAACTTGCATCAATATTCTTTTTTAATTAAAGCTTCTAGCTTATATGAGAATAAGGAATTAGATAAAGAAATAGGAAAAAGGTCAGTAAAACAAATTACAGACGAAGAAGCTCTACTAATTATTTATAGTAAATTACGTCCTAATGAACCTGCAACAGTTAATGTTGCTAAACAAACTTTATATGCACGTTTTTTTGATCCTAAAAGATATGATTTAGGAGAAGTTGGGCGTCATAAAATTAATCAAAAATTAGATTTGAAGATACCTAAAAGTTTTCGAATATTGTCTCCACAAGATATTGTTACTTCTTTAGATTATTTAATTAAAATTAAAGAACAAAATACAGGAAGTTTTGATGATATAGATCATTTAGGTAATAGAAGAATTCGTTCAGTTGGAGAATTGTTGCAGAATCAAATAAGACTAGGATTAAATCGTCTTGAAAGGATAGTACGTGAACGGATGATTATATGTGATTTAGATTCCTTAAGTTTATATAATTTAGTTAATCCTAAACCCTTAATGGCTTCTGTTAGAGAATTTTTTGGTTCAAGTCAATTATCTCAATTTATGGATCAAACTAATCCTTTGGCAGAATTAACTCATAAGCGAAGAATTAGTTCTTTAGGCCCAGGGGGTCTAAATAAGGATAGAGCTGGCTTTGCTGTAAGAGATTTACATCCTAGTCATTATGGTCGTATATGTCCTATTGAAACACCAGAAGGTCCTAATGCTGGCTTAATAGGTTCTTTAAGTATTTATGCTAAAGTAAATAATTATGGTTTTATTGAAACTCCTTGTTATAAAGTTTTAGATGGTAAAGTATTAAAAGAAAAAGGTCTATTTTATATTACAGCTGATCAAGAAGATAAATTACGTATTGCATCAATTTGTGTATCTGCTGATGCAAAAGGCTTTATAAGAAAACAGCTTATACCTGTGCGACATAATCAAGAATTTATTACTGTTTCTGTTGAACAAGTAGATTATATAACCCTTTCTCCTATACAGGTAATATCAGCAGCCACTTCTTTAATACCTTTTTTAGAGCATGATGATGCTAATCGTGCTTTAATGGGTTCTAATATGCAAAGGCAAGCAGTACCTTTGTTATATCCAGAAAAAGTTATTGTTGGAACGGGTTTAGAGGCTAAAATAGCACGTGACTCAGGTATGGTTATTATAAGTCGTACTAATGGTACAGTTAGCTATGTTTCTGGTACTAAAATAGGCATTTTGAATATAAATGGCTGTACAATTCATTATAGGTTAAAAAAATATTATCGTTCTAATCAGGACACATGCATTAATCAAAGACCAATTGTTTGGCCAGGTGAAGCAGTAGTTGTAGGTCAAGTTATAGCCGATGGTGCTTCTACAGATGGTGGAGAAATAGCTTTAGGTCATAATATTTTTGTTGCTTACATGCCTTGGGAGGGGTATAATTACGAGGATGCTTTTTTAATTAGTGAACGTTTAGTTTATCAAGATTTGTATACATCTATTCATATAGAAAGATATGAAGTTGAATGTAGGCAAACAAAGTTAGGCACGGAAGAAATTACAAGAGATATACCTAATGTTAGTGATAGTTCTATTAGTTCTTTAGACAAAGATGGCATAGTTTCTATTGGTTCATGGGTTGACGCAGGAGATATTTTAGTTGGCAAGATTACTCCTAAAGGTGAAGCAGATCAATTGCCAGAAGGTAAACTTTTAAGAGCTATTTTTGGAGAAAAAGCTCGAGATGTTAGAGATACTTCACTACGTTTACCAAATGCAGCTAAAGGTCGAGTAGTTAATATTAAAATTTTTAAACGAAGTAATGGAGATGAATTACCTCCTGGCACAAATACAATTATAAGAATTTATGTAGCTCAGAAAAGGAAAATCCAAGTAGGTGATAAAATGGCTGGTAGGCATGGTAATAAAGGTATTATATCGCGTATTTTGCCTAAACAGGACATGCCATTCTTACCAGACGGTACTTCTGTTGATATAGTTTTAAACCCTTTAGGTGTGCCTTCTAGAATGAATGTAGGCCAATTATTTGAATGTTTACTTGGCTTAGCAGGTGAGTATTTACACAAAAGATTTAAAATTCTGCCTTTTGATGAAATGTATGGTCCAGAAGCGTCTCGAGCTCTTGTTAATAATAAATTAAAACAAGCTAGTTTGGTTAAAAATCAACAAGGTTGGCTATTTAATTCTTTCCATCCGGGTAAATTAAAACTTTTTGATGGTAGAACAGGTGAAGCATTTGATAATCCAGTGACAGTTGGCAAGGCTTATATGTTAAAATTGGTCCATCTAGTAGATGATAAAATTCATGCTCGATCTACAGGACCGTATTCTTTAGTAACTCAGCAACCTCTTGGTGGTAGAGCTCAACATGGAGGACAAAGGTTAGGTGAAATGGAAGTTTGGGCTTTAGAGGCTTTTGGTGCTGCTTATACACTTCAAGAATTACTGACAGTAAAATCTGATGATATGCAAGGTAGAAATGAAGCATTAAATGCTATTGTCAAAGGTAAACCTATACCTAAGCCAGGAACGCCGGAATCGTTTAAAGTTTTAATGAGAGAGTTACAATCACTAGGTTTAGATATAGCTGCCCATAAAGTAGAATTTCTTGAAAATGGTGAAAACAAAGGGGTAGAAGTTGATTTAGTATCTAATAATAATATAGTAAAGAATAATAAGAAACTTTCAAACAATTACTTGAATAGTAGTGACATAATGCAGCAAGATATCTATTTTAACTTAGATACATCAGAAAATATTTAAATTTTTAAAGATAAACCAATGACTAAATTTGAAAGATATTTTGATTATGTGCGTATAAGCTTGGCTTCTCCAGACAAAATAAGAAGTTGGGGTGAGCGGACATTACCCAATGGTCAAATAGTAGGTGAGGTAACTAAGCCAGAGACTATAAATTATAGAACTTTAAAACCTGAAATGGATGGTTTATTCTGTGAGCGTATTTTCGGACCAGTCAAAGATTGGGAGTGTCATTGTGGTAAATACAAAAGATTTAGATATAAAGGAGTAGTTTGTGAAAGATGCGGTGTAGAAATAACAGAATCTAAAGTTCGTCGCCATAGAATGGCTTATATTGAACTTGCTGCTCCTGTAACTCATGTTTGGTATCTTAAAGGTAGTACTAGTTATATATCTTTAGCACTAGATTTAAGTGTTAAAGATGTTGAAAAAATAGTATATTTTCATTCTTATGTTATTACAAATCCTGGAGATTATGATAAACTTCACTATAAGCAATTATTAGAAGGTTATGAATGGAGAGCACTAGAAGATCAATTATATCCTCAATCATCTAATTTATTTGGTATAGAGGTTAGCATAGGTGCTGAAGCAGTTTATAAATTACTTAAAGATATTGACTTGCAAGATACAGTAAATTCCTTAAGAGAAGATTCATTAAAACCTCCAAAACTTTCTAAAAGTCCTTCGCAAAAATTTAGTAAGAAAATGAAAAGATTAAGGTTGTTAGAAAATTTCATTTCTACTGGCGCTGATCCTGCATGGATGGTTTTATCTGTAATACCTGTAATACCACCAGATCTAAGACCTATGGTCCAACTAGACGGAGGTAGATTTGCAACTGCTGATTTAAATGAGTTTTACAGAAGAATCATTAATCGAAATAATCGGCTTGCTAGGTTAAAAGCGATTCTTGCTCCTGAGATTATTGTAAGAAATGAAAAAAGGATGTTACAAGAAGCAGTAGATGCATTAATGGATAATGGTCGTCGTGGTAGAACTGTAGTTGGTGCAAATAATCGTCCTTTAAAGTCTTTATCAGATATTATTGAAGGGAAACAAGGCAGATTTAGACAAAATCTTTTAGGTAAGCGAGTCGATTATTCAGGTAGATCTGTAATTGTAGTAGGACCTAGCTTAAAACTACATCAATGTGGCTTACCTAAAGAAATGGCATTAGAGCTTTTTCAACCTTTTGTAATACATAGATTAATATTACAAGGTTTGGTCAATAATATAAAAGCGGCAAAGAAAATCATTCAGAAAAGTGATGCTATAATTTGGAATGTCCTAGAAGAGGTAATTCATGGTCATCCTATCCTTTTAAATAGAGCACCTACTTTGCATAGACTGGGGATTCAAGCTTTTGAACCTATTTTAGTTGAAGGTAGGGCTATAAAACTTCATCCTTTAGTTTGCCCTGCTTTTAATGCTGATTTTGATGGTGATCAGATGGCCGTTCATATCCCATTATCTTTAGAAGCTCAATCAGAAGCTCGTTTACTTATGCTAGCGCCGCATAATTTTTTGTCTCCAGCGACAGGTCAACCTATTTTAATGCCCAGTCAAGATATGGTTTTAGGATGCTATTATCTAACAGTTAATAACCCATCTGCTATTAAAGGGAAAGGGCAGTATTTCTCTAGTTTATATGATGCTATTATGGCATATGAGCAGAATCAAATTGATTTACATACCTTAATTTGGGTTAGATTTAATTTCAGTGTTGAAAATGTAATTAAGGATAATTTAATTAGTACTAAAGTTAGTTTGGATGGTACTACTACAAATATATTTAGGGATAAAATAGTAAAAAAAGATATAAATGGTTCGATTATAGTGCAGTATGTTAGAACTACAGTTGGTCGTATATTTTTTAATCAATCTATAAAAGAATCTTTAAACAATTAATTAAAAATAAAGAGTAAAAAAGTTGTATGAAAAAGATTAGTAAATTAATAAGCTTTCACAATAAAGTTATAGATAAGTCTCAACTTAAATATTTAATAGTCTGGGCTTTTAGAAATTATGGCATTGCACGAGCTGCTAATATGGCAGATAAATTAAAAGATTTAGGATTTTACTATGCAACTAAAGCAGGAATATCATTAAGTTTAGAAGATTTACGCATACCACCAATAAAGCAAGAATTATTAGATCAAACAATAGAGTCTATAAAAGAAACAGATAATTTATATAAGCGAGGTCAAATTACTGTAGTTGAAAGATTTCAAAGAACAATAGACACTTGGAACAATGCTAGCGAAAATTTAAAACAGGAAGTAATTAAATATTTCAAAGATACAGATCCTTTGAATTCTGTTTATATGATGGCTTTTTCAGGCGCTAGGGCGAATATTTCTCAAGTTAGGCAGTTAGTAGGTATGAGAGGTCTAATGGCAGATCCACAAGGGCAGATAATAGATTTACCTATATCAACTAATTTTAGAGAAGGCTTAACAATAACAGATTATTTTATATCTTCTTACGGGGCTCGTAAAGGTTTAGTTGATACAGCTTTACGTACAGCAGATTCAGGGTATTTAGCCCGTCGCTTAGTTGATGTTGCACAGGATGTTATAATTAGAGATATTGATTGTAAAACAAGCTGTGGAATTTTAATAGAAGATATGCTAGATAATAATAATATCTGTATATCTTTAAAACAAGCTCTTTTAGGTAGAGTTCTAGCAGAAAATCTTTACTCTATAAATTCTAATAATTTAATTGCATCTTATGGCCAATCATTAAGTCCTGATTTAATAGATCGTATAATTAATTCCGGCATAAGAAAGGTACTTATAAGATCTCCCTTAACTTGCAAATCACATAGATCTGTATGTCAATATTGTTATGGTTGGAATCTAGCTCATGGAAAAATTGTGGATATAGGAGAAGCTGTTGGAATTATAGCTGCCCAGTCTATAGGTGAACCAGGTACACAATTAACTATGAGAACTTTCCATACAGGTGGTGTTTTCACAGGTCAATTAGCCGAGACAATTATTAGTGACGTCAATGGATTTATTGAATATCCAAATGATTGTCAATTATATCCTGCAAGAACTCGTCATGGTAATCATGCTATGCGTATTGATTCAGATAGTTATCTAAAATTGATCTCATATGATAATAAAATTTCGCTTATTACTCTAACAAGAGGAACTTTAATTTTGGTAGACCATAAATCGTCTGTTAAAATTGGTGATATTATTGCACAGTATCCTTTAAGTAGTAGAATGATTACAGAAAGAGCACAAAAAGCAATATTTACAGACTTTTCAGGTATTGTTTACTTAATGGATTTAGATTTACAGAAAATTAAAGACAAAGAAAATTATTTAAAGAGAGCTCAAAACTCAGGTGTTATTTGGATTTTATCTGGGAAAGTATATGATGTACCTCAAAATGCTCAATTGATGGTATCTAGTGGCCAAGTAATAAGAGAAAATGATTTAATAGTGCGTACCAGAATCATTAGTAAATATGATGGACGAATATGTCTTAAATCAGATTCTAATAATAAAGTCCGTCAAAAAATATCTGTAATCACGTCTTCAAATACTTTAATAAATGCTAAAGTTAGATTAGATAAAACAAATCAAAATAGATATATCTTGCAGACAGATAAAAAAGAGCTATTTGTTTTAAAGGTAAAATCTAATGATAAAGTAGTAAATAATCAAATTATAGCTGATCTTATTTCAGATTTATACCGTACTAAGACAGGAGGTATAATTAAATATTTAGATTTATCTCTTATTCAGGACTTAGATAAGACTAATCAAGATAATTATAGTGTACTGGGCGCAGGTTATATATTATGGATTTCTGAAGAAACTCATGAAGTTAATAAAGATATCTCTCTATTACTTGTAAAGCATGGTGAGTTTATTGAAGTTGGTACAGAGATTATGAAGAATATATTTGCTAGCAATTCAGGAGTTCTTGAAATTAGGCATAAAGATGGAATAGTTAGAGAGATTATTATTAAGCCTGGTGAAATATATGATATACCTACAGATAGAGTAGAACTATTCTTCAAAAAGAATCGTGGCTTTTTGAGACCTGGAGAAATACTTCTAAATACTATTAAATCTGACAAGCTAGTATACTGGGAAACTATAAAATACAACGATAAATCTTTTCTTTTAATTAGACCAGTAAGTGTCTACTCTATACCAGATAAAAAAATTTTTTTCCAAGCTTCAGATAATTCCTTTGCAACTGATATATGTAATTTGAAATTGGTAAGAAAAACCTCTTTCAAAGACGGTGAAAGGATTAAATCAGTTACAGGTGTAAATTTAATAAGTACACATCTGGTTGCTTCAATTAAAGACTCAAAATCCATGCTAGATTGTTTTGTAGAATTAATGAGAGATAAAGCTTTTAAAAATATATTTTTACTTAATTTTTCAACTGTTGATTTTTTAAATTTTAAAGATATTGATAGTTTAGGCTATCAAGATTTAAAGGTTAATACACGTATACTAGTCAAAAATGATCAGCATATTGTTAGCGGCTCTGTAATTGCACAAACAGAAGTTTTTTGTTCAACAGAAAGTACCATAGTTGCTATACAAAATAATACTATTGGTGACAATCGTGTTTTGATGTTGAGTCATTTAGATACAAGAGTCTTTTTTATTAATAATAGTCAATCAATAAAGGTTAGAATTAATGATTGGGTTTATTCAGGTGATGAAATAGCAACTAATGTAATTACAAGTGATTCAGGTAAAATTGTTGCTATCCGAGATAATCAAATTACTATGCAAATAGGCAGACCATATTTAATATCTGATGGTTCTTTTATTCATGTAGGTCACAATAGTTTAGTTAAAAGAGGAGAAAATATAGCAACCTTGATTTTTGAAAGAGCCAAGACAGGTGATATTGTGCAAGGATTACCTAGAATTGAAGAAATTCTTGAAGCACGTAATAAATCAGATAATGCTTTAAATCCTCATATTGTTCTAGAAACGAAATTCCGTACTTTTTTAAATAAGGGTTTAAATCTTTATGATGCTACTCGCTTAAGTTTACTAGAAGTACAATTGGTTTTAGTAAAAGAAGTTCAATTAGTTTACCAATCTCAAGGTGTTGATATAGCAGACAAGCATATAGAAATTATTGTAAAACAAATGACGTCTAAAGTAAAAATAGAAAATGGTGGAGCAACTGGATATTTACCAGGCGAAATGGTTGAGCTTCAGCAAATAGAATCGACTAATAGATCTTTATTTATGCTTAATAAAGAACAAGCTTTGTATCACCCCATTTTATTGGGTATTACAAAAGCTTCTTTGAACACTGAAAGCTTTATTTCTGCAGCCAGTTTTCAGGAAACAACAAAAGTTTTAACTGAGGCAGCTATATCAGGTAAATTAGATTGGCTAAGAGGATTAAAAGAGAATGTAATTATTGGTAGATTAATTCCGGCAGGCACAGGTTTTAATGTGTATAATAATCCTCTTGCAAAAGAACCAAATAATTTATTTAGCTTAGATCTAACAAATACGAAAAATACAGGTGCTTCTATGAAAGATAGTGATTCAGGTTTTGAAGACATTATTTTAGATGATAGAGATTAACATAATTAATCTGTTTATTTATTAATGCTTATTATGTTATTATTTTTATGATTCTTTTATATCTTTTTTAGAAGTTTAAGTATATAGGTATTAAATCCGTTAATTTAATTTTTAATTTTTACGTCACTATGGCTATTATTTCTTTGGCTGACTTATTAGAAGCTGGTGTACATTTTGGGCATCAGGCAAGAAGATGGAATCCTAAAATGTTTCCTTATATTTATACTGAACGTAATGGTATACATATTATTGATTTAGTACAGACAGCACAACTTTTAACAGAAGCATATCAATTTGTTAAAACATCATCAAGTAAAGGAAAAAAATTTTTGTTTTTAGGAACAAAAAGACAGGCAGCAGGTATCATAGAATCTGAAGCATTACGTTCTAATTCTTATTATGTAAATCAAAGATGGTTAGGGGGCATGCTAACTAATTGGGTTACAATTAAATCAAGAGTTGAACGATTAAAACAATTAGAGTATCAAGAATCATCTGGTATGATTGCTAATTTACCTAAAAAAGAAGCTTCTATGTTACGTAGAGAATTAAGTAAATTAAGCAAATATTTGCAAGGTATTAAACACATGAAAAAATTACCTGATTTTGTAGTTATAGTAGATCAAAAACGAGAAACTACTGCTATACAAGAGTGCATTAAATTAGGTATTCCTACAATTTGTATTCTAGATACAAATTGTAACCCTGAAGTTATAGATATTCTAATACCTGCAAATGATGATGCTATTCGTTCAATTAAATTGGTTGTCAGTAAAATTGCTGATGCAATTATAGAAGGACAAAATTTATAGTGTGATAATTAATTTATTATTTGAGGTTTTTATAGAATGTCAATACAAATTTCTGCGCAAAGTGTAAAAGAATTACGTAATAAAACAGGTGCTGGTATGATGGATTGTAAAAAAGCTTTGCAAGATTCAGATGGAAATATACCTATTGCTATAGAGAATTTAAGGAAAAAGGGATTAGCTTCTGCTGACAAGAAAATGTCACGTATAGCGACAGAAGGTATAATTGAAAGCTATATCCATGCTGGGTCTAAGATAGGCGTACTAGTTGAATTGAACTGTGAGACAGATTTTGTTGCTAGGAGAATAGAGTTTCAAAAATTATCTAGAGATATAGCTATGCAAATAGTAGCTTGTCCTTCTGTAGTTTATGTTAATACTAATGATATACCAAAGCATATTATTGATAATGAAACTAGAATAGAATTAGGTAAAGAAGATATAAATAAAAAACCTAAAGATATACAGGAAAAAATAGTTGATGGTAGAATTGAAAAACGCCTAAAAGAGATGGCTCTATTTAATCAGCCTTTTATTAGGAACACAGATATAACTATTGAAGAGTTAATAAAAAATCATATATCATTGTTGGGTGAAAATATTCAAGTAAGACGATTTCAAAAATTTATTTTAGGTGAAGGTATAGAGAAGAAAGAAGAGAATTTTAAGAGTGAGGTCTTTGGTATGCTAGAACAGAGTTAATAGCAAGGATAAAAATAATAAAATGTTACTATTTTATTTACTCAATAATGCTAAATAATAACTATATGCATATATAATTAGTTATGATGATATATGTTATTGCATTAACTATAAAAATAAGGTAATAACAATATTAATTCCTTACTAGAATTAATAAATTTTTATTTTTCGTATTTAATTTATAATTATAATATCTATGTACTATACTAACATCGATAATTTACTTACTTATATACCAATGTCAAGTGTTGAGGTTGGTAAGCATTTATATTGGCAAATAGGTAATTATAAACTGCATGGACAAGTATTTCTTGTTTCATGGTTAGTTATTGCTGTTTTAGTAATTACTGCTTTCTATGGAACAAGAAAATTGGATAGAGCACCAGAAAGTTTACAAAATTTTATGGAATTTATTTTGGAATTTTTGCAAGATATAGCAAAGAATCAAATAGGGGAACATGAATATAGACAGTGGGTGCCTTATATATCAACTATTTTCCTATTTATTTTAGGTAGTAATTGGGCTGGTGCACTAATACCTTGGAAATTAATTCAATTACCTGAAGGTGAATTAGCTGCCCCAACAAATGATATTAATACAACTGTAGCCTTATCATTATTAACATCGTTGGCGTATTTTTATGCTGGTTTGACAAAAAATGGTCTTGGGTATTTCTCTCGCTATATTGAACCAACTCCAGTTTTACTTCCAATTAATATTTTAGAAGATTTTACTAAACCATTATCTTTGAGCTTTAGACTATTTGGTAATGTTTTAGCAGATGAATTAGTAGTGTCTGTTTTTACTTTATTAGTGCCTATTTTAATTCCTTTACCTGTTATGATATTAGGATTATTCGCGAGTTCTATTCAAGCATTAATTTTTTCTACATTGTCTGCTGCATATATAGGAGAGGCTTTAGAAGGTCATGGTGAAAGTGATTAATCTTATAGATACTATTATTTGTTAATGATTAATTTTGAAATCTGTTAATTTTCTATATTTTTATTGAATTATTATAATATTTATTATGGATTCTATTATCTCTGCTGCGTCTGTAGTAGCTGCAGGTCTCGCTGTCGGCTTAGCTGCAATTGGCCCAGGTATTGGTCAAGGAAGTGCTGCTGCTAATGCTGTAGAAGGAATTGCTAGGCAACCTGAAGTGGAAGGCAAAATTCGTGGTACTTTATTATTAAGTTTAGCTTTTATGGAATCGCTAACTATTTATGGATTAGTAGTGGCATTATCGCTTTTATTTGCTAATCCTTATACAGGTTAATTACAGAATTTATACCTAGTTTTTTAATAGTTATATAAAAAACTAGGTTTTTTATAAATTTAATTACTCTTTATATATTAATTAAATTATAAAAAGCATCTTTAAAACAAATAATGATATATATTACATTTTTATTATCAGTACAAGAAGCAGATAAAGCAACAGAAGGGGGACTTTTTGATTTTAATGCTACTTTACCTTTAATGGCTTTACAGTTTTTACTTCTTATAGTTATATTGAATTTGCTTTTTTACAAGCCAGTTAGTTTTGTTCTTGATGAGAGAGATGAATATATAAAGAATAGCTTAACTACCGCTTCTTCATCATTATTAAAAGCAAATGAGCTTATTAAAAAACATGAAAAGGAGTTAGCTACTTCACGTAGACAAGCTCAAGAAATTATAAAAAAATCTCAACAAGAAGCTCAGCAAATGGTTTCTATTAAAGTTAAAGAGGCACAACAAGAAGCAGAAAAGCTAATTGCAGAAGCATATGAGCAACTTAATATACAAAAAGAAAAAGCATTGAAAACTTTAGAAACGCAGGTAGATACTTTAAGTGAAAAAATTAAAATTAAGTTATTACAGAGTTAATAATTAATTTAAATTTTAAACTAGAAGTGAAATATTTTTGGTGTTTCCCCTGTAATTGAATATGAAGGAGATTTTTAATACATACAATGATGCAAATATTTCATCTTGTTGCTAATCAATATACAAAAGAAGGATTTGCCTTTAATCCTGATTTTTTAGAAGCTAATGTGATCAATATAGTTATTTTATTATCAGGGCTAATTTATGTTCTAAGAAAATTTCTGGGTTCTATACTTAATGTAAGACAAGAAAAAGTTTTATCTGCTATAGGTGAATCTGAAGAAAGATTACAACAAGCTAAAATAAGGCTTGCGGAAGCAGAGAAGCAATTAAATCAGACTCAGCTTGTTATAGGGCAAATAATAAAAGAAGCAGAAGGAACAGCGCAGAAAGTGCGTGAATCTATATTGGCACAAGGTAAATCAGATATAGAAAGATTGACTATAGCAGGTAAGGCTAGTATATCAACAGCAGAGTATCAAGTAAAACAACAAATACAGCAACAAATTATATCATTAGCTATTAATAGAGTAACTTCAGAGTTACAAAATCAAGTTACGCCTTCTATGCAAACAAAAATCATAGATTCTAATATTGCTCAATTAGGAGGTAAATTGTGACAAGCCAAAGTGTTACATATAAAATAGCGCAACCCTATGCAGAAGCTTTATTAAGTGCAGTAAAGGACTTAAATATAGTCGATCAAAATCAAATAGAGATTGTATCTCTGTCTAATTTATTATCAGAATCAACGGAATTAAAAAACTTTTTAGATAATCCTTTAATCATCTCTTCATTAAAAAAAGATTTATTGAAAGAATTATTTACTGATCATGTAAGTGACTGTCTATTAAAATTTTTATTAGTATTAGTAGATAGACGTAGAATATCTTTACTTAGTCCAGTAATTGAAAAGTATTTAGAACTTGCTTATGAGCTTGAATCAACTACAGTAGTAGAAATATCAACAGCTATAGTTTTAACAGAAAGTCAACAGAATGCACTTATTGAAAAGCTAAAGATTATGACAGATAGTAGAAATATTAAATTACTATTTAGTATTGATACATCACTAATAGGTGGTTTTGTCGCAAAAGTTGGCTCAAAAATCATTGACACAAGTATTTCTGGCAAATTGAGAAACATGGCTTTTTACTTAAGCTCTGTTTAATTAGTTACAATATAAAGTTCTATATTATATTAAAAAAACTTATAAAGAAAATGGTAAATATCAGACCTGATGAAATAAGTAATATCATTCGTCAACAAATTGATAAGTATGATCAAGACATTCAAGTTGCCAATGTCGGCACTGTACTCCAAGTAGGTGATGGTATTGCTCGTGTATATGGCTTGGATGAAGCGATGGCAGGAGAATTATTACAGTTTGAGGACCAAACTATCGGTATAGCACTAAACTTAGAAAGTGATAATGTTGGTGTTGTACTGATGGGTGATGGAAGAAGTATTTTAGAAGGTAGCTCTGTAAAAGCTACAGGCAGAATAGCACAGATACCTGTGGGAGAAGGTTTTTTAGGTAGAGTTGTAGATCCTTTAGCAAGACCAATTGATGCAAAAGGCTTACCAGAATCACCTCAAACACGTTTGATCGAATCATATGCTCCGGGTATTATTGGTAGACAATCTGTTTGTGAGCCATTACAAACAGGTATTACAGCTATTGATTCTATGATACCTATAGGACGAGGTCAAAGAGAATTGATTATAGGTGATAGACAAACAGGGAAAACGGCTGTAGCACTTGATACAATTATTAATCAAAAAGGTCAAGATGTTATTTGTGTTTATGTAGCTATAGGCCAAAAAGCTTCATCAGTTGCTCAAGTTGTATCAACATTACAGGACAAAGGAGCTTTAGATTATACAATTATTGTAGCAGCTAATGCAGATGATCCTGCAACTTTACAATATATCGCTCCTTATACAGGTGCAGCATTAGCTGAATATTTTATGTATAAAGGTAAAGCTACATTAGTAATATATGATGATTTAACTAAACAAGCCCAAGCCTATCGTCAAATGTCATTATTATTACGTAGACCTCCTGGTCGTGAAGCTTATCCTGGTGATGTTTTCTATTTACACTCAAGACTTTTAGAACGAGCTGCTAAATTAAATGCTGATTTAGGTGGAGGTAGCATGACAGCATTACCTATTATTGAAACTCAAGCAGGTGATGTATCAGCTTACATTCCAACAAATGTTATCTCCATCACAGATGGACAAATTTTCTTGTCAGGAGATTTATTTAATTCAGGTATTCGACCAGCAATTAATGTAGGAATTTCTGTTTCTCGTGTTGGCTCAGCAGCGCAAATAAAAGCAATGAAGCAGGTTGCAGGTAAATTAAAATTAGAATTAGCACAATTTGCTGAGTTAGAAGCTTTTTCTCAATTTGCTTCTGATTTAGATAAAGCAACGCAAAATCAATTAGCTCGTGGACAAAGATTAAGAGAAATCTTAAAACAAGCACAAAATTCACCTATTCCAGTCGAAGAACAAACAGCTATAATTTACACTGGAATTAATGGCTACTTAGATAATTTTGAACTATCTCGTGTAAAAGATTTTATTGATGCTTTACGTGAAGACTTACGTAATTCAAAACCTGAATTTGGAGAAAGTATACGAACTAGTAAAAAACTAAACTCAGAAACAGAAGAAATCTTGAAAAAATCTATTGAAGATGTAAAACAAGCTTTTACAGTTTAGCTATATATCCTATTTAATTACATTTTTTACTTTTATAAGATTTGGTCATTAGTTTTAATAGACCAAGTCTTATATATTAGATTTAATAGAGTCATAGCCATATTTTTCTAATTGTTTTGCTATGCTCGCATTACCTGTATATATCAATTTGCCATTTTCCATAATATGTATATAGTCAGGAATTATATAGTTTAAAAGTCTTTCATAGTGAGTTATTAATATAATGCTGTTTGAAGATGTTTTAAAATTATTAATACTATTAGAAACTGTTTTAAGTGCATCTATATCTAACCCCGAATCAGTTTCATCCAATATAGCTAATTTACTATTTAAAATATTCATTTGCAAAATTTCATTTTTTTTCTTCTCACCACCTGAGAAGCCTTCATTAACATTCCGCGCTAAAAAAGAAGGGTCCATTTCTATTGATTGCACTTGTTTACTTATTAATTCGAAAAAAGATAAGGGGTCTAATTCAGGTTGATTTTTTGCTTTCTGTTGTGCATTATATGCAAGACGCAAAAAATCAGCGTTACTAACACCATGGATTTCTACAGGGTACTGAAAAGCTAAGAAGATGCCTGCTTGAGACCTTTTTTCCGGTTCCATAGATGTAATTTGTTTATCATTAAAAATAATTGATCCCTGAGTAATGTTATAATTAGGATGACCTGCTATAACTTTAGCTAAAGTGCTTTTGCCAGATCCATTTTTACCCATAATAGCATGTACTTCACCAGTATTAATAGAGATAGATAAATTATCTATAATAGGTTCATTATTTATCTCTACAGATAAATTTTTAATAGTTAAAATATTGCTTTTGTTCATAATTTATCCTACAGTACCTTCTAATTTTAAATTAAGTAAACGATCTGCTTCTGTTGCAAATTCCATAGGTAAATCATTTAATACTTCCTTGCAAAAGCCACTTATCATTAAGCCTACAGCTTCTTCTAAGCTAATACCTCTTTGTAAAAAATAGAATAATTGTTCTTCACCTATTTTTGATGTTGATGCCTCGTGCTCTATTTTAGCTAAAGGATTTTTAACTTGTATATAAGGGAATGTGTTTGCCTTTGAGTTTTGCCCTATAAGTAATGAGTCACATTGTGAATAGTTACGAGCATATTTAGCTTTAGGGCTAATTTTGACTAATCCGCGATAACTGTTGACAGAATAACCAGCTGATATACCTTTAGAAATTATTTTACTTCTTGTATCTCCACCTATATGTATCATTTTACTTCCAGTGTCTGCTTGTTGATAATTATTAGTTAAAGCAACTGAAGAAAATTCACCTATAGATCCTTGACCTAATAGTATACAACTAGGGTATTTCCAAGTGATAGCTGATCCAGTTTCTACTTGTGTCCATAAAATTTTAGAATTTTCACCTATGCATAATCCTCTCTTTGTAACGAAATTATAGATACCCCCTTCCCCATCTTTATTACCTGCATACCAATTTTGCACAGTAGAATATTTAATAGTTGCATTCTCAAGTGCCACTAGCTCAACAATAGCTGCATGTAGCTGATTATTATCATATTGTGGTGCTGTACAACCTTCTAAATAGCTCACGTAGCTATTCTTGTCAGCAATAATTAATGTTCTTTCAAATTGTCCGGATTCTTTATTATTAATACGAAAATAAGTAGAAAGTTCTAAAGGGCAATGAGTGTTTGGTGGTATATAGCAAAAGGAACCATCACTAAATACAGCTGAATTAAGAGCTGCAAAATAATTATCTCCTATAGGTACTACAGAACCTAAGTATTTCTCGATCAATTCAGGATACTTTTCAATTGCTTCAGTCATAGAGCAAAAAATGACACCTGCCTCGGCAAGCTCTTCCTGGAATGTAGTAGTTACTGATACACTATCAAATATAGCATCTACAGCTACATTAGTTAGTTTTTTTTGTTCACCTAATGGAATCCCTAGTTTATTAAATGTATCTATAAGTTCTGGATCTACTTCATCTAAGCTATTAAGTTGTTTCTTATATTTAGGTTTTGAATAATATACTATACTATTATAGTCAATTCTATCATAAATTAATGCACTCCACTTAGGCTCTATCATATTTTGCCATTTCTGAAAAGCTTTTGTCCTAAATTTAGAAAGATATGAAGGTTCTTTTTTGACTATAGATATTAATTCAACTATTTCCAGGCTTAAACCTTTTGGAAATTCCTCTGAATCGATGTTAGTATAAAAACCATATTTATAAGGTTGGTTAATAAATCTATTTAAAGATTTATTGTGCTCATTATCATTATTAATCATAGGTGATTGTATATAAATTGTTTATAGATAATATAATTTAAATATAAATAGATTCATATGGTATAAGTCATTATTTTTCACATATTAAGTCTTGTATAAACAGTTGTTGATAAATTATATGAATACACTTTAATAAACTTAATTAAACTATTTACACTGTATATAAAAAGGCTTACAAATGTCATTATGGAATAATTGCGTAGTTTTAAAGATATAAAAATTTTATATACACAATTAATAATATCTTCTAAAAGTTGTGATGAACATGCTGTCATAATGGTATACTTCTTATTTATTTTATTGTGAAGACCAATAGATCGATGAAAATTTATTATATATAAAATAATATCTTCATATAATGTAGTAGCAAAAAGTATATATAATAAGAGAACATTTAGAACCGTTAGTAAAATTCCCTTAAATATAAATTTTGGTAAATAACAGCATTGAAATATTATTTGGATTATATATTTTGTTATAAAAATATTATGCCTCTTGTGATATATGGTAAAGAGTTTAATAAAATAAGGTGCATAGATATGTATACTTTGAGAATAATCTTTATTATTAACAGCTTGTTTAATTAACATAGTGATTGTATAAGGAGTTAATATAATTGCTAATATTTTAAGCATATTAAATAAATATTTTCTAGGTAAATCTAGGCTGAGAAAAACTATCACAGATAGTATAAAAAAGATTAGTATATATTGCAGATGTATATAGCTGATAAAATATAGTAATCCACATATAACGTTAAGTTTCAAATTTGAGTATATATTATGTAGCCACGTGTAAGGAAAATATAAGTAACGATTTAAAAAATTGACTTGCATATAAATTAATTATAGTACTATTATATATAAATTAAAAAGATAATGGATTTTTATAATTGTAAGTATATATTATATGTATAATAGGGTAGATGGCGAAATTGGTATACGCATCACACTCAAAATGTGACAACTTTAGTTTTGAGGGTTCGATTCCCTCTCTACCCAATAAAAAAATCAGAATATGACATTATTAGTTTTAGGTGGTACAGGAACTCTAGGAAGACAAATAGTACGTAGAGCTTTAGATGAGGGGTTTCAAGTTAAATGCTTTGTTAGAAATTTCCGTAAAGCAGCTTTTTTAAAAGAATGGGGAGCAGAATTAGTTTATGGAGATTTAAAATTGCCAGAAACAATACCGCCAGTTTTATATGGTATAACAGCCATTATTGATGCTGCTACTGCTAGGCCTTCAGATTTATATAATGTCAAACAAATTGATCTATATGGTAAAAAAATTTTAATTGATTCCGCATATAAGGCTAAAATTAAACGTTATATATTTTTCTCCATTTTAAATGCTTATAAATATCCTGAAATACCATTAATGAATTTAAAGATTCAAGTAGAAAACTATTTACATAATTCTAAAATAAATTATACTATTTTTACTTTATCAGGTTTCTTTCAAGGTCTAATTAATCAGTATGCTTTACCAATTTTAGAGCAGAAATCTGTTTGGATAACAGGTGAGTCCACATCAATTGCTTATATAGATACTCAAGATATAGCAAAATTTACTATAAAAAGTTTATCTATTGCTCAAACAAGAAATAAACTGTTACCATTAGTTGGTAATAGATCTTGGACTTCTTTCGAGATTATTGAATTATGTGAAAAGTTATCAGGGCAAAGGTCGAAAATTGCTAGGATACCTATAATAATATTAAAGATATCACGTCAATTAACTCAATTTTTTCAATGGAGTTGGAATATATCTGATAGACTTGCTTTTACGGAAGTAATTGTTAGTGGAGATACATTTGATGCTTCTATGAATGAGGTTTTTAGATTGATGCAGATAGACTTTAGAGACATAGAAAATTTGGAAAGTTATTTTCAAGAATATTTTGCGAAAATTATGAGAAAATTAAAAGAATTAAATTATCAACTATCAGATGATAAACTATATGACGACAAGAATTTTTAATTAGAGATTTAAAAATGAATAATTGTATTTTTATGGGTCAATTGACAAGCCGTCAAAAATATATCAAGATTTATGGTAAGTATTATGTTTATATAAAACTAACTATACCAAACAATAAAAAAATATTAAAATATTATAAAGTTATAGCCTCAGTACAAGGAGAAAAAGCCAAAGATTTAGAATTATATAGATTAGGAGATAGTGTAGTCATAGAAGCGGCAATATCTATAAGAAAATATAGGAACTCATTTGGTCGGATGAATATCATAGATCTGAAAAAGTATAAATTTATTCATCCGACAAATAATATTTTAAATAATTTTGTTTAAGTAAATAGTTTATCTTTTATATTTTTCATATACAATATAATTCATTGATAATTGAGATCTCTTAATCTCAATCATTGTTTTTTATGTCAAAATAATTTTAGGAACATAAGAATGCTTACATTAAAAATATTTGTATATACAACCGTTATTTTCTTTATTTCACTATTCTTCTTTGGATTTTTATCAAATGACCCATCAAGAAATCCTAACAGAAAAGATTTAGAATAAAATAAAATTAATACTAATAGTTTATTAAGCTATTAGTATTAATCTAAATAATGAGTTTGCTTAATATAAGAATTAAAAGAAACAGCTAAGCATTTTTGTAGATTTTTTATATATACTATAGATATGCGAAAATTTTGACTAATAGAATATATATATTCTATATATTTTATATTATATGTCTTAGATTCAGACAGAATTTTTATACAATTATCACTTAATATAGTATATGAATAAGCCGAATTTTCAGATGCAAGCTTTTCGTAGATAATATGTGCTGAATTATATTGCTTTAAGTTATCTTCTTTAAAAAAATTTTTTTTAAAAATCATTGTATTTCTATAATTTTTTATCTTTTTGCTTGATATAAAGTAAATCGTTTGATTTGAATACCATTTACCCTGTAATTTTTCAATGAATTTATTTAAGCTCAACATTAATATTTACCTTGTTTTTAATTAATAATTATTATATTCATAATTTATATATAAGTGAATCATTTTATAGCCTTTTTTATCAAATACCAATTCGATTCTAATTGGCGGTATCTCTTTAATAAAAGAATCTAATTGAACACCTAAACCTAAGTAGTTATCTAAATACATTAGATAACTATCTATTTTAGAGTTAATAGGGGAAAATTTATGTATTATATTATAATTGATACTTTTATATATAATTAAATTTACAAAGCCATATAACCATGTATATTTAGTTAACGATAAATTGTATTCGAAATGAGATGTATTAATAAAAGTTAAATATATATTATTAACTTGATTAAAATTAAAAGAGAAAAGATAAGAATTTCTATTTTCACCAAGTAGTAAGTTTGTATTAATTGATATATTGAAGAAATGTTTTTTAACATATAAAACAATAGAATCTAAATACATCTTATTTTTATAGTGCATACATAAAAATTGACTTAAATATATAAAGTTACTGAAGTTTTTAGAGATACTTTCAAGTAACGAAATATACAGGTTGGTATATATAGTTAAGTCATGATAGCCTTGAAAATATTTCATAATATATGATTTTGTAACTTTAAAATAAAATTGCAAGCTACTTAAATTCATATATAAAATTTTAGTTTTACTCAAAATGATATAGTCTTTATTATGATTTATTCTAATTAAGTTATAACTTGCATTTTTAAATAGATGATAATATAAACATAATCTATTCAGCAAATATGTAGTTAGAAATGAAATATTACTAGGTTCTAGACAGAAAATTATACTATACAAAATTTGGTAATTATCAGTAAAATTCAATCGCTTGAGAAAAGAGTTATACTGGTAATTATTATCTTTATATATAGTTGTCTTAATATGAAATCTGTGTATGTTTATACGGATATTTGTAAAAATCGGTTGCCTTTTCTTATTGTATAAAAAATTTATATATTTGGTATAACTTGATAAATTTGGTAACGAGGCTAACATATTTAAGTAATTAGAATAATGAAAATTTATATAATAATAACCATATATATATAACTGTTTTAATAAAAGTAAATAGCTAATTTTTTTAAGTGAATTATTTGAATATTGTATAATTTGATTATCGGAAATAGAGTATTTAATTAAGATATAGACTCCATCATTACACTTAACTATTTTATAATAGCAATTAGAAATATAATTTCTATTTTTCAAAATTTTTATACCTTTTTCTAAAGAATAAGCATTTAAAACATTTCCTAAAGATACTTTTAATTCTTGCTGAATTAATAAATTCATTTTATTAATAAGTTTATGATTAATCTTATAGGGAGACTCACAAATAAATTTTGTCTTTTTTATTAAACCCTCATTAATTTTAATAGAAATACAATTTATTATATGCTGATTGATCATTTTTACTTCCACCCAAATAAATCCTTTAGATTGATACCACAACGTTATAATTTGGATTGCTTTATTGATTAAATAATAATTTTTAGGTTGACCTAAATGCTCTAAAAAAATTTTCCAAATAAAGCTATATGGTATTATTAATTTTTTATGCTTTATTATATGCACAGATTTAATAATAGGGTTTAAATAAAGATCTATAAATAAGTATTGAGAATTATTATCATAAAGATGAAAAGCCTTTATTCGACTAAAATAACCTTCTAATTTAATCATACAGAAGAGTTTATGTATTAACTCATCTGTTGGTAAAATAATAAGCTTATATATTTTTTGTTGATATAAAAAGAATCTATTGGATAAATTCTTTTGATATGCATATTTTAGATAGTCCTTAATATAAATTTTATTAGCTTTTAGATTTTGATTTGACTGATTTAAGTAATATGAAATATTTATATGAAAGGCTAATTGATTTTGATGAAACTCCGTACTACTTTGGAGAATATTAAACATATGGTAAGAATTTTAGAATTAAATAGTATAATTAGTAATAAAAAAATATTTACATAAGATAATATAACTTTTCAATTTATTCTAGTTTATTTTTAGCCAAATTAAATATACAAATAAAATAAGTATGAAATATTGGAATTTAAAAAAAATTAATCAATCACCGGTAGACAAAGTAGGGATTATTCCTAGATCAATTAGTAAACTTTTTGATAAATTTAAAAAAGAACTAGATCCAAATGCTGAAGTTGAAGCTTTAGAAGATTTTAAAGTAGCTAGATATCAAACATTGACATCAGTTAAATATGTTATTTTTTTGTTAATTATGCCTATTTTGATTAATCAAATTTCAAAAAGCTTACTATTTGGTCCTTTTATTAATTATTTATGGAATAGAAATCAACAAAGTATTTTTTTAAACCATTCACAAGAGGAGAGAGCATTTGCTGAGCTACAACGTTTTGAAGAAAAATTACATTTTGAAATCCTTATTGGTAAAGTAAATAATGCTTCACAGAAAACAATAAATCATAGAATGACGAATAAAGCATTAGAACTGGCTCAAGAATATGCAAATGAAAGTTCTTGTGCAGTTAAGAATATTCTAGCTGATTTGCTATCTTGCACAGTGTTTGTTTCTATATTAATAACAAATAAAAGACAATTCTCTATTCTTAAGTCTTTTATTAATGAATTAATTTATGGTTTAAGTGATACAGCTAAAGCATTCCTTATAATTTTGTTTACAGATATGTTTGTAGGTTTTCATTCACCACATGGTTGGGAAGTAATCATTGAAGTCATTCTAAGGCATTTTGGTTTACCAGAAAGTAGAGATTTTATATTTCTATTTATTTCAACTTTTCCTGTAATTTTAGATACTATCTTTAAATACTGGATATTTCGTTACTTAAATAAAATTTCACCATCGGCAGTAGCTACATATCATAATATGAATGAATAAAATGCTTGATTTTTTTTACATAAATACTATAGTATTAATTCAATAGCATCTGTGGCCGAGAGGCCGAAGGCAGCGGACTCATGTGCGACCCGTTTTCAAGGTGTTAGAGGTCTTTTGAAAATTGAAAGACTCTAGCTAACTAGAAACTAAGTAATTAATTAAATACTTAGAAAACTATATTTTCTTTGCTAAGTAAAATTAGCTATTTAAAATCACGAATAAACTCTTTTAGTCAATTTAATTATACATATGCCTTAATTATATTTAAATAAAGCAGACTAAATGGAATATTGATATGGTTAGGAAAACGAACCCTTAAATAAAATGTTAAAATCAATAATGGATAATTATTTGAGAGCCCTTAAGCTTTACTATTATGAGTTAGCTAAAGTGTGATTTTTAAGAGCGGCTATTAACATATAGAGTGGAACCTAAGTCAATAAATGCATTATATAGAAAATATGGAACGGAGTAACTAAAAAAATATTTTAAAATTTAAAGGCTATATATATATTATTTTTAGTGAGAAGCAATAAAATACTAATTTAGTAATACGTATTGCACCTAACAGTTAAATTTACTGTATTTTTATTAATTTCTAAAAGTAGTAATAAATCTATGTTCACCTATAATTTGAAAAGCTACAAGTCATGGAAAAATTTACCTTGGAAGCAAATCAATGAACGTATATTTATTTTGCAAAATAAAATTTATAAAGCATCACAAGAGTGTGACCAAAAAAGTATAAAATATAATCAATCTATTCTAATCAACTCTCTTGAAGCAAAGTTAAAATGTATTGAAGATATAAATAAATTTATATATAAATATTATCTAAAATATAATGGTGAAATATATAACTCAGCAGAAATTTACAAAAAAAATATATTACTCTGTTTATTGAATAAAAAAAAGCAATCTAATTATTGTATTACAGACAAAGTTAAACAAAATATCCTTTATCTCTGTATTCAACCAGAGTGGCAAGCTAAATTAGAGCCTAGTATGTCAAAATATTTAACTAATTTTGCACCAAAGATATTAGATTCCAGCATAAATAAGTATAATGGTGGCAAACTTTGTAGTATATTTAATATAACATCAAATACAAAATATCTTGATATCAATTATTTATTAGCTAAAATTCAATCATCTTTACCAATAGATCCAGTAATCAAAGTTTGGATGAAAGAACAGTCTATTATAGAACCATTAAAATATAGTTACTTAAATAAATATAATACAAATCATTCTTGCTATAATCTGTATAAATTTATTTGCTATGTTATTTACTGTGGAATAGAATGGTTTACTTTAACAAAAATATTCTATACGTCTCAAGAATATAATAAACTTAAAATGGTTAGTATATCTATTTCAAATATATATAAGCTGAGTATAATATATAATACAAAAGATAAGTTTATATTCGATGACTATTTTTTCTTTTTTAGATCTATTAGCTTAATAGTTAAAATAATTATGTTAAATTTAAGATATATAAAATATAGATGTGAAAGCAAGAAATATATATTAAAATCTTATACTAAGATGATTAAAATGAGAATGTACAAAAAAGATTTTTTGGGTAGATTAAGACCCAAAACAAAACTGAGTTTTGTAGAATCTATTAATAAAATTCACAATAGCTTTAATCTTTTTTGTAAAGAATATAAAATACATTTTAATGATGCTGATTTTGTAGAGCTGTATAGAATAATAGATTGTATTATAAATAGTTGGCTAAGAAAAAAATATAAAAGTCAAAAAAAAATTTGGTATACAGCAAATTCATTAAAAAACTGTAGGTAGTAGCCGTATGAAGTGAAAATTTCATGTACGGTTTTGTAAGAGAGGTTTTAAATAAATCGACTCTAATAATCCGCCATTCTTAATAGAACGTCGCTGGTTCGAATCCAGCCAGATGCAGTAACTTATAAAGTATTAAAAAATATATATGTACAAAGCGGGTAGCGGGAATCGAACCCGCATCATTAGCTTGGAAGGCTAAGGTTTTACCACTAAACTATACCCGCTCATATTACAGGTATATATTAACACATATCCTATAAAAGTAAAATTTCTTTAGTCAATTCCTTCTAAAACTACACCCAGAAATTTAGCTAAAGAAGTAGCTTGATCTTCTATCTCAGATAATAATAAAGGTTGACCCACACGTGTTAATGGTATCTCTCGCTGATCTTTTGTTTTTAGATAAATTTCTCTTCTAGGAGTTAAGCCATCCTGTATAATTACTCTAACAGATTGTATCTCTTGTATATTGTACTGTAACTTCAATACTCTGTTTTTCCCTGGAAAGCCTAATCTAAATATAGTTATTAAACCCTTTTCATTATTAAATTCATTATACCCTGAGCCTACATTCCATACAATAGTAAACCATAAAAATACACTAATTAATATAGCGATTGTTCCGTAAAAAGTCATTATTATTCCTTGTGGAATAAATAATAAATTCATTGATGTTGTGAAAGGAAGCAATTCTATTTTTAGATAACTAGATAAACCAGCTAAAAAAAACCCCAATCCACCTAATAAAATTATAGTTGCCCACCAATAATTACTGATTCTACGAGACCCTAAAATTTTATCTATTTTTATATTTGACATATATTAAATACACTGAAAAATTTATTAAATTATATTAGTTTTATTGCCTGTAAACTAAAGTATAGACCAAGAGCCAAAACAGTAAATAGAACAATAAATAGCAAATAACTTAAGAATATAGACATATCTGTTAATCCTTTTAATGAATAAAAATATCTAAAAATGCTAATTTTTAATAAAAAATCATATGCATTCTTAAATTTTAAATGATATTAACATGATAACATAGAAGTAATAAATAGATTTATAATAATTAAAGTTAAGATCTAATAAATAATAATCTTCTGGAGAGCAGAATATGAGTAATTTCATTCAACCCTATAATGATGATCCCTATGTAGGTAATTTATCAACACCAATTAGTACATCGAGTTTAACTAAAGGTTTACTAAGTAACCTACCTGCATATCGTAGAGGATTATCTCCTTTACTAAGAGGTTTAGAAATTGGTATGGCGCATGGCTATTTTTTAGTTGGACCATTCGATAAATTAGGACCTTTAAGGAATACAGATGTAGCTTTATTATCAGGCTTTCTTTCAGCTGTGGGTTTAATAGTTATACTAACAACTTGTCTGTCTATGTATGGAAATGTTTCATTTGATAAAGATGATTCAAAAGATACTTTGCAAACAAGTGAAGGATGGGGACAATTTACAGCTGGTTTTTTGGTTGGCGCTGTAGGTGGAGCAGGTTTTGCTTACTTATTATTAGCTAATATACCTATACTACAAAATTTAGGTTTAAATTAGATCTATTATTTTTAGTATAAAAAAAAGATAAAGTTATTAAAAAAATTTATTTGGTAGCACAAAAAAATCGACCTTGACTTGGGGAAATCAGTTCCTTATGTTTTTGTTGATTTATAGAATGTTTTTAAAAAAAAATGCCTCTTTTCTATAGCAATCTTTAAAGACTTATGTAAAAAAGCCTCCAAACCCATAACTAGTATTATAAATAGATCTACCCAGATGTTTGACAAAATTAGTTATAGTTATCTCGTCTGTTTTTTTATGATCAATAGCTAGTAGAGGGACTTGAACCCACAACCTGCTGATTACAAATCAGCTGCTCTACCAATTGAGCTATACTAGCACTTTGTAGTGACACTTTGAAAGTGTCACATGTATAACTAATTTGATAAATTTTTACTATCGTCGTTATGATTTAATGTTATTGAATTACATTCAATATAATAATCTATAGTTTGATCTAAACAGATAGATGACCAACCTACAGGTGTTTCCATAGCAAGTATACCTTCTTGTAACATATCATCATACTCATTTTTATTTTTTGTATTATCCATAGATATTTCTCCCAAAGCTCTCTTTTTTATTATATATATAACAATAGCATATTCTGAAAAAATTGTCACTACTTAACTAGCTTTAAAGTTAATTAAAATTGCAAGTATTATAACATCCTATGTAAAGATTTCAGTCCTTTGGTTGATATTTTAACTTTAATCCAACAGTTACGAGAGTATGACCACATTTTTCGATTTTGTAAATTGACATTTTGTCTCTTTTTTGTTCTCACATGTGAATGCGATATATTATAGCCGTTATTAGTTTTCTTTCCTGTAATTTCACACACTTTAGACATTATAATGTATATTCTATTTATATAATTTAGTTACTATTCAATTAAATATTTTTGTAAGGCGTTTGCTAAAGTCGTTTTAGGTACTGCACCAACAACTGTATCAACCCTTTCTCCTTTAACAAAAATCATTAATGTTGGAATACTACGTATACCATACTCTGTGGCTGTAGTAGGATTATCGTCCGTATTGATTTTCACAACTTTGAGACTTCCTGCATACTCATTAGCTATTTCATCAACTACCGGAGCAATCATTCTGCATGGACCACACCAAGGTGCCCAAAAGTCGACTAAAACAGGGCAGCTTGATTTAATAACTTCTTCATTAAAAGAAGAATCTGCTACTTGTTCTACAGACAATATTTATACCTCCTCTTTAATTTCTGCTGCTTGCAAAATTTTAGCATAAAAATGTAGTATTTGCGATTATTATTGGTAACAATAGCCGTTACTAGTATATATATATAATAGATTAAATAAAATTATCAGTCTTATAAATAAGAATGCAATTATTTGATGCATATATAATGCTAAATTATATTGTAAGGTTAAAATAGTATAGTATGATATTTACTATATTTCTAGACACAAAATAATATCTTAATTGCATCTAGTAAAACCACAACCTAATGATACTACCTTAAATTCAAGGAGGAATAAATGTCTCAATCTGTAGAAGAACGGACAAGGATTAAAAATCAACGCTATGAATCTGGTGTAATTCCATATGCTAAAATGGGCTATTGGGATCCTGATTATGTAGTTAAAGAAACTGACGTATTAGCATTATTTCGTATCACTCCACAACCAGGTGTAGATCCTGTAGAAGCATCAGCTGCTGTTGCAGGTGAATCATCTACAGCTACTTGGACTGTTGTTTGGACTGATTTATTAACAGCATGTGATCTTTACAGAGCGAAAGCATACAAAGTAGAAGCTGTACTTAATAGTTCTGATCAATATTTTGCTTATATTTCATATGATATTGACTTATTTGAAGAAGGTTCAATTGCCAATTTAACAGCATCAATTATTGGCAATGTATTTGGATTTAAAGCTGTAAAAGCTTTACGTTTAGAAGATATGCGTATACCTGTTGCTTACCTTAAAACTTTCCAAGGACCTGCAACTGGTATAGTTGTAGAACGTGAACGCATGGACAAATTTGGACGCCCTTTCCTTGGTGCTACAGTAAAACCAAAATTAGGTTTGTCGGGTAAAAACTACGGGCGCGTAGTATATGAAGGTCTTAAAGGTGGTCTTGACTTCTTAAAAGATGATGAGAATATTAACTCTCAGCCTTTTATGCGTTGGAAAGAAAGATTCTTATATTCTATGGAAGGTGTAAACCGTTCTATTGCAGCAACAGGTGAAATAAAAGGTCACTATATGAATGTTACGGCTGCCACAATGGAAGATATGTATGAAAGAGCTGAATTTGCTAAACAACTAGGAACAGTTATCGTTATGATTGACTTAGTTATTGGTTATACAGCTATTCAAACAATGGCTATCTGGGCACGTAAGAACGATATGATTTTACACTTACATCGTGCAGGTAATTCAACATATTCTCGCCAAAAAAATCATGGCATGAACTTCCGCGTAATTTGTAAGTGGATGCGCATGGCAGGTGTAGACCATATTCACGCTGGTACTGTAGTAGGAAAATTAGAAGGTGATCCTCTAATGATTAAAGGTTTCTACAATACTTTATTATTAACTCACTTAGAGGTTAACTTGCCTCAAGGTATTTTCTTTGAGCAAGATTGGGCATCTTTACGTAAGGTAACTCCAGTAGCATCTGGTGGTATCCACTGTGGTCAAATGCACCAATTATTAGATTACTTAGGTAATGATGTTGTTCTTCAATTTGGAGGAGGAACTATTGGTCACCCAGATGGTATTCAAGCCGGTGCAACAGCTAATCGTGTGGCCTTAGAAGCTATAGTAATAGCTCGTAATGAAGGTCGTGATTATGTAGCAGAAGGACCACAAATTCTTCGCGATGCAGCTAAAACTTGTGGCCCTCTACAAACAGCTTTAGATCTATGGAAAGATATCACATTTAACTATGCTTCTACAGATACAGCTGACTTCGTAGAAACTCCAACAGCAAACGTATAATTTTTATACCACGTTGAATCAAAATATTAAAGAGCTTCTCTTTAAAGTTTCTAACATCTGTTTAAATATAAATAAGGAGTATATAAAAGTGAGACTAACACAAGGAACTTTTTCGTTTCTACCAGATTTAACTGACGAGCAAATTATTAAGCAAATCAATTATGCAATATCACAAAATTGGTCAATTAATATAGAGTATACAGAAGATCCTCATCCACGTAATAATTATTGGGAACTTTGGGGTTTGCCTTTATTTGATATATCTGATGCTGCTACAGTTACATATGAAATAAATACTTGTCGTAAACAACACTCAGATAAATATATCAAAATTAATGCTTTTGATAATACAAGAGGTGTTGAAAGTTGCGTATTATCTTTCATTATCAATAGACCAGCTTATGAGCCTGGCTTTGAATTAGTAAGAACAGAAGATGTTAGCCGTAATCAAAGATATTGCTTCCGTAGTTATGCTACTGAAAAACCAGAAGGTTCTCGTTACTAATATCATCCTAATAAGAATTATATATATATATTAAAGTTGAGAGAGATTAACTAAGTTAATCTCTCTTTAGTGATTAATAATAAACTAGTATTTTACTAATGAATAAAAATCTACACGATGATACTCTTGTAAATTTGCAAGAAGAATATGACAAAACTCAAATTCAAGAAGTTATTGATGAATTAGAACAGGAGTTGATAGGTCTAAGACCAGTAAAAACAAGGATTAAAGAAATAGCTGCACTTCTACTAATAGATAGATTGAGAAATAATGTAGGTTTAGTTTCAGGCAATCCAGGACTACATATGTCTTTTACAGGTAGCCCAGGAACAGGCAAAACAACTGTTGCTATGAAAATGGCAGATATTCTAAATAGATTAGGTTATATCAAAAAAGGCCATTTAATGACAGTAACACGTGATGACTTGGTTGGACAATATATTGGCCACACTGCACCTAAAACTAAAGAGGTTCTTAAACAAGCGATAGGTGGCGTACTTTTCATAGATGAAGCTTATTACTTATATAAACCAGATAATGAAAGAGATTATGGTGCAGAGGCTATAGAAATTTTATTACAAGTTATGGAAAATCAAAGAGATGAGCTGGTTGTAATTTTTGCTGGATATAAAGATAGAATGGAAAAATTTTATGAATCAAATCCCGGATTATCTTCTAGAGTAACTAATCATGTTGATTTCCCTGATTATACAGCAGAAGAACTATTAGAAATAGCTAAACTGATGTTAGAAGAGCAACAATATAGATTTGCTCCAGAGGCAGATCAAGTACTACTTGAATATGCAGCCAGAAGAATGAAACAACCACACTTTGCTAATGCAAGAAGTATACGTAATGCTATTGATAGAGCACGCATGAGACAAGCTAATCGTATTTTTATTAGTGGTGATAAAGTTTTAACAAAAAGTGATTTAGTAACTATACAGTCAGAAGATATTCTAAAAAGTAGATTATTTTTAATATAAAATATAAGATAAAACAAGCTCGCTTATTGACAACTGATACAAGTTTTCAGTACGATAGTCATATTGATTTTAATTAGGCGGTGTAGCTAAGTGGTAAGGCAGAGGATTGCAAATCCTTTATCCCCAGTTCAAATCTGGGTACCGCCTAATATATTAAGTTTAATATAGGGGGTGTGGTGGAATGGTAGACACAACAGACTTAAAATCTGTTGATCAATATTTAGATCGTGAGGGTTCAAGTCCCTCCACCCCCATTAATAATTCAAGATACAAAATGTGTATATGTATTAATTGCAGACATGCTGCTGATTGCATGACGTATAATTTAATTGAGAAACAACATAAAAAAAAACCTTAAATAGAGGTAAGTTTATTCCTAGCAAAACTATTATTAGTATTAATTATATTGATAGTAGTGAATTTGAATGGGATTTAAAAGAGTGCTTGTCTTTTGTAGAGAAACCTGGAAAATGGCTACAGTAAATATATATTTATCTATTACTATAATAAAGGTGCATCTTGTTCTGTCCATGTTTTTCGTAAAAATTCTGTATTGACATTAGAAGATCTAGTAAGTGATATTTTGCCTGTACGAGCTATTTCAGTAACTGTATATTGATTTAATAGCTGTTCCATAGCAGATATTTTTCCAGGATCACCTATAACTTCTAATGTTAAATATTCATTAGCTATATCTACTACTTTAGCCCTGAAAATTTCTGCTATCTCTAAGATAGAAGAACGATCTTGTATACTAATCTTTAATTTAATTAGCATTAACTCACGCTCAACAGAAGGTATATTTGTTACATTTTGTACCTTTAAGATATTAATTAATTTATATAATTGTTTAGTTAATTGTTCAATAGTTCTATTGTCACCTGATACAACCATTGTAATACGGGAAATACCAACTCTTTCTGTCGGTCCAACAGCCAAACTAGCTATATTAAATCCTCTCCTAGCAAATAAATTAGAGATTCTAGACAAAACACCTGCTTCGTCTTCTACAAGTACCGATAGTGTATGTTTCATATGATTTATATTATGGTTGGATTTTTTTCTACTTTATATAATGGTATAATAAATGTCATATATTTCACAAGATTTTTTAATAACAATATTATCAATAGGAAGTGTGCATTGGATAAATTAAAAAAAAACAAAAAAAGTGACTCTAGCCATCCACCAATTAATACAGAAATAAAGTATTCAAGAGTTCGATTAATAAACGTGTCTGGCTCTCAAGTCGGTATATATTCAGCAAGTGAAGCTCTTAAAATTGCTGATCAAGAAGGACTTGATCTAGTAACTATTAATGATAAATCAGATCCTCCTGTTTGCCGTATAGTAGATTATGGCAAATACAAATTCGCACAAGAAAAAAAAGCCAAAGAAGCGAAGAAAAAACAGCATCATGCATCTTTAAAAGAAGTCAAAATGCGTTATAAAATTGAAGCTCACGATTATCAAGTACGTATCAATCAAGCTTTACGATTTTTACAAGCAGGTAACAAAGTTAAAGCTACAATAACATTTAGAGGAAGAGAAATACAGCATTCTGATCTTGCTATCGAATTATTAAAAAAAATGGCATTAGATTTAAGCAATGTTGCAGAAATCCAACAACAACCTTCAAGAGACGGAAAGCATATGATTATGATACTAACATCAAAAAAAACATGATTGCTCAATCCAAATAAATTTTGCGAAACTTAAATGAATGTGTTTAAATACTGAATATATTAAAATATTCTTAAATAATGACAAGGAAGTAATATGGCTCGTTATAAAGGACCACGTTTACGTATATGTAGAAGATTAGGTGATCTACCAGGTTTAACAAGAAAAAAATCGAAAAAGCAATTTCCACCTGGAGAGAATAGTCAACAATCTCATAAACCATCTGAATATGCTTTAAGATTAGAAGAAAAACAAAAATTGCGATTTAATTACGGATTAAGTGAAAAACAACTACTAAGAATTATTAAAGCAGCAAAAAAAGTACAAGGCTCTACAGGAGTTATTTTACTTCAGATGCTAGAAATGCGCCTAGATAATATAATCTTTAGATTAAGTATGGCACCAACTATACCAGCTGCTAGACAACTTGTAAATCATGGACATATTCTAATAAATAATAAAGCTGTTTCAATTTGCAGTTATCAGTGTAAACCAGGGGATGTTATCTCAATTAAAGATAAATCTTCTTCAAAAAAATTAATAGAACATTATATGCAATTTCCAGGGTTAGCGAATATGCCTAGTCACCTAGAACTAGACAAAAAAAAACTTGTTGGGAAAGTAAATGCAATTATTGAAAGAGAATGGGTAGCATTACAACTTAATGAATTATTGGTAGTTGAATACTATTCAAGAAAGTAAAATCAAGATATATAACATTAACTTACCAAATAAACCATTAAACTACTACTTACTCAATAATATTAAAATTATTTGCTACCAATTGACAGGCTGTCGACTAGTTAAAGACCATATAACTCTCTTAGCTATTATCTGTACAGGTATTAATCGCTTATAAATTTTATCTAAAACATTTTTCGATACTATATTTCTATTTTGTTGTTTTATAAAATTGTATGACTCCTGTGCAGGTATAAAAAATAACTGTTGATCTATATGTTGGTTTTGCTTTCCATGATCCTTTATAAGACTCTCTATATTATAAACAGTTATTTTAGGCTTTGCTGGTAAATCATATATTTTCATTTTTTCTTTAAATCTTTTCCAAGCACATATAGCTGTTTCATAATTCATGAATACAGTTTTTTTACTGTCATTAACTTTACCTAATAAATAATTATAATTAACCAAATCTACTCTTTTTGTAACTTTATTCTTAACTTTTATAGAATTTATTATATATACAGGTTGACCTTGAAAAAAATTCCTACTCCATAATTGATTTTGATGGAAAATAATATTACGATAATATCGGTATTTAAACATAAGTAATCCTAACTCTTTTAAATCTGGTATTAAAATAAAATGTATTTGAGAAGATGGATATTTATGAAGCTTATAATATACATCTAATCTACTTGAAAAAATATTTAAATTATTATCACTATTTACAGTTAAGTATTTGCTATGCATATATTTCTTATACTCAAGAGCATCATTAGAATTAACAAAAAAAAGACCTTGATAGGTAGGCTGTAAATTCATATTAATATGAGTGTATCTTGTTAATTTATCATATAGAAGGTCTATCCAGTTTTTTTTACCCAATAAAGAATCTGGTGGTTCTGCTATTACTAATTGATTAAACTCATTTACTATAGTAAATAAAGGAAGTCCATAATCTTTCAAATGACTCATAAATAAAAAATTCTTATAGCTTGAGTTTAAACCATTTTGCTTAAAGTATTTTACCAAATAGTTAATTAATGGGACATTTAAACCTTTTGTCCAAATATATTTAACATGACTTATGTTGGTTTTATTATTAGAATATATACTTGATCTTACAGATGACGATCTTATGCGGCCTAAGGCAAGAGCTTTACTGAAAGGCACCATAAAATCTTTATGTTGAGTATTGTAATTATCTATACCTTCTAATCTTAAAAGATTAATATACTTATCCGTAATTGAACTAGAAGGCGAAATAAAAATAGTCTCTTGCCAATATCTACTAATTAATTTATTAATAAAATTACTAGAGATTAAATCTGTATTCTCTAATGTATTTTGAACTCTACCCTGATTTTTGAAATAGCTTGTTAACTTACTAGATATCCAAGGTACATTATCAGTTTTTATAATAACCTTAGGAGCTAATTTATATTTATTAAAATTAACTTCTTTAAATTTTGTTGTATCGTAATTATGGACTTCAACTGTTTTTAGAAAATCTACAAAAATGTTGCCTATAGACATTAGAATTAAATTAGAAAAAACCATAAATTTGTATTATACATAAATAATAATTATACATTAAATTAAATATATTATATATCTCTTCAAGAAAGCAAAATAAGCAATAAAGACAAGCTTATAGCTATCAATTAACATGGAGCTGGTGGGAATTGAACCCACGTCCATACCTTCATAATGAAGCAAATAAGCTAAGAAGAAAATTAATAAATCTAATCACTTAACTTTAACATATTATGATAAAGAGCATTCCACAATGAAACCAATAGTTAAATTTATGCAATGTATATTTAACTATTTTCTAGAGTAATCACTATAAAACTATACAGTAATAGTTTTTCTAGATAAAGGAAGAATTATATGTTTTGCATTTATAATAAGCTAGGTTTAATGAAGTATAGCTTGCCTTCATCTTCAAAATTTACAGCATAATGTAGTATGTAGAAACCTTACAGCCCCAATAGATAAATAATTAACATAATTATAATATATTTACCATATTTTATATAGCCCATAATTATTCATGAGCAAGGAAGGATTTGAACCCTCGACCATCAGAATCGGAATCTGATACTCTATCCACTGAGTTACATGCTCTAAGTATCAAGTATTTATATATATTTTAATAACTATATTAAAATATTAAAGATAAATATTCAATTAATTATAGTATCTCTAATCTTGTATATACACTTGTTTAAAATACAGCGATAATTCAGCTTTATATAATTCTTTAGCAATATATAATAAATGAAAGATAGATAAAGTACTAAAATCATCATACAAATGAATCAATCTATAAATTAGAACTGATTGATATGAAGTAAAGCACACAGGATAATTAGATATACTATTATCATAGTAGTACATTATAATTTGCTGGTCTTTTTGCGTTGCTCTAATTAAACAATATTTCTGATCTATATTTATAAACATATTACAAGAATATATTACAGAATTCTATAATATAACAAATTTAGTAGTAAAATATATATTAAATTTAATTATTTTGCACTCAAAAACGTAAACTATAAAAATACTACAACTAAAACAATAATACTATATAGATTTTATCATTATAGTAACATATAGATATATTATACAATTGGAGAGATAATTGAAATGCAAGATGCTGTTACTAATATATTAAATAGATATGATTTAATAGGAAAGTATTTAGATAAAACGGCTATTAACGAAATAAATAATTACTTCTCTACAGCACTAACTAGAATTCAAGCTATTGAATTAATTAATAGTCAGTCATCAAAAATCATTAGAGAGGCTGCAGCTAAATTATACGAAGAACAACCTGAGCTTTTAAGACCAGGTGGCAATTCATATACAACTCGTAGATATGCAGCATGCTTACGCGACATTGAATATTATTTAAGATATGCTAGCTATGCGTTAATTGCTGGTAGCACTAATATTTTAGACGAAAGAGTTTTAGATGGATTAAGAGATACTTATAATTCTTTAAATGTACCTATTAGTCCAACTGTACGAAGTATAGAGTTGTTAAATCAAATTATACAAAAAGAACTAATTTTTACGAATGACGGAGACAGAAATTTAATTAATGAACCTTTTGATCATATGATTCAAGTATTAAGTGAACAAGATATGTAATAATAGCAAATATAATACTATTAAATTTATGAGCTTCATACAGTTTGATTCAAAATTCAACTATAACCTAACATATTTAAGCATAAGATTAATAGGTTTTTTTTTAGGTTTTTTTTTATCAACAGCATTATCAACTGTACCTGCTCAAACAGGTGATTGGACAATAATTACAGGATCTTTAATTGTTTGTTTAAACGAAATAATTAGCAGAATTTACTATAAAAATCAATTTTTTAAACATTCTGTATTTCAGATATCTAATTGTATTCGTATTGGGATAATCTACGGATTATTTGTAGACTCATTCAAGTTAGGAAGTTAATAAGAAGATTACACTATTACTTAGAGCCTTCATAATTATAATCATTAAGAGGCTCTTAATTTTAATTAATTAATACCAAGAATAGAAACATCATTTACCATACTAAGGAATAATGCAGGATCTCCGGCTTTTGGTTTTTGTTCCTGTGGTCTAAATTTTCTAACAGGTCCGGCCCAAAGTAATTGAGGCATATTTTGTTTCATTAAAAATTCTTGACCCATACGAGGTGTTTTTAAATTAAATGGCACTTCACCTTTATTTCTTTGAGCAATAATACGTCTTCTTTGATAAGGAACAGTATTATCACCAAAATTTTCAATATACTCATCACTAGCTATTAATAAATCGATAAATGCCTCAAGACCTTTTGAGCCTATAACTACAGAAAAGGCCAATTTTTCTCTTTGATTATAGGCATCCCTACCTAAAACTCGCTGCAAGCACATTTCAACGAAACGATAATTATTATTAACTTTATAATTAAGATTATAAAACCCTTGTGATAACAATAAACCTTTAATAAAATCTTTAACTGTAATTTGATTAAATCTTAATTGAGACTCTAAGAAAGTTTCACGTGTACTTGTTAAAATTTGATGCTCACTAAAAATCTGCCTATATGCTGCCCATATAATCTCATCCATCTCAACAGCTGTAGGTAAATTATCTGTTGTATAAATTTTAGGCTGTTCTTCTCCTGGCAAATACTCAAATCCATCAACTCTTTGATTTTGAGTAGCTAATGAATACTTTAATATTGGAATAGGCATACTGTATCTCCGAATTTATCTCTACTCTTAAATTATAATTAATTTTTAATTTTTTTTTTAGAATATAAATAATATTAGTATATAATCACTAAACAATTATATAATTTTATATAGAATAAAATAATTAAACACTTTGATGAATAACTACAATAAATTAACCTTAGAACAAGAATTCAAACTAGCTCTATATAAACAAAAAATTCAAAAACTCCATTCAAAAAATGTGAGACAACATCTACTGGCTACATTGAAGCAAATGATGATAAAAGATAATTTAATTAAATTTTTTATTAAAAACTCTACATAATCAACCTGTAAATATTACAGAATATTAATTAGTTGCACCGTCGTCATCGAAATACAATATATTATTATTTCGATACTAATACATCGGCTGAAAAACAAAATTGACAGCTGAAACAGCTAAGTCCTTATATCAAAATTCAAGGAGAGCTCAATGCTTGATGCATTTTCTAGAGTTGTAATAAATTCAGACGCTAAAGCTGCTTATGTTGGCGGTAGTGATCTACAAGCTCTTAAAGCATTTATTTCAGATGGTAACAAACGATTAGATGCAGTAAATTCAATCGTTTCTAATGCTAGTTGTATTGTATCAGATGCTGTATCTGGTATGATCTGTGAAAACCCAGGCTTAATTGGTCCTGGTGGGAATTGCTATACAAATCGTCGTATGGCTGCATGCTTACGCGATGGAGAAATAATTTTACGCTATGCATCTTATGCACTTCTTGCAGGAGATTCTTCTGTGCTAGAAGACAGATGCTTAAATGGCTTAAAAGAAACTTATATTGCTCTTGGAGTGCCTACTAATTCTTCTGTAAGGTCCGTTAGCATTATGAAAGCTGCTGCAGTTGCTTTTGTTTCAAATACAGCTTCTCAACGTAAAATGGATACGACTAGTGGTGATTGCTCTGCTTTAGCTTCAGAAGTCGCTGGTTATTTTGATAAAGTTTCATCAGCTATTAGCTAATTATATTAAATGCCCAAAATTTGAGAAGGAGACATAAAATGAAATCAGTTATTACTACCACTATTAGTGCTGCTGACGCAGCAGGCAGATTCCCTTCTAGTTCTGATCTTGAATCAGTACAAGGTAATATTCAAAGAGCTGCAGCAAGATTAGAAGCTGCAGAGAAACTAGCTGGCAACCATGAAGCTGTTGTTAAAGAAGCTGGTGATGCTTGTTTTGCAAAATACAGCTACCTAAAAAACTCTGGCGAAGCTGGTGATAGCCAAGAAAAAATCAATAAATGTTATAGAGATATTGATCACTATATGCGCCTGATTAACTATTGTTTAGTAGTTGGTGGCACAGGCCCTCTTGATGAGTGGGGTATTGCAGGAGCTCGCGAAGTATATAGGGCATTAAACCTTCCAGGCGCTTCTTATGTTGCAGCATTCACATTCACTAGAGATAGATTATGCGTACCTAGAGATATGTCAGCACAAGCTGGTCTTGAGTACGGTGCAGCATTAGACTATGTGATTAACTCTTTATGCTAAAATAATATTCATAATCTTTATATTAATAAGATACTTTTTATAATCCTAATAATTTATATGTGTAATTTATATAACACATGTAAATTATTGAAAACCATATTACTCATTTTTTTCAAATTCATCAAATTCCTTCTGTTTCTTGTATAAAATAGATATACTATAATTAATGAATAAAATAATACTAAATAGTATTATGACTGTTATAAAAACAAAAAATCAATATGAATTTGACTTCAATAGAAAATCATCTTGTGAACTTATCTTTTGGATTATTAATGATAGCATTAATATTTTATTGGTTCAATATAATATTCCCACAATCAGAACAAATTGGTATTTTAGCTCGAATTAACACAGCTATTGCTAATATAGTTATAGGCATGGCATTACTTCTTAGATGGATAACACATGGATATTTTCCTCTAAGTAATCTCTATGAATCTTTATTATTTTTAAGTTGGGGAACTACTCTAGTACACTTAATATTAGAAAAACAGAATAATAGTAAATTGATAGGTGCTATTAGCAGTCCAATTTCTTTATTTACTATAGCATTTGCCACTATGTCGCTACCTATAGATATGAAAAAAGCTTCACCTTTAGTTCCAGCATTAAAATCTAACTGGTTAATGATGCATGTTAGTATTATGATGATCAGTTATGCGACATTGATTATAGGATCTTTATTGTCTGTTCTTTTTTTAATTGTATCTAGAGGCAAAAATATAAATTTAAAAGGTAAATCCTATAATTATAATTCTATGCATAACGCTGAACTAAAGTATAATAATACTTATATAGCATATACAGACAACCCTAAAAATATTAATTTATTAGAGAGGATCGATAATTTAAGCTATAGAACTATTGGCTTAGGTTTTCCTCTACTAACTATTGGCATAATTGCAGGAGCTATATGGGCCAATGAAGCATGGGGCTCTTATTGGAGTTGGGATCCTAAAGAAACATGGGCTCTCATCACTTGGCTAATTTTTGCATCTTATTTACACACTAGATTAACTAAATCATGGCAAGGTAAAAAACCAGCTATTTTAGCTTCTATTGGCTTTTTAGTTATATGGATTTGCTACTTAGGAGTAAACTTTTTAGGTAAAGGTCTACACAGCTATGGCTGGTTACCTTTATAAAAGAGAGTAATAATTTTTTATATAAAAAATTATCTACTTTTAGTAATATAGAAGACCATAATAATATACTATATATTATAATAAGATTAAATCACGCTTTATATAATACATAATATGATTTTAAATACAGTTTATACTAACGCCTTAATAGCAAATTCATCTCAAGTACCAACATGGTCATTAAAAATTGCTATTATTATGATTATTTGTAACTTAATTTGCATCGGGATTGGAAGATATGCTATCCAGGTCAGAGGCTTGGGGCCATCCGTACCTTTGTTAGGTCTAGAAGGTTTTGGGCTGCCTGAATTATTAGCAACTACAAGTTTAGGACATATTACGGGTGCTGGAGTAATTCTTGGACTAAGTTATATAAATGTTCTTAAATAAGTACTAGTAAATTTATTAAAATTCAATTAATTAATATTTTTGCTTTGTATATTGTATATACAAAGCTTAATTAATTATTTTTCAATAATTAATAATTCATATATATTATAAAACTTCATAGAAAGTTCCCATTTTGCGAAATTTATCATATCTCATTTTTTTCCTCTCGTCGCTTGATAAAATCATTAAATTATTTAACTCATAGTCTAATTTATTTTTCAAGATATTAGCAGCACATATAGGATTTGATTGTGAGCCACCTATTGGTTCTTCAACAATATCATCTATAATACCCAACAATTGCAAATCTGCAGAAGTAATCTTTAAAGCTTCTGCAGCTTCTAATGATTTTTTACTATCCTTCCATAATATAGCTGCGCATGCTTCTGGAGTAGCTACAGTATATACTGCGTACTCTAACATTAGTATTTTATCTCCTATGCCTATTCCTAAAGCACCACCCGAACCACCTTCACCTAATACAGTGCATATAATAGGAACATTAAATGAAAACATTTCTCTCAAATTAACAGCTATAGCTTCACCTTGACCTAATTGCTCTGCTTCTATACCTGCCCAAGCACCCGGTGTATCAATAAAAGTAAATATAGGGAAGTTAAAGCGGTTTGCATGTTGCATTAATCTTAAAGCTTTACGATATCCACCAGGAGAAGCCATACCAAAGTTTCTGACAACATTATCCTTTGTATCTTTACCTCGTTGATGTCCTATAAATACTACTGTTTTCTCTCTAAACCTACCTATACCTGTAACCATTGCTGAATCATCTGTACCAGCTCTATCTCCGTGAATCTCAATCCATTCATCCATTAAATAAGGTATATAATCTAGTGTAGTAGGTCTATCTGCTTGACGTACTAAATGCAATCTCTGTAGAGGTGTTAAAGAATTAAATATATCTTTTTTTAAAGCTCCTAATTCAAATTGAAAAGATTTAAGTTCTTGATCTATTTGTAATTTACTTGTATTAGCTACTTTACTTAATTGCTGAATTTGATATTCAAGTTCTAGAACAGGCTTTAAAAAATCCAAGGGTATTGTTTTTCTATTTGACATAATCAAGCAAAATAATGAATAGGTAATTATATTGAATAAATAATTATTAAAAATTTTCAATAACATACTGATCTAAATAAGACGCAATTAAAAAAGTTATTTTATTAACATCATAGGTAAAGTCTAACATAATATTGGAAATATTATTTAATCTTTCTATTAATAAATAACAAAGATTAAAAAAACGTGGGTCATCAAAACGCTGAGAAATACGTGTAGTAGCACGTACTAAATCATCATAATTTATACCTCTTTCTCCATACAGATGATGATAATTGCACAATATACGAGATGTATAACAATAATTTGAGAAATGATCAATATGAGAAACTTCATTACTATTTATAATCTCTAAAGGTGTAATGTCAATAGTTACATCTTTAAGTAATCCTGTTTGAGTAGCCTCTATTATAGAATTTTTAGGTATCAAAATATCTGTAGATTTTATATTAATTAAAACAATAACTGTATTTAATTTTAACTTTATATCTTTAACAGAACCTATATTAACTCCTCTCATATTTATATTTGTACCAACAGATATACCGAAAGCATTGTTAAATTCTATAAATAGCAAATAACCTTGTTTTTTTTTTCGAACTATACGTAAATAGTACAGCTATAATTATAGAAGTAAAACTTAGAAATATAATAATATTTTTAAAACTTTTCCAAAAACTTGTTGACCTTAATTTATTCATACTATATTTAAATAAACATTAATATATTAATTTTATAAATTAGCCAAACTAGCTTTTGCAAGAGTTTGCATATAAGAGGTTGACATTTCTGTTTTACATAAAGATATTGAAGATTTTAGTTGATTAATATAATCAACTTGTTGATGAATTAGCTTTAAATTTTGTAGTGAAGAGCAAATACCTATACCAGAAGCTCCGTAAGATAAAGCTACTGGAGCTGAGACTGAATTTATATTTGATGATGCTATTACAGGGATATTAGTATACTTAGATAATATATAAGAGGCGGATAGAGTAGATGAAGAAAAATTAGTTGCCTGTAAAATATATGAACTTATACTAGGTATGATTGAAGGTTTATTTGTATAGCCTTCTGTTTGGATCATATTAATATCTAGTTTTTGAAGCTGCTGTACTAAATAAAGCTGATCGCTTAAGGATAAAATATGAGGAATAGTTATGCACAATGGTTTATTTTTTGAGAAAGATTTAACTTCCTTTGCAAGATTAATTATTTGAGATATTGAGAAATATATATTTTTAGAATAAAAAGCATCAAAATTACCTATCTCAAGTATATCGGCACCTGCTAATAAACAATTATAAAGTTCTTGAGTATCTATAGAAGACACACAAATTGGTAAATTAGTGAAAGACTTTAATACTTTTACAAGCTTTGGATTTGATGCAACATCTACATAAGTGCCTCCTGCTATTTCAGCAGCTTTTACAGTTTTTATAACATTTGCAACATTGAAATTTGACAAACCTGCAATTATTTTAATAACCTGTTTATTTTCTAAATCTTGTTTTAATCTAGCTGTAGCTAAACTCATAATGATATTATCACTCTCTAATAAATTTATATTCTACTCTTTCATCCAATTAGACGAGTATTGTCTAATTGGATATACTTATTTAAGCTTATATTTTCAGCATATATATGTTTTAATATGCTAACCCCATACTTCTTGTTGTTTCAGCTCCTAGATAAACACGAACACTTAAGAAATCTGTTGGGCATGCTGTTTCACACCTTTTACAACCTATACAATCTTCAGTTCTTGGAGCAGAAGCAATTTGAGCAGCTTTGCATCCATCCCACGGAACCATTTCTAAAACATCACACGGGCAAGCACGAACACATTGAGTACATCCTATACAAGTATCATATACTTTTACACTATGAGCCATAAGGGTTAACTGTAGTTAATATTTTTATTTTATTTGTAACTCTATGATATTTATCATAATAGAATACTATTATATAATAGTGTATTATTATTTAACATAATTATGAAACATATTAAAACTTTATAAAAAGTATATATTTATAATATTATACACAAATTAGTTATAGTTCATTCAATATGCTCTTAAATGCTGAATACTGAATATTTGTCAATGGACTTTCTTGTTCTGAAGGAGGAACTACTTGCTGAAACATAGGTAAAAATAATGACCAATTATCCAATATTTGTTTTGCTTTTACACTTTTTGTTTTTATTTCATATAATTCTATAATATTTTTTAATTGCTCTTCTGCTTCTCTAGTAATAATTGGTTGGACTTTTACAATTTCTATATTAACTTTAGATAAAAGATCACGATTTTCATCTAAAAAATAAGCTAATCCACCTGTCATACCAGCACCAATATTTCTTCCAAACTTTCCTAAAACAATAACTAAACCTCCTGTCATATACTCACAGGCATGATCTCCAACACCCTCAACAACAGCTTGAGCTAAAGAATTTCTTACGCCAAAACGTTCTCCTGCTTGACCATATGCAAATAAATAACCTCCTGTAGCTCCATATAAACATGTATTGCCAATAATAACTTGATCAGAAGATTTAGCAATATCACCAAATGGAGGGACAATTATAATTTCCCCGCTATTCATTCCCTTACCTACATAATCATTAGCTTCACCAATTAAACTTAGATGCATACCTGTTGAGATAAAAGCACCGAAACTTTGCCCTGCTACACCTTGAAAATCCAACTGCAAACTTCCTCTAAAACCACTATTACCATATTTTTTAGCTAATACGCCTGATATTCTTGCTCCAACACATCTGTCAGTATTACAAATATTTACTTGTTTGCTAATATCTAGCTGAGATTCTATTGCATTTAAAATATCTGGATCATCTAATAAAACATCATCTAAAACAGTTCCATTATCATGAACTTGCTTATATAAATTTTCAGTATATAGCTTATGAGTTTTATTAATTAAAATATCTAATTTCAAATTAGATGTTTTGGCCAAATTTAAATTCCTAGGCTTTAATAGATTATTAAGCCCTATAATGTCACTTAAATGTGTATAACCTAGATTAGCTAATATTTCTCTAACTTCTTCAGCTATGAAAATAAAAAAATTCACTAAATCAGATGGTATGCCCGGATACCTTTTTCTTAAGTCTTCTCTCTGCGTTGCAACACCAACAGGACAATTATTAGTATGACATATTCTAGCCATCACACAACCTGTGGCAATCATTGCAATAGTTCCAAAACCAAATTCCTCAGCCCCCATTAAAGCTGCCAAAATAATATCCTTTCCTGTTCTCAAACCACCATCTACTCTTAAAAGCACTCTATCTCTCAAATCATTCTCAACTAACGTTTGATGTACTTCTGTCAATCCTAACTCCCAAGGACTACCAGCATGTTTAATAGAACTTAATGGAGAAGCACCTGTTCCACCATCATGACCAGAGATTTGTATAATATCAGCATTACCCTTTGCTACACCTGCAGCTATAGTACCTATACCTGCTTCTGCAACTAATTTTACCGAAACTTGTGCTTTAGGATTAATTTGATGTAAATCAAAAATTAATTGTGCTAAGTCCTCTATAGAATAAATATCATGATGGGGAGGAGGAGAAATTAGTGTCACACCCGGCTTACAATTTCTTAATTCTGCAATGTATGGGCTAACCTTCTTTCCAGGTAATTGTCCTCCTTCTCCAGGTTTAGCTCCCTGCGCAATTTTAATTTCTAATTGCTTAGCATTAATCAAATATTCAGGAGTAACACCAAAACGTCCAGATGCTATTTGCTTAATTGCAGAACTCGCAACATCATTTGTTTTCAATCCCTTTAAATAGAGGAAATCACTGGACATGCCTGATTTGTCTATAAAAATAGGTTTAAATCTACTACTATCTTCCCCTCCTTCTCCAGAATTTGATTTACCACCTATTCTATTCATAGCAACAGCTAAGGTTTCATGTGTTTCTCTAGACAAAGCACCTAAAGACATACCTCCCGTACAAAACCTTTTAAGAATTGACTCTACAGGTTCAACTTCATTTAAATTAACCACTTGTCTTGTACTTGAAAACTGTAATAGGTCTCTTAAATTAGTAGGAGGCCTATCATTTAATAGCCCTTTATATTTAAAGTACAATTGACTGTCTTTATTTCTCACAGCTTTATGTAAGGTTTTAGACATCTCAGGATTATTCACATGATACTCCGCACTAGGCCTATATTGTACAAAACCTAAATTAGGTAATTTTTTAGGTACTTCATTTGTAAAAGCTGCATTATACCTAGATATTTCTATAGATGACAACTCATGAAGCTGCATACCACCTAAAGAAGACATTGTACCAACAAAAGCCAAATCTACTAAATCTTGTCCTAAACCTAAAATTTCAAATATTTGCGCACCATGATAACTAGATAATAATGAAATACCCATTTTTGATAATATTTTCAATAGACCTTTTTCTATAGCTACTTTATAGTTATTTTGAGATTCACAAATAGTTAACTTAGGCAATTTACCATTTGACATCAATTTTTTAGTTTTAGTGCTATTCCACCATTGTCTAACAGTTAAAAAAGCAAGGTATGGACATACTGCACTAGCGCCATAACCAATCAAACAAGCAAAGTGATGTGTACTCCAGCATTGTCCTGTATCTACTATTAAAGAAATTTTATGTCTCAGCTGCTTCTTAATTAAATAATGATGTATAGCACCAACAATAAGTAGTGGTGGTATATAAGCTTTATTCGCCATTATTTCATCAATACGATCACTAATAATAATAATCTCTGAGCCTTTATTGATGCAATCAACGCATTGATCACAAATGCTATTAATTGTAGTTAAAAAATTGATATTCTGTGAGTCTTGTTCAAATACTGTGCTAACCATTGCAACACTAATATCATATTGTTTTAACTGTTCTAACTCTTGCTCATTTAAAATAGGAGAGGTCAACTTTAAAAATTTAGATGTATATTCATTTGGATCTAATAAATTACCCTTAGCTCCCAAATGTGTTTCTAGTGACATTACTAAACTTTCTCGTAAAGGATCAATAGCAGGATTTGTAACTTGTGCAAATTTTTGCTTAAAATAATCATATAATAAATGAGGTTTATTAGACAAAATAGCTAAAGGCGTGTCATCGCCCATAGAAAATGTAGGCTCTTTAGCTGAACTTGCCATATGCTCTATTACAAGCTCTACATCTTCATTAGTATAACCAAATATGGTATGAAGGCGGGTAATTTGTATAATTTCCTTATCAATACTATCCAAATAATTTCTCGGCTTCAAAACTATCTGAGATTTCTCTAGCCAAGACTTATAAGGAAATTTTCGAGCAATATGCTGTTTGATAGTCCAATTATCTAGAACACGATTATTCTCTATATCAAGACAAAATATCTGTCCTGGCCCCAATCTACCTTTTTGTAAGACATCTGTTAAATCTTTATAAACACCCATTTCAGAAGACAGACTGATATAATCATCATTTGTTACTAAATATCTTGCAGGACGTAAACCATTACGGTCTAAAGTTGCTCCTAAAACTTTACCATCACAAAAAACAACTAATGCAGGACCATCCCAAGGCTCTTGCAAATTACTATAGTACTCATAAAAATCTACTATTTCAGGGTACTTTTCTAATTCTGGCTGTTGCTTATATGCTTCAGGAATTAAAATCATTAAAGCCTCTTGTGGACTTTTACCAGACTGAACTAGTAATTCTAATACAGAATCTAAATTAGCTGAGTCACTATTCTCTACATTTGTAAAAGGTATCAATAATTGCTGATAATCTTTCCAATAATTATGCTTTAATAATGACTGCTTGGAATTCATCCAATTAAGATTACCTAGTAAAGTATTTATTTCACCATTATGTGCCATGCAACGCATAGGTTGAGCTAAAGGCCATTTAGGCATTGTATTTGTACTAAATCTACGGTGATACATTGCAAAAACACTTTCGTAATCTTGATTATATAGATCACTATAGTATAGGCCCAAAACCTCTGAGCGTACCATACCTTTATAAACAATAATTCTAGATGAAAAAGAACAAATATAAAACTGCTTATGATTAATCTCATTCGTTTGAGAAACAACTTTTTCAAGAGTCTTTCTAACTATATATAATTTCCTCTCTAAATCATCTCCACTTAAATAATTGGACGCTATGATACATTGCCAAATTGTTGGTTGATTAGCTCTTGCTTGCATACCCAAAACAGATTCATCAACAGGCACTTGGCGCCAATTCAATAGCAATAAATCATAATCCTTTAAAATCCAATTTATTATCTGTTTAACATGTTGTATATTATCCTTAGGAATAAATATCATAGCTACTCCAATATTTGCATATTGATTAATATGCTTATCTGGAATATATTTATGTAACAATTTCCATGGTATTTGGGTAGTAATACCAGCACCATCACCTGAAGAATTATCGGCACTACATGCACCTCTATGCTCCATACAATTCAAAGCATGTAAAGCCTTAAAAATTATATCATGAGATGGTGGGTAATCTATACGAGCAACAAAGCCAACTCCACAAGCATCTCTTTCCTTAGTAACAGAAGGATAGCCAGGCGATGTACTTAATTTATGAGTAAAGTATTTCAATGATTTCATACTAATATGATTAAAATTACAATGTGTAAACAGTTAATATTTTTCTATAATTTTGTTATACAAAAACATTACTGATATAGTATTACATACCAAACAAAGAAAAATTCAACATACGAATAAATACACGCTAAATTTAATTGAATAACATCTATGTCATACCATAATACAGAAATAAAAGAAGTCATTTATAAAACAGAGGAGTTATTAGAAGCATCTAATAATAGATATAAAATTACTATGCAGATAGCAAACAGAGCAAAAAGGAGAAAGTACGAAGATATTGATATAGTAGATGATCCGATGATGAAGCCCATCATTAGAGCTATTTTAGAAATGGTCGATGAATTTACTCAACCTGAAATAATTAGTGATTAACAGAAGAGTCTACTTGTAATATATGTTTTTATAGAAAAACATTATGAAAATATATAATTATATATCGTGAGCTAATTAAATAAATTCAATTTAATAGCCTTTAAACATACAATTAAGGAGAATAATCACATGCTAGACGCATTTGCCAAAGTAGTAGCGCAAGCTGATGCTAGAGGAGAATTTTTAAGCAATAAACAATTAGATGCATTAAGTGCGATGGTCGCAGAAGGCAATAAAAGATTAGATATAGTAAATAAAATTAACTCCAATGCCTCTGCAATAGTAACGAACTCTGCAAGATCTTTATTTGCTGAGCAACCTCAACTAGTTCAACCAGGTGGTAATGCATATACCAGTAGACGTATGGCTGCATGCTTAAGAGATATGGAAATTGTATTGCGATATGTAAGTTATGCCATGATTGCAGGAGATTCAAGTGTATTAGATGATAGATGTTTAAATGGTTTACGTGAAACATATCAAGCATTAGGCACACCTGGAACATCTGTAGCTGTAGCTATACAAAAAATGAAAGAAGCTTCTATTGCATTAGGAAATGATTTAAATGGTGTACCAATGGGTGATTGTAGCTCTCTAGTTGCAGAATTAGGTGTATATTTCGATCGAGCTGCTGTTGCAGTTGTATAAAATCAATACTTTTAAGATTATATAATAAAACTTATTAAGGCAATAAAAAATAAATATTATGAAGACACCTATAACAGAAGCTATTGCATCAGCAGATAGTCAAGGAAGATTTTTAAGCAATGGTGAATTACAATCAATCAATGGTAGATATCAGCGTGCTAGTGCAAGTTTAGAAGCTGCTAAATCATTGACGAATAATGCTCAGAGACTAATTACTGGTGCAGCACAAGCTGTATATACAAAATTTCCGTTTGTAACACAGATGCCTGGTCCAACATATGCATCAAGTGCTATCGGAAAAGCAAAATGTGCTCGAGATATTGGTTACTATTTAAGAATGACTACTTACTGCTTAGTTGTAGGAGCAACTGGACCAATGGATGAATATCTAGTAGCAGGTTTAGAAGAGATTAACCGTAGCTTTGAACTATCACCCAGCTGGTACATAGAAGCTTTACAATACACAAAAAGTAGTCATGGGTTATCAGGACAAGCCGCTAATGAGGCAAACACATATTTAGATTATGCAATTAATGCTTTAAGCTAAAATAAACTAGACAGAATCTCACATACTTTTTATAACTTATAAAAGAAAGATATATGAGCTAGAAATAAATATTAAATTATTTCTAGCTTCTTTTTGAAATTAAAAAAAATAAATACTTATACTACTGAATTACTTATACCCATTCAAAATTCAAATTTAAGTTTCACTAATAACAATTGATATAAATTTATCATTACTTATATGAATAATCAATCTATAAAACCTATTATTTTAACTATTCTTGACGGATGGGGTCATTCGCATCATAGAAAAGGTAATGCTATTAAAAAAGCTAATACACCTACACTTGATAGACTTCTAGAAAACTTCTCTCATACATTGCTTAATGCTTCTGGAAAATATGTTGGTTTACCTGATGAACAAATGGGTAATTCAGAAGTAGGTCATACTACAATTGGTGGCGGCAGAATTGTAAATCAAGACTTAGTACGTATAAATAAAGCTGTTAGCGACAATACTTTTTCTCAAAATACTATACTTAATGAAATATCTACCACTAAATACTCTCAAAATAGTAAATTACATCTTATAGGATTATGTTCTGATGGAGGTGTGCATTCTCATATAAATCACCTAATTGAGTTAATTCATATGCTTCAAAATAAAGACCATAATATATGTATACATATAATTGTAGATGGAAGAGATACTGAAGCATGCTCAGCAAAAACTTATATTCAATCTATTATTAAAGAAATAGAAAATTACAACAATATTAATATTTGCACGCTAAGTGGAAGATACTACAGTATGGATAGAGATTGTAGATGGCTAAGAACAGAAAAAGCTTATAGGGTATTAACAGAAGATTCAATAAAAGAAACCTGCTGTGCTATAGCAACTATCGATCAATACTATGCAGAAGGTATATCAGATGAATTTATACCTCCAACTCGTATAAGTAAAGGAAACATTTCCAATAATGATAGTATCATTTTCTTTAACTTCAGACCTGATCGTATGAGACAACTTTTACATGCGTTTGCAGAACCTAATTTCAAAGGGTTTACAACAAAAACAATAAAAAACTTGCACATAGTGACTTTTACACAATATGATAGTAATATCAAAATACCTATAGTATTTCCTAGTGAGTCTAGTTCAAATTTTCTAGGCGAAATTATATCAAATAATGGTTTTAAGCAATTTAGACTAGCAGAAACAGAAAAATATGCACATGTTACATATTTTTTTAATGGAGGTATTGAAGAACCATTTCCAGGTGAAGATAGAGAACTTATACAAAGTCCTTTAGTAGAAACATATGACTTAGAACCAAAAATGTCTGCTCAAAAAATTACTGAACGTGTGATTGAAGCTATAAATCGCAAAATATACCAATTTATTGTTATTAATTATGCTAATCCTGATATGGTTGGTCATACAGGAAATATAGAAGCTACCATAGAGGCTATAGAAACTGTTGATCTATGCATAAAACAACTAGTATTTCATGCACAGAAGCATAATACTACATTAATTATTACAGCCGACCATGGTAATGCTGAACTTATGCTTACAGAAAACGATAAGCCATGTAAATCTCACAGTACTAATCCTGTACCGTTCATACTAATAGAAAATGAAAATAACAATCAAAGAAGTCTCCGAACAAACGGAAGCTTAGCAGATATAGCGCCAACTATACTTGAACTATTAGAAATAAAAACCCCTGAATTAATGAATGGTAAATCATTACTAAACAAAAATTAAGTATTTAAATATAAAAAAATATTACCAAAGTTATTAATAAATAATTAACCAACCATGATTCATGATATATAACAAAAAATCTTTACATAGCTTATTTTTATATTGAAAATATATATTTTGCTAGAATAATAACTCATATAAATTGCATGTAAGAACTATATTTAACCTTCATACAATTGATGTAATTTTAGATATTTAATTTTTTTACAATTATAATTAATCTTCATGATATATATAAACAATAAATATAAATTTTATAAGACTACTAATTTATACATATCTAACAATTTCATTGAAGCTCCTATTCCTAAAGCTTGGAAATTAATATTAACAAGTGATGGATCATTTACACAAAACTTAAACTCTATTACGAACAAAATAATTAATGTAGATATTAAAAAACAGTATACACAAGATTATGCAAATAAAAAACAAATTATACGTCAAGTTTGGCTACAAGATACAGACCATAACAAATTAACTTTTGCTCAATCATTATGGTATATTAACAAGTATTCTAATATATATTTAAGTGACAATATTCCAGTAGGTCAATTATTTCTTGAATCTGGTATGGATATATACAAAAGTATAGAAGAGATTTATTGTGGCCATTCTATATATTTAGAACATCATTTCAATTCTAAAGATATAATATGGGGAAGAAAATATAAAATGTATTGTAGAAAACAAATATTAGCTATAATATACGAATTTTTTCCTGCTCACATTATAAATATAATTTAAAATCAATACTAATAATAATCTAAAATGATATTATGTTCAATTTTTTGTTTAATAGTAAAACTAAGAAAATAGAATCTATAATCGAAAAAATCAAAAGATATGAGGAGCAGATTAATCAACTATCGGACAAAGAACTTAAACAACTAAGTCAATCATTTATTCATTTCATTAAACAACAAAAAACATTAGATGAAATCTTACCTGAAGCTTATGCTTGTGCAAAAGAAGCTATTAGAAGGGCTTTAAACTTAACGTTATTTGATGTACAACTAATAGGAGCTATTGTTCTACATAAAGGGCAAATAGCTGAAATGCAAACAGGTGAAGGCAAAACATTAGTTGCTATAGTAGCTGCATATTTAAATTCTATTAGCAAACAAGGCGTACACATTATAACCGTCAATGAATATCTTGCAGAACGTGACTTTTTATTAGCATCTCAAATCTTAAAATATTTAGATATTAGCATTGGGCTAGTGAAACAATTTATGACTAATGAAGAAAGAAATATAGCATATAACTGTGATATAACATATATTACTAATAGTGAACTCGGATTTGACTATTTAAGAGATAATATGAGTATACACAAAAAGGATTTAGTACAGAGAGGCTTTAATTTTGCTATTATTGATGAGGTTGACTCAATTTTAATAGATGAGGCAAGAACTCCATTAATTATCTCAGGACCTGCCGAAGTGTCTATAGATAAATATAGTACTACATCTAAGTTAGCTAATATACTTATAAATAACCTACATTATGAAATAGATGAAAAAGCTAAAAGTATTAATTTAACAGAAGAAGGGATTATAGATTGTGAACAATACCTTAATATTGAAAATTTATACGATATCAATAACGTTTGGGTTCCTTATATATTAAACGCACTAAAAGCTAAAGAATTATTTATACGTAATAGGCATTATATAATAAAAAATCAAGAAGTAGTAATTGTTGATGAATTTACAGGACGAATCATGGAAGGTCGAAGATGGAGTGACGGTTTACATCAAGCTATTGAAAGTAAAGAAAGTGTTACTATACAACAAGAGAATAAAACTTTAGCATCTATTACATATCAGAACTTATTTTTGCTATATAACAAGCTCTCTGGCATGACAGGAACAGCAAAAACGGAAGAACTAGAATTAGACAAAATTTACTCATTAGAAGTTATTGTTATACCAACCAACTGCAAAAATAAGAGAAAAGATTTACCTGATTTAGTATATAAAAGTGAATACAATAAGTGGCAAGCTATAGCTAATGAATGCTTTGATATGTATAGAATAGGTAAACCTACGCTAATTGGTACAACAAATGTTGAAAAATCTGAATTTTTAGCCACTATGTTAAGTGAATTAAATATTAAATATAACTTACTAAATGCTAAACCTGAAAATATTGCTCGGGAGTCAGAAATTATTGCGCAAGCTGGACGAAAAAATTCCATAACTATTGCAACTAATATGGCTGGAAGAGGTACAGATATTATGCTTGGAGGCAACCCATATATAATGTCTAAAATTATATTAATTGATTATATAAGAAAACAAATTAGTCAACAAGGCATAAATAATACTTATAATGAACATATTAAACAAACCCTACAAAGAATCAATAATAAAGACCTAGAAACACTAAAACATATACCTAAACTTGATAGCCATATAGACCAACTAATCAATAATCAGGTTGCACAAAATCAAGACAATTCACTAGAAATAAAAATAATTAATATATATTTAAATCTTTTAAGAAGATATAAAACTATATTTGCTAAAGAAAAACAGGAAGTTCTAAATTTAGGTGGCTTATATGTAATTGGAACAGAAAGACATGAATCAAGAAGAATAGATAATCAATTAAGAGGAAGATCCGGAAGACAAGGAGATATAGGTTCATCTCGCTTTTTTTTAAGTCTAGAAGATAACTTATTAAGAATTTTTGGAGGTGATAAAATTTCTCAATTAATGCAAAAATTAAATATTGATGAAGATATACCTATTGAATCAACTATTTTAACAAAAAGTTTAGATTCAGCACAAAAAAAAGTTGAATCATATTTTTATGATGTACGTAAACAACTATTTGACTATGATGAAGTCATCAACAATCAAAGGCAAGCTATTTATAATGAACGAAAACGTATTCTAGAATCAACATTCACACGTGATTGCATACTAGAATATGGAGAAAGTACTATAGACACTATATTAAGTACATATAAAAGTGATAATAATATAACACTAAAAGAAAATCGTATAAAGCAAATTAGTCAATTATTGAACTTTAAAATTTCTTCCTCTAATATAGATATCTTAAAGATGGATATATCAGAAATAAAATTTTTCTTCTATGAACAATTACATATCACATATAACTTAAAGGAAAGCTATTTAGAACAACTTAGGCCTGGATTAATTAGGCAATTAGAAAAATACTATCTATTACAACAGATTGATCAGGCATGGCAAGATCATTTAGAAAAAATGAATTTACTAAGAGAATCTATTGGATGGAGAAGCTATGGCCAACAAGACCCATTAATAGAATATAAAAATGAAGCATTTAATTTATTTATTAATATGGTTATATATATACGTCAAACTGTAATTTACTTAATCTTACGCTCACGCTTAATTATAAGTATAGACTAGATTATAGTAATATATGAAAGGTTGACATAATCCTAAAAATTTATTAGGATTGAGGTGTAAATAGAGATTGATCCACATCACATTATATAGCCCCCATCGTCTAGAGGCCTAGGACATCTCCCTTTCACGGAGGTAACGGGGATTCGAATTCCCCTGGGGGTACTTTATTTTAATTTTATTTATAATATATCTCTATAACTTACTACTTATAGCTAATTTAAGCTTTTCACAAAAAACACCTACATCTAGTGCTATATTATCACTCTTAGAAATTTGCCTAATAAATGCACTACCTACTACTATACCATCTATATTTAATTGTGATACACCATATGCTTGATCTGTACTAGCTATGCCAAAACCTAACATAATAGACTTATCTGTTTTATCTTTAATAAATTTTATAAGATTACCTATTTGCTTATCTAATTGCTGTCCCATACCGGTTACACCATTACTGCTTACTAAATAAATACAACCAGGTGATTTAGCTAGAATTGATATTATTCTACTCTCAGAACTTGTTGGAGCTATAAATAATATTAACTCTATTTTAAAAGAAGAGCATAACTGACTTACATAATCCATCTCTTCTAAAGGTAAATCAGGTATAACTAATCCCTTTACACCAGATTTAGATATTTTACTTATAAAAAACATAGTACCTACGGCTAGAATTGGATTATAATAAGTGAAAATCACTATTGGCGTAGTAATCTTTGGTGTTACCTTTTTTAAAAGATATAAAATTTGATCTAAATGTACACCTTGTTTGATAGCAGCCTTAGAAGCATCTTGAATAGTGGGACCATCTGCTAAAGCATCTGAATACGGTATACCCAGCTCGATAATATCAGCTCCTTTACTATCCAAAGTATACAAAATATCAACCGTAGTTTGAAGATTAGGATAACCTGCAGTAATAAAAGGAATTAACGAACACGGAGAAGATTGATTTTGCAGAGTTTTAGAAATTATATTCATATTAAATATATAGCTTACCAAAAATAACAAACTATTAAATGATTTCCTGTAACTTCTTACAATAAAGTTATACCAGTGGGACGCCCGGGACTCGAACCCGGAACTAATCGGTTAAAAGCCGAATACTCTACCATTGAGTTAGCAACCCAAAGAATCTATATAACAAATAGATAACACAGTAATTCAATAATATCAAGATTAAAATTTGCTTATGACAATAGATTTACATAAAAAGTTTAGAAATTCTTTTCATGAACAAATAAAATTAACACCTAAACTATCTATTATAGTGGCTATTTCTGGGGGTCAAGATTCGATATGTTTGATTAAGCTTATAGAAGATATAAAAAGAACAAAATATTTATTAAAAGTTGAGTATATTTATATTGATCACCAATGGAAACAGGATAGCAAATATCATATTGATCATTTAATTAATCTAGTTAATAGCTTCAAACAAAAAATTTCTATTTATCAAATCAAATCGATAACATCATCAGAATACAAAGCTCGAACTATAAGATATCAAATATTAACTAAACATGCACTAACATATAATTATAATACTATAATAACAGCTCATACAAATACAGATAAAATAGAAACTTTTTTCCAATTACTTTTAAGGGGGAGTAGCTTAGAAGGAATAACAAGTCTCAATGTATCTAACCAATTAGCTCAAGGATTATTTATATTTCGTCCACTAGTTAGAGCAAGTAGATTAGAAACGGCTTGTTTTTGTCGTAATTTTTCCTTACCTATTTGGTCAGATAGTAGTAATTATAACTATAATACTTATAGAAATCGTATTAGATACGAAGTTGTACCCTATTTAAATCAATACTTCGGCACTCAAATAACTAATAATTTATTATCTTTTTTATCCATAGCAAATATAGAAAATGAATATATTAAACAAAATGCACTCAAATTATATTTAATTGCACGACATCATAAATATGTTGCCTTAAACTATAAGCTTATTAAAACACAACATAATACAATACAAATAAGAGCAATATATATATTTTTTTATCATAACTTTAATAAAATATTAAGTAAAGAAATTATACATACAATCTTATATCATTTTTATAATCATTCAAATTATATGAAAATAATCAAGTGGCATGAACTAAAGATTAATTTACATTTTAATTGGATGTATATCAATTAAATTATTACAAATGAAAACTTATGAATATAGATAATATCATTAATAACTATGCAATAGTCATTTTTATAAAAGGTGAGGCAAATAATCCAAAGTGTATTTATTCTATCAAAGCTATAGAAATCTTGAATGAATTAAATGTACCATATAAAGCTATTAATATCTTATGCAGCCCCAGCATGAAAGAAGAATTAAAAACTTATTCTAATTGGCTAACAATACCTCAGGTATATATCAATGGGGAATTTATAGGTGGAGTAGATATAATTACTGAGATGTACTATAAGAAAGAACTACAGGAGATACTAGAAGTTTTATTAAATTCTTAATTGAACAAAACTAAAACTACATTTAATATTAAAAACAAGGTATAATTGTTAAAGATAAATCATCTAACATATTAGTATATAAGGTTATAACAATTATGATTAACTGGCAAGTAATCGCTCAATTACTTTCACTAGGCATTATTGTCTTGGTTGGACCTGCTGTTATTATTTTGCTATCTTTAAGAAAAGGAAATTTATAAGTACAAAAAGCTACTTAAAAATTTATATTATATATTGTCTGCAGACATATATATGTCTGCATTAATCACACAATACACCTCTGTACTTATTGAATAGATTGTAAAATTACATTTGAATCTATAGATTGACTAGTACTAGCAAATTCATTGTCTGGTGTTAAAAATAACATACAATGGCACTCTTTACGTTCTCTCATAGGAACACATGGACAATTCCAGTAAGCACTTGTAATTTCCTTTGCCTTATCTTCATAATGACGACAAGGACATAAAGGAGCTCCATATTGATCTTTATGTTTAGCAAGACCTTCTATAACTATAGCTGTTACTGTAATATCAGAACAAAAAAAAGTTCCCGTTTTCTGAGCATAAATCTCCGAAAATTTACGCATAGCTTCTAAGCTTTCAGGTGCTGATGATAAAAGACGATTGTTCATAAATATAATTGTTGAATAATCTTTTTATATTTTATTTATCACTTATTGAATTTATCAAATAAATATTAAATTTTAATATATTTATTATATAAATATAACTTTTATATATAAAATAGTAAATATACTTGTAGTAATTTTATTATATATACTTAATAACCCTAATATAAATACCATGGCAGCATCTTATTTACCATCAATTTTAGTACCTTTAGTAGGTATTATATTTCCTGGGCTGGGAATGGCTCTCCTTTTCATGTATATTGAAGAAGATAATGTAATCTAAATTGATACATAAAAACACAAGCCGCCTAATCTTGAAATAGTAGGCGGCTTACATATAATATAAAGACAGTTAATAATACTAATTTATAATGAAGAACCTATTCCAGAATAAGAACCATAAATAAAAATACCCAGTACAGTGATAACTGCAATACCACCCACTGTAGCAACTAACCACAATGGAACTCTTCCCGTACCTGCCATATAATCATTTCCCCCTTAAGAATTTCAATAGTTGAAAATTTACTAGCGACTATATAATCAATAATATATTTATAATTATTAATTGAAAAAATAACTTGAAAATAAAACCGCTAGAACAAATATTAGTAATAGACCCCAAAATAAAGAAGTACGATTTAATTCTACAGGCTCCTTATTAGGATTAGGACCACTCATGATTGCCTCCTATCTTTGAATAAACTGCATAGATGTAATAGCACCTAAGAAAAATACAGTTGGTATAGCTAAACCATGAATAGCTAACCATCTAAATGTAAAAATTGGATACGATATTGGTTGGTTAGAATTACCACTAGACATCAAAAACCTCCTTCTTAAATTCCTTTAGTTAAATCTTCTAATTCTTGTTTTGCGCTAAAACGATCATTTACTAAAGGAACTTGCTGTCTATCTTGAGTAAAATATTCATTTGGCCTTGGTGTGCCAAAAACATCATAAGCTAAACCAGTACTAACAAATAACCATCCAGCAACAAATAATGATGGAATTGTTATACTATGAATAACCCAATAACGTATACTTGTAATGATATCAGAAAAAGGACGTTCTCCCGTTGATCCTCCTGACATAATAAATTACCTCCTAAGGTGTACAAATCAAATACATTCAATATAGTTCATAACCTATGATAATTCTTTATTAGGTTAATAATAGTATTTAATTGTTATATATTTACTATATATAAATTATTATTAATAAAAATTACCTAATAGAGTTATATAGATAAAACAAAATACTAAAAACTATTTATACATAGCAACTAACTACTAATAAAAATAATAACATAAAGTATATATACATTATATACCCTTCAAAAAATAAATCAGAAGAAAACAGAGTTTTATTTCTATATATTAATTTATTACTTAAGAATCCATAAATCAAACCAAAAAGTTGTTCCTACATATATTTCACTATAAATCATAATGCGGGTACTATACTTTAATAAAATGTTTTTTACAATCGATAAACCTAATCCTGTTCCTTGCAAGGTATGAATAGTATCTTCTATACGCACAAATCTTTCAAAGACTTGTTTTTGATCACTTTTACTTACGCCTATACCTTCATCAACAACTTCTATTCTAATTAAATCTATACTACCATAAATCGGACTAACACTATGCTGCAATATATCGTCAGTTAACACCCTAAATACCCTTATAACTAAGCTACCACCAGATAATGTAAATTTAATAGAATTACCAATTAAATTAAATAGAACTTGAAACAAGGAAGCTTCATGTGCCCAAACAAAATTTACATAAGGATCTAATTCAAGAATTAAATTTAAATTATTATTTGAAACAACCAACTGAAAAGTTTTAATTATATTATTAAGTAAAGACGGTAAATATACAGATTTAAAAATCATTGTATAAGATGATTCTAAACGAGATAAATCCAATATATCATTAACTAATATAGATAAACGCTTAGTTTCATTATTTGCTATAGTTAAAAACTGAACTTTTTGTGTATCTGTTAAAGAATGATTATAATCTATTAATGTTTCTAAAAATGCACCTATATTACATAAAGGTGTTCTTAATTCATGAGACACATTGCCGATAAATTGATTTTTAGCTTTATTTAGTTGAACCTCTCTACTAATATCTTGAATTATAATAGCTATACTTGTAAACAAATTAGAACTTTTGTCCAGTACAGATGTCAATAAAAAACGGAATTTTTTCTCATAATTATAATCAAAATGTATACAAAGTTCTTTAGTAAGAGAACTTGTACAATTAATATTATCAAATTTTTGCAAATCACTAATTAAAGGCAATAATAATTCATTAACATATATAGGAAGATATGAAGTTAATGATTTACCAACTAAATCTAAATTTGTGCAACCTAAAGACTTTAATGCTATTCTATTGATAAATATAACTCTTAAATCTGCATCTAGCAAAATAGCACCATCAGCAATAGTAGATACTATAGTCTCCAATTTATTTTTTTCCAATGTCAATTTATCAATATTTTGCTTTTCATAAGATTCTAATTTTTCAGCCATTTCATTAAAATTCACTATTAAATGACCTAACTCACCAACAAAAAGTCTATTAATTCTCTGACTGAAATTACCTGAAGTTATATTTTTAATTCCTAATAAAATTTCATTAATCGGCTCAATCATAGTTAATGCGTTAAATGTTGCTCCTATAATAACCATAAACCAAATGGAGATAAAAATAGCTAGACTTACATATCTAATTAGTTTAAAAGATGATGATATAGAAGAATTAGAGTTTATACCTATATTTAGAAAACCTAATTTTTGTCCATTTTTTGTAAGAGGAACGATAATATCAATTATTTGATCTTTGAAAATATAATTATACTTAACCAATGGAACATCAAATAATATATCTTGCATAGTTAAAAACAGTAAGTTTTTATAAAGAGAGATAAAACTATCCGATTGAGTACTATAGATATAAGAAGGTAAACCAAAGAAAAAATTTCCTTTTGAATAGAACACGAAAATATACTTAATACTAGAAGTCCGTAAATAGACCTTTTCTAAGAAGCTCACTAAACCTTTTTGATCATTCATATAGATTAGATCTATCACATTAGCGGAGAATAAAGATCCCAAATCGCGACAGAACCTATTGTCTGTAACAGTAGAATCTTTTTGAACAACAGTTAAAGCCCAAAAAGTTAAACTACTCATAATTAGAGATATAGTTAAAGTTGCAAGAGCCATAAGACGGACAGTTAAATTAAGCCTTAACCAAAATTTAGTTATACTTGAAACAATTTTTCTGTAATGTAACGTGATTTTCATATTCTATCTAGAAAAATTTTATTGAACTATCTAAATGATTAAACATCAAATAAGATAAGATAAAGTCTAAAATAAAAATTACTAACAAACAACTAACTACCGCATTTGTCGTTGAACGACCTACACCATAAGCACCTCCTGTTGCTGACAAACCATATACGCAACTTATTATTGATACTGTCAAACTAAAAAAGAACATTTTTATAGAGGATTTAATAATATCAACTATAGAAATTACAGAAAAAGCAGAACTAAGAAATAAATTAGGATCTATACTATAAAAAATAAAACAAATGAAAACGCTGCCTGCCATACTAGTTACAAAAGAAATTAAATTAAGTATAGGTAGCATGAAGATAGAAGCTAATACTCTAGGTAATACTAAATAAAACAATGGATTTGTTTCAAGCAAATATAATGCATTGAGCTGTTCTGTAACTTTCATAGCAGCTAGTTCAGCAGCATAAGAAGAAGCAACACGCCCGATTAAAATTACAGCTGTCAGTACTGGAGATAGTTCTCTAATAAAAGCTAAAGACAAAACGGCGCCTATAATATTAGTGGTATTTAAATACAACATTTCTTTAACAATCTGTAAAGTGAAGACCATGCCCACAAAAAATGCTGTAATAATCGAAATAGATAATGAATCTGGTCCTGCAAGTTTCATTTGTTCAAGTAAAGAAAAAATATCTATACTAAGTAAAATAGAACTTAGACTAGGTAAACCTATAAAATCTGATAATCTCTTAAACAACTTTCTAAAATATTTAATAAAAAAATGCATTGATTATTATGAATATAAGCACTGAAACAGTTCTTATATATTGCTTTTATGAATAAAATATATTATATTTGGATTAGGGCGGTTAGCTCAGTGGTAGAGCGCCTGCCTTACAAGCAGGTGGCCACTGGTTCAAGTCCAGTACCGCCCATCTAATCAATTAATAATAAGGGCTTATCGTCTAAGGGATTAGGACAGGGACCTTCTAAGTCTCTAATGTAGGTTCAAATCCTACTAAGCCTATTGAAAATTAAATAAAATGATTACCTCTTGAATAATAATTTATTGAAAGACTTGATTAACAACTTGCTCAACTTTTATTCCTGAATCTATAGTCTCTAAAGGATCTTTACGTAACCTATGTCGTAAACATAGGGTAATAACTTGTTTGATATGATCAATAGTTACATTATCTTGCTGTTGATACGCTGCAAACGCTCTTGCTGCTCGATTAGTAACAATATCTCCGCGTAAACCATCCACATCTAGAGCACCACACACCTCAGATATTTTAACTCTTAATTCATAATCTATATTAACTTGATCTAAGAGTTGCTGAGCATTTAATATTTTACTCTTCAGCTCCTCTTGCTTGAGCTGAAATTCTTCTATGCAATCATATGGATTACTATCAAACTTACTTCTTTGCTCAACTATTTTAACTCTCAAGGATGGCTCTTTAACTGTACGGATTTCAGCATGCATACCAAATCGATCAAGTAATTGTGGTCTAAGTTCACCTTCTTCAGGATTACCAGAACCAACTAATACAAAACGAGCTGGATGCCTGATCGAAATCCCTTCACGCTCTACTGTATTCCAACCTGATGCTGCTGAATCAAGCAATATATCTACTAAATGATCATCTAATAAATTAACTTCATCTACATACAAGATACCACGATTAGCTTTAGCTAATAAGCCTGGCTCAAACGTTTTTATACCTTCATTCAAAGCTTTCTCAATATCGATTGTACCACAAACTCTATCTTCGGTAGCTCCTAAAGGTAAATCTATCATAGGCACATTAATAAGAGTTGTTAAAATTTGATCCCCATTTTCAACTTTCTTTTTTACATAATCTGACATAAGCTCATAATCTGAAGTATGCGAATTGAATAAATCATCTTCAACAACTTCAATTTGGGGCAACAAATCAGCTATCGCTCTAATAGTAGTAGATTTACCTGTTCCTCTATCACCCATTATCATTACACCACCTATCTTAGGATCAATCACATTAAGAATTAAAGCTAACTTCATTTCTTCTTGACCAACAATAGCAGTAAATGGAAAAACCGGGCGTATAATATCTTTTAAAGTGCTCACTGTAACTGTAATATTTAAAATTTTTAATAGAAGTACAATAATGTACTATTTATGTATAAAATGTTAAAAGCTAATTTCAATTCTCCGAGAAGTAAAGATATTTACTTGAAATTTATGTAAAAATCCTTACATTACTTTAATTTATCAAAGAACCATAAATTATTACTTAATTAACATTACTGATATAAATCAGTACCTAATCGAATAGCTAACACAGCTGAAACTAGAGCGAACAATAAAGCTACAAAAATTTGACTATCATTTATCATATAAAATACCTTTTACTTTTTTGAACAGTTTAATAAACATTCAAAGTATACATCTAATATAGATTTTTTTTCTAATATCTAAATTAAAGTTTTAAATTATTTAATCAGTATTCATAAATAAATTATATAAACCTAAATATTCAAGCAACAACACAAAAAATCTAAGAAGCTAATTTTACTTTTCCTGTCTTTGCCCAGTTTTGCAAAGACACTACAACATCTTGATCAGTAAATGCTAAAGGTATATATTCTTTAATTATATAAATTATGTCCTCTGTTGTAAAATCCCGTTTTTCATAGAAAGCATTATACATAGCTTCAACAATTAATTGCTTTATTTCTGCCCCAGAAAAGTTGGATGTCCTCTGACTCAACTTATGAATATCATAAGACTGCCAAGTTAAAGGTCTAACTTTCTTCAAATGTATTGTGAAAATACTATAACGTTCTTTAAGAGTAGGCAAATCTAAGAAAAAAATTTCATCGAAACGCCCTTTCCGCATTAGCTCAGTTGGCAGAGCTAAAACATTATTAGCTGTTGCAACTATAAATACATGCGCTTTTTTTTCAGATAACCAAGTTAAAAAAGAGCTTAACACACGATTAGTAGTTCCACTATCCATATTAACTGAGATTTTTGTAAAAGCTTTATCTATCTCATCTATCCACAATATACAAGGCTCTAATTGCTCAGCTAATTGAATAACTTTTCTAATACGTTCTTCAGATTCACCAACCAAACTAGCAAAAACTTTACCTATATCTAATTTTAGTAAAGGTAATTGCCACTGCTTAGATATTGCTTTAGCACTTAATGATTTACCTGTTCCTTGAATACCAACCAAAAGAACCCCTTTAGGTGCAGGTAAGCCATAATTAAAAGCTTGAGTAGAGAAAGAAAAAGCACGCTTACTGAGCCATAGTTTTAAATTATCTAAACCACCGATATCTTCCCATTGATCTTGCATTGTATATAGATCAAGTACATCTGTTTGACGAATTAGCTCTTTTTTTTCTTCTGCAATAATTGAAATTACACTTTCTAAGGATTTAGTAGAAAAAACAAATTTAGAAATAGACTTTCTAATCCTGTCTATAGAAAAACCTTTATAAGCTAAACATAGACTATCTATATAAGATGTTGAATCAACATGCAAAACATCAAATAAGCGCTGTAATTCTATTTTAATTTCTTCATAACTGGGCAAAGGGAAATCAACAATATTAATAACCTCTTTTAATAAACGAGGCACCTGTATTTCTGGAGCTAGTATAATAATATAAGAATTTGATTCACGTAAATGTTGCACAAGATTCTTAACTTTTCTAATTATACTAATATCGTTTAAAAATACATGATAATCTTTAAAAATAAAAATCTTTAGATTTTTACTAGTTTGCTTTTCAATAAACTCCAAAGCCCCTAGAGGATTGCGAGACTTTTGTGATACATAATTTGGATTATTATGATAGCCCTTAATAAAATCCCAGAAATATATTGATATATTATTCTCTTGTGTTTTCAAAACAGTCTGTATAGTTTGAATAAATCTATCTTCTTCTTCTGTTACAACGTATAAGCATACATATTGTGATGCTAATAAGAGTTTTAATTTTTCTTGAAATGACATTATTGTGAATTGAATAGATTTTACTCAGTTAAGACTAACTCATATATTAAATCTTAATCTAGCCAATAATTTTTTTTCTTCTTTTTTTTCTTCTAGAATTTAGGACCCTTTGGCCTTGCTTAGTTTTCATCCTTGCTCGAAAACCTGATTTTTTCAATTTTTTACGATTAGTTCCTGTTAAAGTTACTTTACTCATTTTATTTATGTTTTAAAATTAAATATTTTGAAAAATTAAGAATATAAGATATACTACAATTATATAACCACATTTTATTTTTTGTATAGTACTAGACATTCCAAAAAATTATCTGAAAGCACAATGATTATTATTTATCTAATACTAATAGTACCAATATGTTTTTTTTTAACTAAAGAAATCAAAAACATTAGTATATTTTTATTAATAGTTCAAAAACAGACATATTTATTGAGCAAATCTACTTCGTTAATTAACATCTATGAAGAAGATATTTTGAGCCTAGCACAAGTATATATTAGCAGAAAACAATGGATCAACTGTATAATGTTACTTGAAAGCTACTTAAATGAATCTACAAATGATACAAATCTAATAGAAATTTATAAATGTATCGGTTTCTGCTATTTTTCTAAAAATTTTTATCGCTTAGCTGAAGATTACTATAAAAAAGGCCTGGAAAAATCCCCTTCAAATTTTGATTGTTTAAAACATTTAAAACAGATATATTCAAAAAACAATCTAAACAATCCAGCTAAGCTAAAAGATATAAATCGTAAAATTAGTTTACTATAAATCGGGATAGCAGGATTTGAACCTGCGACATCCTGCTCCCAAAGCAGGCGCGCTACCAAACTGCGCTATATCCCGAATAAACAATAATATATTAACATAACAAATAAAGATTGTCTAACTTATTATTATAAGGGATACCAAAACATACCTTTAACACCATCAGGGTCAGTAATGAAACCAATATTTCTATAAAAACTAACTACTTGCGGGTCTGCAAACAAAGTTATAGTACTTATATCGTAATATCTTAGTTCTTTAACTATTTGATCCATTAAAATTTTGCCTAAGCCACATCCTTGAAAGTCAGGGTGAATTACAACATCCCATATAGTAGCATTAAATGCTGTATCTGAAGTAGCTCTAGCAAAACCTATTAATTTTTGCCTATTACATTCTTTATAAAATAAAGATATCGTCAAAAAGCTATGCTCAATAGCTATTTTAACTTTATTTATTGGCCTTCTAACCCAACCAACAGAATCACACAACTGCTCCAATTCATATAAATTAATATTTCTACCTGTTTGTAAATATATATCTAATACTTTACCATCTTTTTCAAAATGCTTAATTAGCAAATTGTTTTCGATAGAGCTTTTACCTATTGCAGCATTATTTAAATTAGTATCTTGCGGATTGCTGAAAAAAAAGTTCCAAAAAGTCATAAATTTATTTAATTACATAATGCTTTCGTTATATTTTCAATACTATAAACCGAATTATCTTGAGATGAATTTCAATAAATATTACCACATTCACACAAAATACTAGTTATAAAGTATTATAAATATAGTATAACGTACTTAATACTATAAATTCATATGTAACTTTTTTGTTATATCTTATAAAAAATATATACTTATCATGATTAATATATGAAGAAATTTTATATTGTTATATTCACAATATTTTTTCAAGCGTTTATTATACCTAACACAGTAAATGCAGATGTAGCAGGATTAGTTCCTTGTAAAGAATCAACAGCATTTAATAAAAGGCTTCAAAATAGTGTAAAAAAATTAGAAGCTCGCTTATCAAAATATGAGCCTTCAACACCACCTAATTTAGCAATTAAAAAACAAATACAAAAAACACAAGCTAGATTCGAAAAATATAGTAAGTCTGGCATATTATGTGGCCAGGATGGATTACCTCATTTAATTGCAGATGGAAGATGGAATCACGCTGGCGAGTTTATGCTACCAGGATTACTTTTTATTTATATAACTGGATGGATAGGATGGGTTGGAAGAGGTTATTTGCAAGCTATTGCAAGTACCAATAAACCAACAGAAAAAGAAATTATTCTTGATGTACCGCTAGCTATCAAGTTTTCATTATCAGGATTCACATGGCCATTAGCAGCTATTCAAGAATTTACTAGCGGTAAGTTGCTAGCTTCTAATAAAGACATTACTATTTCACCTCGTTAATTAAGGACATCATATAATTACATTAAAAAGTTTTGAGGAACATACACATGAATAATGACTTGTTAAAATATCTATCAACAATACCAGTTATAGGAGCTATTTGGATAACATTTACAGCTGGATTTATTATAGAAATCAATCGATTTTTCCCCGATATTTTATTCTTTTCTTTATAGAAGAATAACATGAATATCTTTTAATTAAAAACAAAAACAAGCTTATAGTATGTATAGCTTGTTTTTGTTATTCTTGATCTATAACTTTGTTAAGATAAGATAAAGATAAAAAGAATACATTACATGAATAATAATTTCATATGAGTTTAATAAGTCAAGTTATACTCAATGCAGATAACGAATTAAGATATCCAAGTATAGGTGAGCTGAAAACTATACAAAACTATTTACTTACAGGTGAAAAACGCATAGTAGTAAGCTCTATTCTACGAGACAAAGAAAAAATCATAATACAAAAAGCAAGCAAAACCATTTTTAAACTACATCCTGAATACATTGCTCCTGGTGGCAATGCTGAAGGAGCCCGTAGAAGATCTCTATGTTTACGTGATTACAGTTGGTATTTAAGACTAATTACATATGGTATCATAGCTGGAGATAAAGAAGCTATTGAAAAAATAGGTGTTATAGGTGTACGTGAAATGTATAACTCTCTTGGAGTACCTGTATTAGGTATGATAGATGCTATAAGATGCTTAAAAAATGCCACCCTAGAATTACTAATAACAGAAGATAGAACAATAGTTGGCCCTTATTTTGATTTCATAATTCAAGGTATGTCATAAATATATATAGAGTACTCATACACAAATAGTTGATCCGTTATCTATATTAATGGTATAATTAATTCATACTCGGAAAGTTACATATGTGACAGCTGAAATTTGTCAGGACTGGAAAGTAGCAGCAATCAAACTGAATTACATAGGTATATTTTTCGGGTTTTATTATTCTATAAATTCAATACTATTGAAATTAATAAATTATTCATCAACACTTTCAATTCTATTAGATACAGACATTTATTCCTGCATAAAAGAGAATAATTTTAATTTTTATAATTCAATTAAGTATTGAAATATGACATTATTAAGTAAGCAGGGAGCAAGTATTATTGCTACAGGTTCCGCAGTACCCGAATTGTGTATAAACAATCATGAGATTAGTAAAGTAGTTGAAACATCTGATGAATGGATTGTTAGCCGTACAGGTATTAAAGAAAGAAGAATCTTAAATGGTATTAATAATTCCATCACTGATTTAGCTACTTTAGCTGCAATGAGAGCCTTAAATAGGATATCGATGGACCCTTTAAAAATTGATTTAATTATTTTGGCTACTTCAAGTCCAAATGATTTATTTGGAAGTGCAAGTCAAATACAAGCAAACATAGGAGCTTATAATGCTGCTGCTTTTGATATCACAGCAGCATGCTCAGGATTTATTATCAGTTTAACTACCGCAACCCAATTTATAGAAAACGGTGTATACAACAATATACTTGTAATAGGTGCAGATGCTTTATCTAAATGGACAGATTGGTCTGATCGCAGTACATGTATATTATTTGGCGATGGTGCTGGTGCTATAATTCTTCAAAGCTGCTTACCAGATGACAAAGGTATTTTAGGTTTTCAACTTAATACTAATGGACAAAAATATAATCAACTTTGCCTTGCATATAAAGATTATTGTGATACATCTAACTCTTTACAAATAACTCAAGGTGCATTTAATAAAATTACTATGAACGGTAGGGAAGTATACAAATTTGCTGTCTCACAGGTGCCAGAAAGCATAGAAAAATGCCTCTGCAAATTAAATATACCTATTGAAGAAATCAACTGGATAATTTTACATCAAGCCAATAAAAGAATATTAGAAGCTGTTGCTAATAAACTTATTATAAATAATAATAAATTCATATCGAACTTAGACAAATATGGTAATACTTCTGCAGCTTCCATTCCATTGGTTTTAGATGAAGCTGTAGGTAAACAAACTATTCAGAGAGGACAAAAAATAATTATTTCTGGCTTTGGAGCAGGATTAACATGGGGGACAATTGCTATAAAATGGAAATATTAACTGAAAAGAAAAAAAAGTATTTTTATATTACAATATAATTATTAGATATAATTAGATAAAGAGTTAATTATAACTTATATGTTTTTATCTAATTAACAAAAATTTTACTGGCAAATTATTTAAAGGATATATCTATAAATGACTTCATCATTATCAAGTTTTTTAAATAGCTTAATACTAGGAGCTATAATTGTTGTTGTTCCCATTACGTTAGCATTACTATTTGTGAGTCGCAAAGATAAAACCATAAGAGATTAAACAACTACAATAACAAAAGGGTTGACAGTTAAAAACTATTAACCGTTAATCCTTAAATTCAAATTTCATATTATATACTTATACTATATGTCACTATCTGAATGGTTAAATACCAAACGCAATATTTCTATTAAACAGACTTTTGATGAAATTAATCTAAAAGTACCTGAAGGTCTTTGGATAAAATGTGACTCATGTGGACTACTAATGTACTATAAAACTCTCAATAAAAATTCAAAAGTTTGTCCTAAATGTACACATCACTTTCCTACTTCTAGCCAGGAAAGAATTAAACAACTTTTAGATTACAATTCTTGGCAACCTATAAACTATAATCTAGCTTCTACTGATCCTTTAGGGTTTTCTGATCGAAAATTATATAGTTCTAGATTAATGGATATGAAATCTAAGACAGGGCTATTTGATGCCGTACAAACAGGTATAGGTAGTATTAATCAAATCAAATTGGGTTTCGGCATAATGGATTTTCGCTTTATGGGAGGCAGTATGGGTTCAGTAGTTGGAGAAAAACTGACTAGATTAATAGAATATTCTACTAAAAACAATCTACCTATTGTTATTCTTTGCGCTTCAGGTGGAGCAAGAATGCAAGAAGGTATGCTGAGTTTGATGCAAATGGCAAAAATTTCTTCTGCTCTCTATAAACATAGAGAAAAACATCTTCCCTATTTTACAGTATTAACATCCCCTACAACTGGAGGCGTAACTGCAAGTTTTGCTATGCTAGGTGACCTAATAATAGCAGAGCCTAAAGCTTTAATTGCATTTGCAGGGAGAAGAGTTATAGAACAAACAATTAAAGAAGACTTACCTAAAAATTTTCAAACTTCTGAGTATCTATTTAAACATGGCTTTATTGATATGATTATATCTAGACTAGATTTAAGAAAAAATCTTGGACAAATATTATCATTATATAAATAACAAAGAGTTTTCATTATACAACTTATAATTAATAAATAAACAATATAATAATAATCATAATTAGGATATTTATTTATAAATATCAATATTTAACAATTAATTTATAAATTACTTAGTGCCGATACAATTTCTGTATTATTATATATCAATAGTTTCCTATTTCAAAATATAAAATATAGATACAATTATGATAAAAAGAAATATTTATTTATCGCTAATATTATCACTTCTTTTCATTACATTTCAAGGGCAATCAAGTTATGCAATAGAATTAGACGAAACAACAAGAAGAGTACCTTTAGAAGAATCAGGCAAAACTATTATTTTAACACCTGAACAAGTAAAACGAGGAAAACGTTTATTTAATAATTCATGCGCATCATGTCATAATGGTGGTATAACAAAAACCAACCCTAATATAGGTTTAGAACTTGAATCACTAAGTTTAGCAACACCAGCTAGAAATAATATACAAAGCTTAATAAGCTATATGAAAGATCCAACTAGTTATGATGGTGCCACTTCAATTGCAGAACTTCATCCAAGTATTAAAAGTGCCGAAATTTTTCCGAAGATGCGTAACTTAACAGATGAAGATTTATTTGCAATAGCAGGTCATATTCTTATGCAACCTAAAATAGCAGCTGAAAAATGGGGAGGGGGCAAAATTTATTACTAGAAATTGTAATATACTTCAATTTTCTATAAAAGCTGCCACAAATACATATAATATATATAATTACATTATACTTTTAAAGGGAAATTTTATATGAGAAGATTATTCATACTTTTATTACTGTCTAGCCTAACACTATTATCGAAAGAAGTATTAGCAGCTGACTTAGAATCCGGTAAACAAATTTTTGTAGCTAACTGTTCTGCATGCCATGTAGGAGGTAATAACGTTTTAATCGCTGAGAAAACTCTAAAAACAGACGCTTTAGAAGAAAATGAAATGAAAAGCGTACTAGCTATTACAAATCAAGTCAAAAACGGCAAAAATGCTATGCCTGCATTTGGTGGCCGTTTAGCTGATGAAGATATTGAAAATGTAGCTAATTATGTTTTAGACCAAGCAGAAAATGGTTGGTAACTTATTTTTTTAAGTATATACAAACTTAATAAATAGTATATTCTAGTATCAAAATAATTGAATATACTATTTATTAGTATAACTTATTATTTCTCTAATATCTTCAAAAGAATTTAATAATGATACAGAATTTATATCAATCAACTCTTCTTCTTAATAACGGACAAAAATATCAAGGCTGGTCTTTAAGTAATAATTTTACAATCTCCGGTGAAATTGTATTCAATACAGGTATGACGGGTTATCAAGAGATTATGACTGACACTAGTTACTCAGGTCAGATAATCATATTCGCCTACCCTGAAATTGGTAACTGTGGGATTAATATTGAAGATTATGAATCATCTAATATACAAGTCAAGGGTATTATAGCTAAAAATATTTGCATGCATCCATATAATTGGCGCAATAATATTAGTTTATGCCATTATTTAATACACAATAACATACCTCATATTTTTGGCATAGATACTAGAAAATTAACTAAAAACATTAGACATAACGGAGTAATGCAAGGTTGCATATCTAGTGAATTGTTTCAAATAAAACTCCTGCAAAAACAGATAACAAGCACTATAGCTATCGAAGAAAAAGATAAAGTATTAGAAGTTACAACATGTAAAGCTTATAAAATTTGGAGAGATAATAGCTATATCACGTATTTTTCTTATTTAAATCAAATAACGAACACTCCATCATGGCAGCCATTAAATTATAGAATTGTAATTATAGATTTTGGTGTTAAAAGTAATATTATATCTAGATTGATTAGATATGGGTGTAAAGTATTTGTTATACCAGCAAATAGCACCTATAACTTTATTCTCAATCATCAACCAGATGGAATCTTACTCTCTAATGGCCCTGGTGACCCTTCTAAAGTTGATTACGCTATTAAAACGATAAAACAAATTATTAATAATACAAATATTCCCTTATTTGGTATTTGTATGGGTCATCAAATTATTAGCTTAGCACTAGGTTTCAATACATTTAAATTAAAGTTTGGACATAGAGGTTTGAACCATCCTACAGGAAACAAGCAAATTTCAGAGATAACAAGCCAAAATCATGGCTTCGCAGTGAAATTAAAGGAGAACTATCAAAGTGATATAAAAATTACACATCTAAATTTAAATGATTATACAGTAGCAGGTTTACTGCACAAAAAGAAACCTATATTTTCAGTTCAATATCATCCAGAAGCAAGTCCTGGACCTCATGACTCTGAGTATTTATTTAAATCTTTTATACGAATGATTCAATTGATTAAAGAGAAACATAATTATTCTATATCCCATGCTGGATGATTAAATAAAGCTGATAATACCTGCACACCCCTGAGTTGATTAAACAAAGGTAAGTGCCCTTCTGGTGCATTAATATTCCAGATAAAATCATCTGGATATCTTCGTGGACTTCCTAAATCTTTCCACTGAATTTTATTCCAGAATATTTCCCAATTATGTTCATTAGATAACCAAATTTTCCTTTGAATGGAAAAGCCAAACTTACCACGGGAATATAAACGCCACAACATATCAATGGTAGATAAATCTTCTGATGGCAACATAAAAATATCTGTAAAATAAAGCCAATTACGTTCACTAAAGTCACTTAAACCAGCAAGTTTACACAAATATGATTGAGTTAGTTTATCAGCTTCTTTAAAACTTTGGAGCATAAGCATATCTTGTAAAGGCTGATAATCAATTCTTAAAGAAGATGGAAACTCTATTAAACCGTCTTGAAAATAACTATTTAATTTATTTGAAACAGACTGGTTATCTAATTTACGTAAAATTTCAAAAATAATGCCATCTAAATAATCAGGTAATTCCTTATTGAAAATACATTTTTTAATCAATAAATCTACCAATAGATCCTCTGAGCCATCATCAATTATCTGATTAATGAGTTTTAATTGCTCATTGAAAGAATTGAAACCTCTAGACTTAATATTTACTAATTTATTTAAAATCCTTTGATTCTTTTCTATGATATCAGTCATTATAATGAAATAAAATATTTAATAAAATTATTATATCGATTTTTAGGTGCTATAAATATTACAATAAATAACATATTATATATACTATTTATTTTTCTCTTGTATGTATAATCGAGAAGTAATAATTTTAATTATTAGTATAAATGAATTTGAGCATAAATTAATAAATATATATAGAATAATTTTACCTAAGATTAACAAAATTTCCTCCAACTTTGGTATTATTAAATCTTGTATTTCAATAAAAAGAATAGTAAAGAACTGCCCTGTTGATAAATTAATCATATCTTCAAATCTAGAACTATAAATATATTTAGCAATAATACCATGTGAACTTATCAAAAGCACACGATAGCGAGAATTGTAAATACTTTTAGGGTAGTCAATATATAAATAAATTAAATTTTGATAGGTTAAAACATTTTTAAAATAAGCTAATGATCTTATAGAAAGATAGCAAGGGTTACATAACTTGTATTCATTTAAAAAAGCAGATATTTGCAATAAACTTGTGCAACTATCTAATACTAAATAAAGAACTAAATTGCTTAACTGTATTAATGATGTTTCCAACAGAATAGCAATATAAGAACTGGGTGTACTGGCATAAGTAAAACCTAAAGAATTATCTTGAATAGCTGAAGAACCAAAAACTATATAAATCAATAATTTTTGAATTATAATTTTATACTCAGAGATTATTAAACTGAAGTAATTATCTTCCATAAAAAGATTTAAAGGGATATATTTTTTAAATATACTTTTAGTATCTACTAAAGATTCTAAAAAACGCTTTTTAGATTTTTTAATTAGGTCACATACTATCTTATAATTTAAAGCTTTAATATTTTCAGGACTAAGATTCAATTCAACAATGTCTAAAATCAATATTTCTAATTCATCTAAAAAAGATTCAAATAATACTTGTTTACTACGAATATTTAGTAAATCTGTATAAAGGGAAAAGCTTGTATAATTTACTAAATTATTTGAGAATTTATTTTTTATATTAAAAAATAAATAAGCTACTTCATTATTTAAATCTGTACCTGAATTTGTAGGCCATAATCTTGTCATACTATATTCACTATAACTTATAATCTATCTTAACTTTACCTAAATTTTATACATAATTATATAAAACGTAATTAATATACTCAAATATTAAAACAATTATATTGATCACAGACTATCATATAATATATATTATAATAAAAAAAATAAGTTATTTGACAAATAGAAAAATGTACAATTACTATTTTGCGCTTGCTAGCGTAAACTTTTTAACACATGAAGAACCTGTAGAAGAAATTCTTCGAGAAAGAACTAATTACTATAATAGTATTAACAAAGACATAGACTTTTGGCTTATTCGTAATCCAGACTTTATAAAGAACAATATAACTTTTAATCAAAAACAACCTATCTCTTATGCAGCTATTATTTCATTAGACAAAGACTTTATTCAGTGGCTTAAACTTAGATTAATATTTGTTATAACAGGCGAGTTTAGATCACAGTTAGATACACATAATATAAATACTTTATCACTATAAATATATAGCTAATTTTCTGTAAACACCTTATCTTGGGGAGGTGTTACAAACAAAGTCAAAATCTCACGGCTAAAAGTTTCTGCTGCTTTAGATTTATAGCGATTAGGATTGATAATTATCGACAACATTCTTTTAATAGTTACATTTTCTATTCTAGCCCAATGTAATATGCCCAATTCTAATTCCTTTGCAATAGCCGAGACAGAAACAAAAGCAGCACCTAAACCTGATTGAACAGCATTTTTTATTGCTTCTACAGAATTAAGTTCCATTTCTATCTTAAATCTACTACTATCTATATCATGTTGATTTAATACTTTATCTATTACTTTACGAATTGTGGATTGTGTATCCAAAGCTATAAAACGCAATCTATACAGATCTTCTTTTTGAATATATGGCACTTTAGAAAATACATGAGAAGTTGGCAAAATAAGTGCTAATTCATCTTCAGCATATGAAGTAACATGAAGAGTCTCTTTAAGTTCATTAGGAACTTCTCCTCCTATAACAGCCAAATCCACCTGACCATTTGCAACACTCCATGATATCAAACGGGTTGAATGTACCTGCAATTGAACATTAACCTGAGGATATCTTTGCCTAAATAATCCTATTAATCGTGGCATTAAGTAAGTACCTGTAGTTTGACTAGCGCCTATTACAAGAGTACCTCCTTGTAAGTTTTGTACATCTTCTAAAGCACGACAAGTTTCTTCACATAATGCTAAAATACGACTACCATACCTTAATAATAAATTACCTGCTTCTGTTAAAGTAGCTTTTTTATTAGTGCGCTCAAATAGAGGTATATTTAATTGTTTCTCTAAATTTTGTATCTGTAAACTAATAGCTGGTTGTGATACATATAAACTATCCGCTGCACGTTTAAAGCTTCCTTCTTTTACAATAGCTTTTAAAATTCTTAACTGATCTAAAGTAAAGGGCAAATCTCTCATATAGTTCAATTATATTTGTATATCATAACAATTAATATATACTGTAAATATCATTTTGTATACTAAGATAATATAGTAAAGAAATAAAGAGATATAACGTTATTTCATGTAATCAGATTATAATATAATTTAGTTCTGTATCAATTTATTAAGGAGATATAATGGATATAAGACTTCTAATTGTACTAACTCCAGTTTTAGCTGCTGGCTCTTGGGCTTTATACAATATAGGGAGAATAGCTATACAGCAATTCAGAAGTATGTAAAACAGTTTAGTAATAGAATTACATTTATTATTAAAGTAGAAAAACTACAATCTATGTATTTTTTCTGCTTTTTGTTTGGAAATTATAATATATATAAATACAGATAAGGTCTTTCAATGTACTGTAAATCATTTTATAATTAAATAATAAATAAATCATATAATCAAAAAAATTTTTACCTATTATGGCTGTACCCAAAAAACGTACTTCAAAATCAAAATCTAGATCTAGGAAAGCTAATTGGAAGCGAAAAGCTCAAATAGCTGCTAAAAAGTCAATTTCTTTAGCTAAATCATTATTAAACAATAAACAGAATAGTTTTATATATACTGATTTTAATAATGAGACCAAATTGGTTTAATTTAATGAGGACTTAACATATATTCTAGTCTATGGATCAAATTATTCTAAATAATTATTTACCTAATTTACATAAAATCAGTAAAAGTTTTGCCCTCAAATTAATACAATCAAAAGAAATCTGGTTATTTAATTGTCAAGAGGGTTGTCAACATAATTTAATAAAAAAGAATCTCAAAATAAATAACATTAGCAAGATTATTTTTACGAAATTAGATACAGATAACATAAGTGGACTTATTGGGCTACTATCAAGCCTGAATTTAATCGGTCGAAAAGAGAATATACAAATATATAGCCCGGAAGGTATAGACAATTATTTAGATTTATCAAAAAAGTACTCTCAAACAAATTTTAAGTACAAAATATATATTTATCAACTACAGACTGGATTAGTTATAAAAGAGTATAATTATAAATTATATATATTTATTAAAAATAAAGAATATGCTTTATACTTAATTTCAAGAGAAAAGTATGGTCAATTTAAACTTAAGAAAGCTGATATATTTTATCTAATTGAAGGACCTTTGTACGGGCAATTAAAACAAGATAACTGTTTTTTACTACCTGATGGTACAATAATACAAGGAAATTATTTTAAAAATAAGAATATGACAGGTAAACAAATAGCATTGATCAAACATAAATACCATACTAGAACTCAAAATGAAGCTAGCAAGATATACGCTATCAAAGTATAAATATAAATAAAATATGGTATGCTATATTTCAATATAAATTAATATCAAGGTTATATAATTTATTCAAAAAAATTTTATTATTCACTAACTTTAAATTCTTATGTTATATGCAATAATCGAAGCATCTGGGAAACAGCTATGGGTAGAGCCCGGTAAATTCTATGATATAAATTATACTGGTGGTCAACCTGGAGATATAATACAATTCAATAGAATTTTATTAAAGCATGATAAAAATAAAATTGAAGTTGGCCAACCATGTATAAAATCTACCTGTATAAAGGCTACTATATTAAAACATCTAAAAGGGCGCAAAATTACTGTATTTAAAATGAAGCCCAAAAAGAACCAAAAAGTTAAACAAGGACATAGGCAAATATTAACTAGACTCTTAATACATTCTATTGATAATGAATAAATAGATTAAATATAACAAGGAATATCATGGCTCACAAAAAAGGTAGCGGTAGTACAAAAAATGGACGTGATTCACGATCAAAAAGATTAGGTGTCAAAAGATATGGCGGAGAAAAAGTCAATGCTGGTACTATAATTATACGACAGAGAGGAATTTATGTTAAAGCTGGTAATAATGTAAAAACAGGTAAAGATGATACTTTATTTTCATTAATTTCCGGTAAAGTCAAGTTCGAAATTTTCAACAAAAAACATAAAAAAGTAAGTGTATATCCTATATAAATATAATGAATTATACGTATAAAATCTTATATTATTTATCCCTAGCTATATCTATAGAATGGTAAAAAAAATTGTTGTATCTTATTTTAATAATATAGCAGCTATTTTACAGAACAATAAAATTCAAGAAGTCATTCTTGTTAAAAATACATATCAGGTAAATGATATATACATAGGTGCTGTACAAAAGATTTTTTCTAGTATAAACGCTGCTTTTATCAAGATGGGTAAATCAGGTAAAAGTGGCTTTATACATGTTAATGATCTTAAATGCTTAAAAAGGCAACGTAATATAAATCGAATCACAGATATATTATCTATTAACCAATTAATACTAGTACAAATTGTAAAAGAACCCACATTAAATAAAGGGCCTAGATTAACTACAAATATAAATTTATTTGGCAAATATGTTATATTGATACCATTTGGCAATGGTATTCAGATATCAAATAAAATATATGATGAAAATGAACGTTTATATCTTTATTCACTAGCTCTATTATTAAAACCTGTAACAATGGGTTTATTAATAAAACCCACAGCCATAGGAGTTACAGAAGCTGTTATTATTGAAGATCTCCAGAGTTTAAAAAATCAATGGCATTTTATTGAAAAATCTGTTATATATACATATCAACCTAAACTTATCTATAAAGACAAAGATCTAGTTAAAACTGTCATTAGAGATTTTCATGATAGAAATGTTCAAAAAATTATTATTGACTCCGTATTGGGTTTAAAGCAACTGAATTATTTTTTTAACAAGTGGAAAATATCTATAATACAAACAAAGTTACAATTATACGATAAACAGGAATGTATACTTAACCAATTTAATGTTAAAGAAGCTATTTTTCATGCATTACAATCTAAGGTTCATTTAAGTTCTGGTGGCTATATTATTATAGAAAGCAATGAAGCACTTACAGTTATAGATGTTAATTCTGGGTCATTTAATAAAACAGACAATTCTAAAGAGACTATTTTAAGAACTAATTTTTATGCTGCTATCGAAATAGCATATCAACTAAGAATGAGGAATATTAATGGAGTTATAATTGTAGATTTTATTGATATGCAATCCCAAAAAGACCAATTACAATTACTAGAACATTTTAGTAAAGTTCTGAGAAGTGATCACAGTAAACCTCGTATTGTACAGTTATCAGAACTAGGTTTAGTCGAGCTCACAAGAAGACGTAGAGGTCAAAGTTTACAAGAATTATGCAATTACAAGAATTATGCAAATATATACCTAAAAAACTACTTATTACATAATATTCATAAATCAAAAGAATATAATCAATGGGATAAAAATTTATTAATTCATAAAAATATTAAGTCTTTGTTCTTCAATAAACAATTCAACAGGAAAATTCCCTTGTATAACAAAAAAGTTACACATGGCACAGACAAAAAAAATAAACCATATAATCATAAATCTTTTCTATATTATGATCATATAAATAAAATAAGCTTACTAAGACTAAAAGCCAACTATATTGCCCCACTAATATTATATTCTAAATTAGTTGAAGAAACCTGTCTGTAAATTTAAAAACCGTTGCATTAATTAAATAATGCAACGGTTTTAGTATAATTTATGCTAAGGCTAAACTTATAATTTAGTTTTAAAATTAACCATTAACTGAAGGAGCTATTAAAGCTACTGGTAATGATTCATTAGAAGCTAAATCTAATGGGAAGTTATGTGCATTACGCTCATGCATTACTTCCATACCTAAGTTAGCTCTGTTTAAAATATCAGCCCAAGTATTGATTACACGGCCTTGGCTATCAACAACAGATTGGTTGAAGTTGAATCCATTTAAGTTAAACGCCATTGTGCTTACAGACATAGCTGTAAACCAGATACCTAATACAGGCCATAGACCTAAGAAGAAATGTAATGAACGAGAGTTATTGAAACTTGCATATTGGAAGATTAAACGACCAAAATATCCGTGAGCAGCTACAATATTATAAGTTTCTTCTTCTTGACCAAACTTATAACCGTTGTTAGCTGATTCATTTTCAGTTGTTTCACGAATCAAACTAGAAGTTACTAGAGAACCGTGCATAGCACTAAATAAAGAACCACCAAATACACCTGCTACACCTAATTGATGGAAAGGATGCATTAGAATGTTGTGCTCAGCTTGGAATACAAGCATAAAGTTGAATGTACCTGAAATACCTAAAGGCATACCATCAGAGAAGCTTCCTTGACCTATTGGGTATACAAGGAATACTGCTGCTGCTGCTGCAACAGGTGCTGTGAAAGCAACTGAAATCCAAGGACGCATACCTAAACGGTAGCTTAATTCCCATTCACGTCCAATATAACAACATACACCTAATAAAAAGTGTAGAACGATTAATTGGTAAGGACCACCATTATATAGCCATTCATCTAAAGATGCAGCTTCCCAAATAGGGTAAAAGTGGATTCCAATAGCTGCAGAGCTAGGAATTACAGCACCAGAAATAATATTGTTTCCATATAGAAGAGAACCTGCAACTGGTTCACGGATTCCATCAATATCAACTGGTGGTGCAGCAACGAATGCAATGATGAATACTGATGTAGCTGTTAATAGTGTTGGGATCATTAGTACACCAAACCAACCAATATATAGACGGTTTTCAGTACTAGTAATCCAAGTACAGAAACGTTCCCACAGGCTTGCGCTTTCGCGTCTTTCTAAAGTAGCAGTCATAATAATTTTTGTTTTTTAGGATAAATTAAGGATACTTCCCAAGGTTTTTTACTCTTGTTAGTAATATTATTACAGCTACACTAAATAATTGTAAAGTATAAGTGTATTTTTTTTGCCAAGCTCACTAAGTTTATTCATAAAAACAATAGTTACACTTGACCTTTTTTTATTAATCGATAACACTTAATAAAAGACACAAATAATTAAGTTTATTCATAAATAGTTTTAACATTATATTATTTGTCATAATAAAAACTTTTTAGTTATTACATCAATTTATATGTCACATTTTAATAGAATAAAAACAAAGATTAATAATTTACCTATACTTAAAGCTACTCTAAAAGAATTAGGTTATAATTACAGCTGCGAACAACGATATATTAAAGATTTAAATGGCAATACTCAAACTGTAGATCTAATTGCTGAGAATAATAAAGAAAATCTATTAGGCTTTATTTGGGATGGCCAAGAATATAATCTAATTACAGACCTGCAAATGTGGAATCAACAATTATCATTCGAATGTTTTTTTGACAATATGATGCAGCAATATGCAATAAAATCTATTCATTATACAAGTATGCAAGAAGGATTTAATAAATTAAGTCAAGAACAATTATCTGATGGATCTATTAAAATAATTGTTCAACGTTGGTCTTGATTTTCAAACATGCGGACGGAGAGACTTGAACTCTCACGAGAAAAACTCACTAGAACCTAAATCTAACGTGTCTACCAATTCCACCACGTCCGCTTTAAAGATAGTACAACTATATCACAATTAATAAATTATATCAAAAAGGTATTGTAAGATACTAATTAAAGATTATCAATAGGTTGATATATTAGTCTTAATTTGTTATATTGATACTCAGTTTAATCCTCAGTAGCTCAGTGGTAGAGCGATCGGCTGTTAACCGATTGGTCGTAGGTTCAAATCCTTCCTGGGGAGATTTTTAGTATCTTCATTTATTAATACAAAAACTCATTAACCAATGAACTCATTAAATAACATACAAATAAAATTGTACTATATAGAACAATATTTTTCACACATTCTGTCAACAAACCTAAACTACTTTAATGCATTAACTTTATTTTTCTTAATTGTGGGTGGCTCTATGACAAGCTTAAATCCATGTTTTATATCTATAGCACCATTAACTATATCGTATATATCCTCACAAAAAAATAATTATCTCAGTTTATTTTTATTTTCAACTGGCTTAATAAATAGTTTCTTATTCATGATAATCGTAATTTATTTTATAGATTATCAATACAAATGGATATTTAAATCATTACCTATAGTTTCATCAAGTATTATAATATTTTTAGGACTATATCTATTGCAAATTTGGAATCTTAATATTATAACTACAAATTATAATAGAACTATTTTCAAGAAGAATAGTCAAATAAATTTTTTTATTATGGGTACTATAATTGGATTTTCTTCTATACCATGTAGCACACCTATATTAACAACTATATTATTTTGGATTTCATTTACATCAAATCCTTTATGGGGATTAATATATCTATTATTTTATATACTAGGTCTTATCTTACCGATAATAACCTTACTTAATTTAATCAACCATTACCAAAATTTCACTATTTTCAGTAGATTATGGAATAAAAGTATTTCATTAAGTGGATCTATAACACTTAGTATTGGTACATTTTCACTATTAAATCAACTTTTTTCTTGACAACTATAATTAACTCTTATGACAATAAATAAATTAAAAAGTTTTTTCTGGGCTATAGCTAAGAAATTTAGTAATTTAAATTTTTCTATTTTTCTTTTATTATGTATATCTATTTTTAGCATGTTAGGCACAGTTATAGAACAAAATCAAACTTTAGAATATTATAAGAATACTTATCCAAATCCACATAAGGATTTCTCTTTACTACAATTTAACTGGAAAATCATTATTATAAGTGGCCTAGATCATCTTTATGACAATTGGTGGTTTTTACTACTACTATCTTTATTTTTTCTGAGTTTAACTAGCTGCACTCTTTCGCGCCAACTACCTAGCTTAAAGTATGCAAGAAACTGGAAATTCTCAAAATCCAATAGCAAATTAGAAAAATCAATCAATTTACAAACATTCCGACACAAATATATATCTAATATTATTTATTCTATTAATAAAAAGAACTATTTTTTATTTCATCAAAAAAATAACATTTATGGTCATCAAGGATTGTCTGGAAGAATTGCACCTATTTTTGTCCATATGAGTATTATTTTAACTATCTGTGGATCTTTAATAGGCTTATTATGTGGATTTACAGCTCAAGAAATGATACCTAAAGGCGAAATTTTCCATATTAAAAATATAATTAAGGTTGGCCAATTAGCTAAATTACCTATAAATATTACAGGGGAGATTAACAATTTTTGGATTGATTATAATACAGATAAATCTATTAAACAATTTTTTTCAAAGATGAAAATATTAAATAACACAGGTAAAACAATTATCGAAAAACAAATTTCAGTCAATCAACCTTTAATTTTCAATCACATATCTTTTTACCAGACTGATTGGCAAATTAATGCCTTACGTTTAAATATAGGACATAAATATAATATACAGCAAACAACTGAAAAAAGAGAAATAAATGGTAAGAGCATATGGATCTCTAGAGTGCCTATTAAGAATAAGCAAATAATATTCCTTGTGATTTACAATTTACAAGATAATATTAATATTTATAATAGTAATGGCAAGTTAATTGATGAAGTTAATAGAAATCAAATTTTTTATATTAATAACAGTCTTATTCAAGTACAAGAGATAATGACAAGCACAGGTATTCAAATTAAAACAGATCCTGGTATACCTATTGTTTATACAGGATTTTTAATTTTAATGATAACTACTATTACTAGTTATATATCATATTCACAAATTTGGATTAATATAGGTAAACATAATTTACATTTAACAGGTTCTACTAATAGAGGTTCATTAGCTTTTGAGAATGATTTTTTATTGATTCAGAAGTCATATAATATTTCCATTACTAACAATCACACTGATGAAATAGGAAATTTTGAACTATAAGATGGCCATTTTGTGTCCATATACTTTCTGGATGAAATTGTACACCCTGTAAATACTTATATTTCCTATGTCTACATGCCATAACTAAACCTTCTTCAGTCCATGCTGTTATTTCTAAATCATCTGGAAAATCATGAGTATCAACAATTAAGCTATGGTACCTAGCAGCATAAAAAGGATTAGGTAAATGCTTAAATAAATCATTATTATTATGCCAAATTCTACTTATTTTTCCATGCACTGGCTTACCTAACTGCTTTATCTTTCCACCAAATATATGACCTATGGCTTGATGACCTAAGCATACACCTAATATTGGTACTCGATGTGCATAGTTTTCTATTAAATTTAATAATTTTCCTGCTTTCTGTGGCGTGCCTGGACCTGGTGACAGAATAATATAGCGAGGGTTAATATAATCTATGTCTTTTACAGATATTTCGTCATTCCTAGCAACTTTTATAGGACAACCTAAACGTCCTACATATTGGACTAAATTTTGAGTAAAACTATCGTAGTTATCTATGATTAAAATTGTCATTCTACTAAGTCCCTATATTAATATATTTACTTTACAAAGTATATAGATTTATATCAAGTATAAACTTATAAATCAAATAACACATAATAATTAATATAATAAGAAAAATAATTAACTATAGATTATATCTTGCAGGGGAGAACTAGGTAGAGCTTTATCTTGTAAACTCATTCTCCCTGCTAAATAAGCCATGCGTCCAGACAATACACCTAAATTCATTGCTTCAGCCATTAAATAGGGAAAAGAAGCTTTAGCAACAGCTGTATTTAATAAAACAGCAGATGCACCTATTTCCATTGCTCTACTTGCTTCACTAGCAGTACCTATACCTGCATCAATAATAACAGGTACTTTAGTATTCTCAATAATAATTTGTAAATTCTGAATATTTTGTAAACCTTGACCAGAACCTATAGGTGAACCCAAAGGCATAATCGCTGAGCAGCCAATATCTTCTAAATGCTTAGCTAGTATAGGATCTGAGTTAATATAGGGTAAAACAGTAAAACCATTATTTACTAGGTACTCTGCAGCTTTTAGTGTTCCTAAAGGATCTGGTAACAAATATTTGGGATCTGAAATAACCTCTAGCTTTACAAAATTATTATCTAATTGACCTATCCTTTTAGCCATTTCACGACCAAGATAAGCTATTTTAATTGCTTCTTCAGCTGTTGTACAACCAGCTGTATTTGGCAAAAGCCATAATTTCTTCCAATTTAAGCCATCAATTAAATTACTTTTACCAATATATTTTGCATTTTTTGCTCTACGCACAGCTACAGTAATAATATCTGCTGAACTCATATTTATACTAGCTTGAGTTTGCTGAAGATCTTTAAATTTACCTGTACCTAACATAAACCTAGAATTAAAAGACTTACTTCCTATATTTAAAGGTTTATCAAATGATCTCAATAAAGAAAACAATTCAATCGTCATAATTAATAGTTATAAATTTTATATTAACAGAATTTGAAAAATATTATAAATGTATAGTAAAATCTATAAAAATTATATTGCAATATTTTGGATAATAACATATAGGATTAACAACAAAAAACTGCATATTTTTTAGTTACATTATTAACATATAATACTTAGAATATCTATCATGCTTAATCAATTACCTGTATGGACAATTGCTTTTATATTTACATTTATTTTTGTACTACTTTGTCTAGCAATATATCAATCATATAATTTTATAGTTAAATCTTTTAATAAAGAGAATAAAGAATATATTACTATAGTAGATAGACTAGGATCCATATTACCTTATTGGCTTCCACTTTTAGAAGGTTTACAAAATTTTGGACAGCAAATTTTGCCCGATTATCCATTTAGTTTAATGAGTGTATACAAAAAAACTCTAATGCCTATTGTAATCTTTTATGTAACTAATCCTGCACTAGCATTTATTATATTTTTTGTATTATATTATTTATTTGTAAGAACAAAAAGCCCTGTACCTAATCGCCCATTTATTAGATTTAATGTATTACAATCTATATTATTATTTTTAATTAATTCCTTGTTAGGTGCTACCTTTAGAGCTTTACCTATAGAATTTAGAATGAGCTTATATGGATTAATGGTATGCAACACATTATTTTGGTTTGTCTTATCCACTATAGTATATAGCGTGATTAAATCAATTGAAGGTAAGTATGCAAAAATCCCTGTGATTTCTCAGGCAGTTAGAATACAAATTGACAACCAATTATAAATTTCAATACTTTACTATGACATTAAATAACTATGAAACTATATATATTTTAAAACCTGACGTAAACGAAGATAAGAACTTATCTTTAGTCAATGAATATAAGCTGCTAATTAAACAAAGCGGTGGGAAGAACATATTCATACAACATCGTGGTCGACGTAATTTAAAATATAGCATACATAACTATTATGATGGAATTTATGTACAGGTGAATTATGAAGGAAATGGTGAAATTGTAAAAATAATAGAAAAATCTATGAAATTAAATGATCAAATCATTAGATATTTAACAACACGCCAAGATATATTACAAGGCATTAAGTTATAGGTTATAGGATCAAGATAAAGTACTAAAAAATACATGTCTTTATAATTTAAATTGTACAACTAATAGCTAGTAACTATAAGGGCAATAAAAATATACTTGATTATATCGTCATATCTAAACTTTAAAAAACAATTAATTAAATCATCCTCTAAATGATGGAGGAATTCTCTTATGAATAGCAAAAATTAGAATTTTTATTATATAAAATATAATTTTTGGTATTTTATGATCTAAAAAATAAGATACGTTAAATAATTCATTATAAAATATATTTCTAAAACTGAATATTCTATATTTTCATAAAGGAATAATCTATATGATATATTTAAATATACCTTTTATTATCAAGCTATTATATACTCATACTGATTAATACATTAAATAATTATTTAATTGAACAAAGAAATTTATAAAAAATCTACAAATTATTTTAAATAACGTCAAGATATCATTAGAAGTATACATTGGAATTATTGAATGTTCATAGTAGTCTTGATACTGAGCTACTTTCCCAAAAAGTTTTCTCTTAAGTATCATTGCCGCTGTAGCGTTTAACAACCAAGTTCGAGATGGATTGGAGTGGTTCCACTACGCTATAAGTATCAAGACATAATTTATACTACATATTTTTATTGACTTTATTAAGCTTTCGATCTATTAGTACGTCTCAGCTGAATACATTGCTGTACTTACACTTAACGCCTATCTAACGGTTAATCTTACCGTGATCTTAACCATTAAATGGTAAGAGTACTCATCTTGAAGTAGGCTTCCCACTTAGATGCTTTCAGCGGTTATCCTATCCGCACTTGGCTACCCAGCGTTTACTGTTGGCACAATAACTGGTAC